ACAAATTAGAAATCTTTTATGGGTAAAAAAATTAAGGCAATAATTAAACTAGCTTTGCCGGCTGGGCAGGCTACCCCAGCTCCACCAGTGGGACCTGCTTTAGGCCAACACGGTGTAAATATTGCAGGGTTTTGTAAAGAATATAATGCAAGAACTGCTAATAAACCCGGAATGATTATTCCGGTTGAAATTTTTGTTCTTGAAGATAGAAGCTATACTTTTATTTTAAAGACACCACCAGCTTCTGTTTTATTAAGTAAAGCAGCAAATGTTAAAAAAGGTGCATCTACACCAAATAAAGAAGTTGTCGGTACAATTACAAACGAACAACTCGAATCTATTGCCGAAACAAAATTACCAGACTTAAATACAAAAAATCTTGACAGTGCTAAATCAATAATAAGAGGAACAGCAAAAAACATGGGAATTCAAATTGTTGACTAAGGAAATACACTACAGCATTACTTTAAATTAAAATATGAAAAAATATTCTAAACGTTATCTAGAACTGAGAGATAAAATTGTAATAGAGCCTTATTCACCAAAAGACGCAATAAAATTGGTAAAAGAGTTATCAAACGCTAAATTTGACGAGTCCGTTGAAGCTCATATTTCTTTAAATATTAATACGAAGTACGCAGATCAACAATTACGTTCGAATTTAGTTTTACCACATGGAACAGGAAAATCAAAACGTATTGCAGTTTTGATTGAAGAAAGCGACGCTAACTCAATTACTAGTAAAAATGTTGTAATTCTAAATTTAGACGAGCTGCTTGTACGTGTTGATAAAAACGAAATTGATTTTGATATTTTATTAACAACTCCTAGTATGATGCCAAAAATTGCAAGATTAGGGAAAACACTTAGTTCGAGAGGATTAATGCCATCGATCAAATCTGGGACGATTACGACAAGTCTAGATGAAGCAATTAAAGAATTTGAAAGTGGAAAATTCGAATATAGAGCCGATAAAACTGGAATAGTTCATATGGTCTTTGGAAAAGCAACGTTTTCTGTAGATGACCTAATAAATAATTTATCTACTTTATATAATCACATTGAAAATAATAAACCCTCTGGAGTAAAAGGAAAGTTCTTTAAAAACTTTTATATCTGCACAACAATGAGTCCGTCGATTAAGATTGATTTCAGTCAGTTTTAACAATTGTTTGTTAAAAAATAATTACTTTTCATTTTATTTTCTTAGTGTATTAAAATTTACAAAATATAATCTTTATATATGTCTGAAAAATTAGAAAAAATAGTTGAAGAATTAAAAAGTTTAACATTATTAGAAGCATCGACACTAGTAAAACAAATTGAAGAAACTTTTGGTGTAGATGCCTCTAGCGCTGGTGGTATGATGATGATGGCCCCAGGTGCAGTTGGTGGAGCTGAAGATGGTGCTGCTGCTAAAGAGAAAACTGAATTCGATTTAGTTTTAGATGCAGTTCCAGCCGATAAAAAGATCGCAGTTCTAAAAGTAGTTCGTACAATAACAGGCTTAGGTTTAAAAGAAGCTAAAGAACTGGTGGAATCAGCGCCAAAAACGTTAAAAGAAGGTATTGCAAAAGAAGAGGCTGATTCAATTCAGAAACAATTAGAAGAAGCTGGAGCAACAATTGTTCTTAAATAAACGTAAAATTTTATTTGGTTATTAAAATTAATTTTAATAACCAAATGCTAACTAATTCTAACAGCTAAAAACTTAACCACCTCCAACAATTGTTAGAATCTCGATATGAGTTTTTTCTGTTAAAAAATAGTTTTGCCACAATTTTTTTGGTAAAATTTTTTTATTACATTCAATAACAATTAAATCGAGATTTAAATCTAGAAAAAAAATTAACTCTTTTATTGTTAAGTTTTCTTTTACGCGAAGTTTATGCCCATTAAAGAAAATATCCATATCTATTTTTATTTAATTAAAGTATCATACATAACAGTATTATCGGCGGGTGTAGCCAAGTGGTTACGGCAGTGGTTTGTGGATCCACCATTCGCGGGTTCAAGTCCCGTCATTCGCCCTCACTTATTAAAGTCGAAAGTCATTATTGACTCTTGAAATTTTTCTAGTAATATTTTACTATGAACATAAAAATGTATTACAATTTTAGGGAGAAAATTTAAGAAATGGCTCGTTATCATGGTCCGCGTCTTCGAATTGTTCGACAATTAGGAGCTTTACCAGGGTTAACAAATAAAACCCCTACAACAAAGAGACCTCCCGGTCAACACAATAACGCGAATAAAAAAGCATCAAACTATAAAAGTCAATTACAAGAAAAACAAAAACTTCGTTATAATTACGGAATAACAGAACGACAATTAAGACGTTATATTCAAAAAGCTAGAAAATTCAAGGGCTCTACAGGCTTTTCTTTACTTCAATTATTAGAAATGAGGTTAGATTCGATTGTTTATCGTTTAGGATTTGCACCAACAATACCTGCAGCGCGACAATTAATTAACCACGGTCATATAACCGTAAATAATAAGCGAGTTAGTATAGCAAGTTTTGAATGTAAACCTTTTGATACAGTTGGTGTACAAGCAAAAGAGAACTCCAAAAATTTGGTAAAATCTTCGCTAGAAAATGTTTCCCAATACGTACCTAATTTTTTAGAACGGGACGATCAAGCATTAACAGGTAAAGTTAAAACTTTAATTACACGAAATGAATTAATTCTTAAAATTAATGAATTATTAATTGTTGAATACTATTCAAGACGTTAATTTATAGTTATTTATTTTTCCCACCATAACAATTTAAGTAAATAAAGGAGCTATTTTTTTGACATATTTTTGTAGTCAAAAAATAGCTCCTTGTTTCTTATTATTTTAAGTACCAAATCTCCGATAAAATTTAGAGCATATTTTTACTTTCTTTTTCGTTTACTTCTTCTACAACATTTAATTTTTTTACAAATGAAGAAAATAAAGAATCTGTTTTTGATTCCTCAGGCCAAATAATTTCTTGGAATATTTTACTGAAGCCTTTTCTTTGAGGTGCTTCAGATGTTTCTTTAGTGTGATAACCTTTTCTAAGTAATTCCCAAGTGTTTTTTCCATACCTATTAATTTTATATAAAGCGATATCTTTTTCATTTTTAAACATTATAGAGATAGCTTGGGCACTTGTTTTTGCTTTTTGAGGTAATGTTAAACGTTTATCGAAATCAACTTCTCTTTTCTGTTGGACCCTAATATGCATTTCTTCATATCCAGGATTGCTATATTCTTTTAGACCTTTATTGTATGTTTCTACATCTTTATAAACTTTATTATCAACTTCTGAAGGCCAAGAAATCAAGTGTTGATCAATAGGTAAAATTTTTCTATCTTCCAATAGATGATCTGTATAAACTTTAATATGCTTAGTTACATTATTTTTCTTTGTACTATTAATAATCTTTGGATAGGTATTTGCCGCAAAATATATATATCGATTATCGTTTTCTAATCTTTCTTCTAAGTGCTTTTCAAAACTACCTTCTTTAATTGGCGCCTTTTTAGGTAAAACTAGATTATCTTTATAATTTTCGCATAAATCGTTCCAATATTTCAAAGCATCATTTTTTTTAAAGAATATTGGGTTAAATTGTGTCTCAATTCCTTTTTTACTATAAGTACCATTGAAAAGTATTTGTTTATTTGAGTTAAGAGAATTAACTACAACTGAATCGACAAAATAAATTGGAGTTCCATTTACAAATTTTTCCTGGGATATTCGGTTCTGTAAAAAAAGATCTCTATATTCTAATTCGCTTTTATATTCATTTAAATCAGATACTAAAACTGGCGCATTTTTATTTTTATAATTTTGTATTGTTTTGTACAGTTTTCCAGCATCGCTTTGGTTAATTTTTATTCCGTCTTTTTTTGAGCGTATTGGATCCATTATTTTAAAATGGTCACTAAAAATATTTGCTTCCTCTTTTTTAAAGAAAAAGAACAATAAATTTACTTCGTTATTAAAAAATTGATTTGTTGGCTTTATAATTTTCTGACATTTTTTTATTAAGTATTCCATCGGAAGAGGATGGTCATATAGCGAAGCCCCACTTTCTTTTCGACTCAGTATGTAATCGTCATAATCAGTATCTTCAAACATCATTAATACGTCTACATATGGTAGAAAGCTTTTAAAAAGTAATTGTTGCCTGCATTGGAAATTCCAATATCGCCCGTATATTATTTCATCTAAACTTGGCATTAATACGGAACTCTGTTCATCTGAAGAGTTTTGAGCTTTTTCACTCTGTTTTTCAATATCTTTTATTTGTCTTTCAAGTTGTTTAAAATATCTTTTTTCTGATCTAGTAGGCTCATCTGAATTTGTTCTTTCCTTTTCTCTTTGAATTTCACTAGCACGAATAGGATCAAAAGATTCAATACGCTCTTCGAAAGTTTTTGCACGTTCACGTCTACGTTGCTCTTCAAACTCTTTTACAATTTTATCTTTTTCTTGCTCGACAAGCTGTTTATTTGCATCTGCAGTTTCATTAGAAAATAGTTTATTGATTCCTGGTAATTCTCTAATTTCATCCCGAAGAGTAAATATAATCTTGTCTTCGAGGCTCTTATAGGGTTTTGGATCGCTACTTATTAAGTTTGGGAAAATCGCACGATACCAAGGTGCTTCATCTTCATACTCTTGATCACCCTCCGATAAATAAGAATCACCTACAATATATGGATATATAGGCTCTAAATTTTCGATTTCTTCTGATATTTCACCTGTAGATTCGACTAATTTGGTTTTTGGTTGTAATTCATCGATAATTGGTACCTCATCATATAAATCTTGCCCAAATAATGTAAACTTAAATTTTTTGTTCACTTCACTAGTTACAATTGGATGAACTATTATCTTTTCTGCTTCACCTTTTATAATTTTTCGTAGAAGATCTTCTTTTGGTTTATTTGGAACTCCTAAATCGTATAAAAAACTAACTTCGGGTATTTTTTCCAGTTTTTGATACAAATTCAATTCAAAAGCAGGACAGTAATCACTTTTGTTGAAATTCTTAAAAAACTTTAAAAATTCTCGCTTATCAAGTTCATCCAAAGCTTTAATTCGAATATCGCGTATATTAAATCTTAGATTTTTTTTGATTACATCGTCTACAACAAGTTCATAATCTTCATTTAAGAATGGATATCGCTCATAAAAATCAAGATCAGTGTATAAAGTGAATTCATACTCGGGAAGATCGGCTAACAACATTATTTCACGAATCTTGTTAAGATTATCCCATTTCATAAAGGAATTTGTTTCAAACCCTGAATAACGTGAGTGTGTCGTATTACTTAAAAAATTATCAAATTTATTACTTACCCAATAAATTGGAACAGTCGATAGATCTTTACTTATTAGTTGTTTACGTTTTTGAACTTTTAGCCACTTTTTGATCTTATCGAACTTATTAATGTTTTCAGCTCGAACTGTGTTTGTTTTGTAGAAAAGTTTAACACCACCAAGCTCTTGTGGACACTCGACATTGTGGTATCTTATCCAGTTTAAGCTTTTTGTGAAGTTATAATATTTACGTTTTACATATCTTGACAATATTATTTTATCTGTTGGGTTTAAATGCATTGAAGCAGATGTGGCCAAGCTATGAGTAAATCGAACTGGTAAACTTAATACATATAAAGGGTTTTTCCTTCTTATATAGCATAGTTTTTTAAAACGATACTTCGTATATTTTTTTTTCAAAGCGTCATAATACCTTTTTGGTGGAACTACTTTTCGCCTCAAAACAATTGATGTTCTTTTACTATCACTTAAGTCTAAGGTACGTTTACTGTACTCAGGTTCAATTTTATTTAGTAAAATTTTGGAATGTAAATTAAAAATCTGATTATGATTAATTACCATTACTTTTTCGTTCCTTTATATTTATATTTATAAATTTGTAGATTTATGGTATCATATTTTTTGGTTATTTTCAAGGCTACAGCCTTAAGATCTTAGTAAAAATATTAAAACTAAAAATAAAATGATTGTACACAACTTGTTTAACTCTGCGCTTTTTATCGCAGAAAATAATTTAAACGTTCCTAAAAACGATTATACAACAGTTCGTAGATTAACACCTTATGGAAATTTTCTAAATTATTTAGAAAAAGGTCAAATAAAAAAGGTAGATGTTTTACGAAAAGAAAATTTAATTCAGGCTGAGTTCGCTGATCCTAATGTAGGTAATCGATTACAGACATTAACGACAGAAATGCCACCTTCAGATAATATTGCTGAACTGTTCTCTTTAACATCAAAGCTAGAAAATGCAAAAGTTGATTTTGCTATGATCGACAAAAAAAACACTCTAGATATTGTTGTAGAAAATAAAGAAAAAATCGAATTAATTGCTTTAATAGTTTTGAATTTATTTTTACTTGAATATAGTTACGGGTTTTTAACAATGCTTAGTTCACAGCTAGGTCAAAAAGTTTTTGGTGCAGAAAGTGAAACAAAAGAAAGAAAACTTGCTGAATTTCAGAGTATTGCTGGAATTGATGAGGCTAAAGGAGAGTTAACAGAAGTTGTTGAGATCATAAAAACTTCTGAAAGTTCTGATAGCTACTTTAGAAAACTAGGGGCACGTACACCAAAAGGTGTTTTACTAATCGGACCTCCAGGAACAGGAAAAACTTTATTGGCTAAAGCTGTTGCAAGCGAGGCAAATATGTCATTTGAATTATTACCAGGTTCACAGTTCGTAGAGTTATTTGTGGGTGTTGGTGCTGGCCGCGTTCGTGATTTATTCAACCGTGCTAAGAAAAAAGCTCCATGTGTAATTTTTATTGATGAGATTGATGCAGTTGGTAAAAAACGAGGTTCTGGCTATGGAAATGATGAAAGAGAGCAAACTTTAAACCAACTACTAATTGAAATGGATGGTTTTGAATCCAATAAAGGAATTATTGTTCTTGCAGCAACAAATAGAGTTGATGTTCTTGATTCGGCTTTATTACGTCCAGGCCGTTTTGATCGTCAAGTTTATGTGGGCTTGCCAGATGTCAAAGGAAGATTAGAGATATTAAAAGTTCATGCCAAAAACAAAATTTTCTCTCCAGATATTTCATTAGATGTTATTGCAAAACTAACTCCTAATTTTGCTGGTGCGGATTTAGAAAACTTATTAAATGAATCGGCAATTCTTGCTGCACGTGCTAAGAAAACAGTTATTGGTCGTACTGAAATTCAAACTGCTTTAGAAAAAATTATTACTGGTTTAGAATCTGGTCTTTTAGCTGAAGGTAAAGTTAAACTTTTACTTGCATACCATGAAATTGGTCATGCAATTGCAGCAACCTTATTAAAAAATCATGAACACGTTGATAAAGTAACTTTAGTACCTAGAGGTAATGCTAAAGGATTAACTTGGTTCCAACAAGAAGAGAGTGAGTCTTTACTTTCTAGAGAACAATTACTAGCTCGAATTATTGTAGCTTTAAGTGGTCGAGCAGCTGAAGAAGTTATTTTTGGAAAATCTGAATTAACAACGGGTGCAAATGCTGACTTACGACAAGTGAAAGAAATTGCAACTTCTATGGTAAGAAGATTTGGAATGTCACAATTAGGCCCACGATCATTTGATTTACGCTCGAAACCATCGTTCTTACGTCCAATATATTCTGAAGAAACTTTATATAAAATCGACGAACAAATTCAATTAATCGCAACGACTTGTTATATTCAAGCATTAAATTTAATTAAAGCTAATCGAATCATAATAAGTATTCTTGTAGAAAAATTAATAAAATTTGAAACAATCGATGGTGAATCATTCCGAAGTATCGTTAATGACTTTACTCCAATTCCTTCGAATGCAGATTACTCATACGTTTACGATAAAAAGTAAGAATTTTTAAATTGTTATTATTTATAAACGAGACTGACGGGATTTGAACCCGCGACTTCCGCCGTGACAGGGCGGTGCTCTAACCAATTGAACTACAGTCCCTAAGAATAATTTTATTATTGTAAATTAATTTAGTTTAGGAGAGAAAGGGATTCGAACCCTCGGTACTAAATAAAATAGTACGATAGATTAGCAATCTATTGCTTTCGACCACTCAGCCATCTCTCCAAAATGGCTTTGGCGGGATTTGAACCTGCGACCCTGGGCTTATGAATCCCATGCTCTAACCACTGAGCTACAAAGCCTTTTATATTTTTGTTTATTGGCTATGCAAGGAAATCTAATAATAGTATCATTATTAGATTTCCTTGCATATATTCACGCTCGTATCCCCAAGGGAAATCGAATCCCTGTTTTCTCCGTGAAAGGGAGGTGTCCTAGGCCTCTAGACGATGGGGACTATATTTTGTTACCAATTTTACCTCGTGGCACCGTCCAACCACGGTAAATTGAGGTTGTATAAGAAATTTAATTAATAATTATTTGTATGTCAAGAGTTAATTAACAAATTATATTGATTTTGTTAAAACAAAATAGTCAAAATATAAATTTGCAGTACCAAACGCAATATTACGACATTTTAAGTTAACGTCTTAAACATAATCAAGCTAGCTACAGAGCTAGCTTGATTATGTTTAAAGAATAAATGCAAATCTAAAAAAATTTTAAACTAGTGTTTAATAAGATTTTTTAAATCAGATTGCGTAAGAACAGCTTTTACTCTCAATCTTCTTTTTCGCTTCTGGGATTTTTTCTCTAAAATGTGCGATTTAAATGCCTTACGACGTAAATATTTACCAGTTTTTGTTTTTTTAAGCCGTTTTTGTATGGCCGAATTAGTTTTTAGTTTTCTCATACTTTACAGGTCCTTAGTTAAGTTTAAAAATGTTGTTGGATCAATATTTGCTAGCTGCGCTAGAATCTTTCTATTTAGAGCAATGTTAAATCTTTTTAATGTATTTATTAACACATTATAAGCTACGCCATTTGCACGCGATGCTATATTAATTCGATTGATCCAAAATCTACGAAAGAAACGTTTTTTTTGTTTTCTACCAATGTATGAAGATTTTAAACTTTTCATTACTCTTTGATTAGCAACACAAAATAGTGTTGATTGCGAACCTTGAAAGCCTTTTGCGTACTTTAATACTTTTTTTCTTCTTTTTCGTGCTACATTTCCTCTTTTAACCCGATTCATAGTACTTACTTATTTTTTTTTATAGTTTTGTAATGTTATTTTTACCTAAAAATATTATTTATAACTAGTGTAGTTTCTAAGTTTAATTTTTAAAATTTTCTTAAGTCAATTTAGCTTAAACTAAAGAAAAAAATCAATAGCTAGATGATAAGTGCTTCATTTTGCTTAGCTAATTCGATCAAATTAATTTTTCTTTAAAAGATTTATATTTGAATTCCAGTTTAAACAGATTTTTAAAATTAATCTTAATAATTTAAATTTAGCTAAAAATTCTACTTTAGAAATCTTTAGCTAGAAAAAGTTCTTTAATTATTCAAAGGAACGCGAAGTATTAATTCAAAATACTTTACACTTTAATTTCGTTTCCTCTTTTATATTGTAAGTAAGCGGCTACAAACAAACCAATTAGTGTTACTGGTATTAAACCTAAAACCATACCAGATAAAATTATTTCAACCATAGAGAGTTAATTTTATATTTTTAGTTAAAAAATACATTAAATTGCATGCAATTTGTATTACGTAGATTAAGCATTTCAGAAAATTCTGGTTGACTTAATTTTGTTAAATCTTTATTAACGGAAGTTTACGGATGCTTGCCAAACAAAAGCCAATAATAAGAATAAAACTGGAACAATTGGTAAAATATCTACGATTGGTCCAAAAATTGCATAGGCAGCTGGTAATTTTACTAAGAACAAATTTGTCACAATTTTTCTCCTTTAGCTATAAATTTATTTTTCATATCTACAAGCCTATAATATAGCATAAAAACACTTTAAGTTTATTAGACAAGTAAAATTTTTCTATAATGTAAACATCTAATTATTATTAAAGTGTCATATTAAAAGATAGACGTTATTTTACAAGTTTTACATTTTAGGATAATATGTATTTATACTAAAAAAACGGAATATAGCGCAGTTTGGTAGCGCATCTGCTTTGGGAGCAGGGTGTCGCAGGTTCAAATCCTGCTATTCCGAATTTAATATTTGTTATATTATGAATGCTAAAAAATAAGTGTATTATCTGCAATTGGCTAAGGTTCTAATATTTGGTTAATTGTATAGATAGCTTGGATTGCCAACGATCTTTTGATTTAATTTGTTTTCCTTATACAAAGTTTTTCGTCGAAATATCTTTATCAATTTAAATATAATTTAAATTTAGGCATATTGTTTCTTTTTAGATTTAATTTTATTCAATCAAATAAAATTTGTATATAATGTTAGCATATACTAATACAAGATATTACACATCATGATTTCCCAATATAAAAATAAAATAATTAAATAAAAATAATAATGGCTATATACTTGCAAAAAAATGACATTATTGCCGGTCGAATAACAAAAGTAACAGATAAAGGCGCTTTTGTTGACGTAGGTTACAATACTTTAGGTTTTATACCTAAAAATGAATATTTAGGGTCTATTGCTGATCAAAATCATAAAATTGAAGAATTTTTAATAATTTGGATTAATAGCTACTATCCAGAGTTAATTCTTTCGAAGAAAAAACTACAATATAGTTTAAATTGGACAAAACTTCTAAAGGTTTATAATGAAAATTTCTTTTTATTTACGCGACTACTGTTTTGGAATAAAGGTGGAGTTTTATGTGGACTAGAAGGAGTTAGAGCTTTTTTACCAAAATCACATTTACCTAAATTTTATAAACGAAATAAAGTACAAAAATTTTATTTACCGCTAAAAATTTTTAATTATAATTATCAATCTAAAAATGTAATCTTAAGCTGCCGCTCAACATTTTTTAAACTTCATTCAAAGGATTCAACCTTACTGAAGTATGGTTTTATAACAAGCATAAAATCATTTGGAATCTTTATTAACATTTATGGCAGTCGAAGCTTAATCCATTATTCAAATTTGGTTTTTAAGAATGTAGCGAAAAATTATAAAATTGGGCAACGAATAAAAGTTAAACTTATAAAAGTAAATAGTGTAAAATATCATTATAAATTATGTGAAGTTTTTTAATCGAAAGAAATAGAAAAAATAAAAAACTTAGTATGAAATCTATAAAATCTTTCTACAGTGAATATAGCTAAGAAACTAGGATAGGTGGCGAAATTGGTAAACGCATCACATTCAAAATGTGACAATTTTATTAATTTTATGGGTTCGAGTCCCATCCTATCTATTTACTAGTGATTAGAAATATTATTTAATTCTTTATGGTTAAAAGTAAATGAGAATACTTTTATTTGGTGGAACAGGTACCCTGGGTCGTCATATCGTATTAAAGTCATTACGATCTGGTTACAAAATTCGATGTGTTGTCCGAAATCTTTCGAAAGCAAAATTTCTACAAAATTGGGGCGCCGAGATAGTTTATGGCGATTTAACAAAAATTGAAACAATACCTTCTTTGTTAAAAGATGTTGATATTGTTATTGATGCTTCTACAAGTCGATCTGAAAGTTCATTAAAATTAAAAGAAATAGATTGGGAGGCGAAACGTAAACTTTTAAAATTGATTGAGATTGCAGAAATTAGGCATTTTATTTTCTTTTCACTTTTAACTTCTGAAAACTACAAATCTGTATTCTTTTTGAAGGTTAAACGGGGTATTGAAAAATTAATTTATTCATCTAAAATAGATTACACAATCTTCAAGTTTGACGGATTTTTACAAAATTTAATACGTCAATATGCAATTCCAATTCTAGAGAAAGAAAGAATTTGGATTACCGATGAATCAAGACCTTTTTTCTATCTAGATTCAGCCGACGTAGCGACAATATGTTTGGAAAGCTTACGTAGTAAAAATGCAAAAAACAAAACAGTAACTATAACCGATACTAAGCCTTGGTTTTTAACTGATATAATTAATCTATGTGAAAACTTATCAGGTCAAACAGCAGTCACGTCGAAAATATCCAATGGTGTTTTAAAACTTTTACAACAAATTGCAAATAAATTTGAATGGTCATGGAGTGTAAGCAACAGCTTATCGTTTGTTAAATTTTTAGAGTGTGAAAAAATTAATTCTCAAAAATTAGACAGAGGTATGTTCAAAGTAAAAATGCAAGAATTAGTTCCTTTAAATACATACTTTAAAGATTATTTCAAAAACATTTTAGTAACGTTAAAAGATATTACTTACCAACAACAACAAAAACAAAAAGATATTCTATTCTAATAATTCCACTTATGAATAACATTATTGTTACTGGTAAAATTATTAATTTTTTATCCCATTCTCTTATTCAACATTTAATGTTTGAACAACAGACAAGAATTGGAGAATTTCAAGTTAGTTTCATTGCATCGGATTTTAAAGAATTTCATAACTATCTACCTGTAAGGCTTTGGGGAAATGAAATGTGTGATATATTGGACTTGTACGAGTTAAATGACTATGTTTTAATTGAAGGTTATCTATCGAACCAAAATTATGTAAACTCGCTTAGTTTCGATTCTCTTAAAGAGTATAATATAAATTTGACTGCTCTCCACCCCCTATACATTCAAGATCACCCATCGTATGTAGAAAATTTTTAGGGTTATTAGATAAAAAAATGTAATATCAAGCAAAAAATATATATAATATAGGTTAGGTAATAATATTGGTTATATCCTATCTAGAAATCTTTGGAGTAAATTTACAATGATTATATTAAAAATTTTAGTTTATACAACTGTTTTATTCTTTGTTTCGCTATTTGTATTTGGTTTCCTTTCAAACGATCCATCACGAAACCCAAACCGTGTTGATTTAGAGTAATAATCTATAAGGCCTAATCAACTTATCCTAACTTATTTAATATATTTAAAATATATAAATATTAAATAAGTTAAGAAATAATGAAATTAATTAAACTTCATAAGTAGGAGAGCCCGTAAATTTAACTAAAATTGGATTTGGATTTTTACCAATCGAGAAGTTACGTGCTCCAACTGCTTTACGTCCACTATTAACTTTTTCAGGGAACGTTCCATCTTTTGGATGTAAAAATTGTACCTCGTTGTTAGGAAAGATTCGGTAAATTCGATAGTTCGAAATACGTGATGAGCGTAATTGAGTACCTAGAGCTAAACATTGTTCTTTACGAGCAAAGTATATTGCGTTTTCACCGTTCTGCATTTTTGCCACCCCACCTGTCGGTAACTCAAAAAATGATTCCTTTTCACTTGTCCAAACAATAATATATTTTTCTTGTTTTTCTGCGTAAGATAACCAACCTCCAGTAGAACCTAAAAAAATTGGACTCTGTAAATCTAAGTTTGTTCCCATAGAAATTTTTTTATATATTTTAAATTTTTTATTAGCAATGTGCGGCTCCATTTATATTATAATACCAGCTACAAAAATTACTCAAAAAATAATAATTTACCATTTAAATAAAAATTTAATAACAAATCAAAAGATTTGGAATACTTTTCTATTCAAAAATTGAAAGTATTTATGTTATAATATGAAGTGTATGATAAATTTAGTTTAAGAAAAAGCTAAAGTACTTAGACTAGTGTTTTTATCGTATGTTATAAACAAATTATTAAATTTTAGGTTTATGGATATATTAAGTTTAGGATGGGCAAGCGTAATGGCAGCTTTTACTTTTTCATTAGCTTTCGTAGTTTGGGGTAGAAATGGATTCTAGAGTTAGTTTCCGTAATATTTAGTAATAATAAAATCGATAATATTATAATAAAAATAGATAAATGAGCGAAATTTTAACTGTAGCAGTTACATGCTTTTTCACGACTTTAATTGGATTATCTTTAGGTTTTGGTTTATTAAAAATACAAGGTGAATAAAAATAAATGAATTCTAATAAATTTCTTTTCTTACAACTGATATGGTTTATTAGTTGTACTTTACTTTTAATTCTAGGTACGCAACGTCGTTCTATTCAAAAATATGGGTTTATGGAAATAGAATTTGAGTTTTACGATAAGATACTATTTAGTTTTGCCTCTATTTATGCTTTAACGACTGTTCTTCTGTCATAAATACTTCAAGAAGTTCGTTTAAATTTTTATAAAACTCAGTTTGTCATTAACCCGGAAATCTAATTATAATGACATGTCTCTATATTTATATGGATTGACATAATTTTTTAAGTCTAAAACATGCACATTAAATAGAAGTTTATAATCTTATATAAAACTTAGCTCTTGATAATTATTGGTATGAAATGTTAGTATAACAATTGTGAATCTAAGAATAATTAATAATAAAAAGTAAAATTGAATGAACTTTTTAAAAATTGATATGGATCAGTACCATATTTAATAACTTTTAAAGACTTCGATGACGATATCGCCAAGTGGTAAGGCTAAGGATTGCAAATCCTTCATTCCCCAGTTCAAATCTGGGTGTCGTCTATGATGTCATAAATAAACAGAAATGGGGACGTGGTGAAATCGGTAGACACAACGGACTTAAAACTTGAGCAGAATATAAATTTTGAATTCTGTAAGCTTTCAAATTCAAGAGAACAAAATCATTAAAAATGATTATTGCAATCCTGAGCCAAAATTTTTAAATCTAATTTAAAAAAAAAAGGTGCAGAGACTCAACGATAGCTACTTTTTAGTAAAGAGAGAGTCCAATCTAAAAATGATTGAAAATCCGTTGACTTTAAACAGTCGTGAGGGTTCGATTCCCTCCGTCCCCATTAAAAAACCATAAAATTGGACGTTTAGCTCAGTGGTTTAGAGCGTTTGCCTTACAAGCAAAGGGTCACTGGTTCAAATCCAGTAACGTCTAGTGCGGGGTAGAGCAGTATGGTAGCTCGTTGGGCTCATAACCCGAAGGTCAATGGTTCAAATCCATTCTCCGCCATACAATTAAGTTTAAATCTTAATTCAATTTAAGCTTATTTTTTTAATAACACCTCAATACAAAAAAATTGTAATATAATATAAGGTAGGTTTGTACTAGAATTTATTTGTAAGCAAAAAAATAGCTTATGTAATTACTAGAAAAGATAATATCAAGAGCATACAAATTGAAATTATTGTATACCTAAAATTATACATCTTATATATTTTAACTAGGAGTTTAATGTTATGACCACATCCTTAAAGATAAATGAAGAAGCTAAAAAAATAGAAAATAAAACGCCTTTTAAAGAAACCCTATTAACTCCACGTTTTTATACAACAGATTTTGATGAAATGTCGAAACTAGATGTTTCTAATAATATTGAGGAAGTAGAAGCTATTTTAGAAGAGTTTCGACTTGATTACAATCAAAAACACTTCATTCGTGATAATGAGTTTCTAAAGTCTTGGGAATTTTTAGATGCAGAGACACGAAGTCTATTTGTTGAGTTCTTAGAGCGATCTTGTACAGCAGAGTTCTCTGGATTTTTACTTTACAAAGAGCTATCACGTAACTTAGCAAAATCAAATCCAATTTTAGCAGAAGGATTTGCTTTTATGTCAAGAGATGAAGCAAGACACGCTGGTTTTTTAAACAAAGCAATGAGTGACTTTAACTTATCTTTAGATTTAGGTTTCTTAACAAAAAGTAGAAAATATACTTTCTTCTCACCTAACTTTATTCTTTATGCAACTTACTTATCGGAAAAAATAGGATACTGGCGTTATATAACTATTTATCGTCATTTAGAAAAACAAAAAGAAAATCGAGTTTACCCAATCTTTAAATTCTTTGAAAGTTGGTGCCAAGATGAAAACCGTCACGGAGACTTTTTTGCCGCTATTATAAAGGCTCAACCAAGTTTATTAGAAACTTTTACTGCGAAACTATGGTGTAGATTTTTCTTATTATCTGTTTACGCAACAATGTATTTAAATGATTTGCAACGTTCAGGTTTCTACCAAAAAATTGGACTTGATGCCAAAAAATTTGATCAACATGTTATTCGAAAAACAAACCAAAGCTCCGAAAAACTATTTAAAGTTGTATTAGATGTAGATCATCCTAAATTCTTTAAGTACTTAGATATTTGTGCGGAAGCTAATTTAAAACTGTATAGTTTAAACAACTCAGGGGGAGATTTATTTTCAAAATTAAACAACTACTTGATTATAATTAGTCATTTATGTAAGCTTTTCTTACTTCCACCAAAAAATATTAAAGGTTAATAAATAACGTTATAATTTTTAACCATAATTATAAGAGTTGTAAGAGGAATAAAAATGTATGAAAGAAGCCAATTCGATAAAGTCAATAAGATTTCAAAATCTAGTTGGTAATAGACCTAAAAAGTTTCTAAACTTAGAATTGGGGACCGGGCCTTCAATCCCGGTCCCCAATTCTAAGTTTAGAAACTTTTTAGGTCATTTTAAGTTCAGAAAAGCTAAAAAAGAAAATACAAATAAAGACATAAACGTAATTTTGTTCCGTAGAAAGATTGGAAAAAATTTTGATAATTCAATTGAACGTTTTCGTCCTCGCTCCCAACGCGATAAAGTATTGACTGGTTTGGCTAGGTGGTTTCTTTTTGGTTGCAAAACTCATCGTTATGTACATTTATATCGATTTTTTAAATCAAAATATTCTGCATACTCCAATGAAAATTTTTATTTAGATTTATTGGGTATTCAAGTTGAAATGTTCAAAAAATTAGCGATACCAATTGCATGGGCTGCAAGGAAAATGTATTATTTACGGTATCCTATTTTAATTATTTTTATACTTGATAAACTTCTAGACATGCCCTATAGTGAAGATGATGTAGATCTAACATTATATTTTAATATTGTCGGCGTTCCAAGTGATCGAGAGAGTATTGAATGTGATATTAAAAGACGAATACAAGAAATAGTAATGGTAAATGATTTTGTTATGAAGTTAAAGCGTGATCTTTCTCCAGAAGAATTTAAAAGAGTAGAATGGGGGTGTGAAACTCCAGTTGATCGACAAGGTATTAAAGTTGACATATTTGATCGTATAAAACAACATTTTAAAGCAAAAAAACCTGATGTATCTTTAAAAGATAGATTAATTGAAGATCTAAAAGCTGATTCATTAGACTTGGTTGAATTATTTATGGATATTGAATATTCTTATGGATTATCAATTCCGACTCACCGAGCTAATGTTATGAGTTCTGGAGAAGAAATTGTTGATTTAGTATATGAACTTGTTCATAACAAAATTAATAAGCACTATCCTGAAGATGTAGTAAAGCAGAATGAGTCAGAACTTGAGCTAATCAAAACAGAATTCAAACGAGATAACCAAAAAGACAAAATTAAATCAATGAAGAATTATCTTGAGATCGAATTTCTTGAGATATTGAAAAACTTCGAAGATGAATTTTATAGCTTAAAAGACTATAACTTTAAAGACAAAAGTTATATCAAAGAACAAATCAAAAAGTGTAGAATACAGCAAGAAACGTTAATGGATCTTAATGACCATTTAAAATGGATGGTAAAAAATGAATTTGATGACGGCCGTCACCGTTATTGGAACCCTTACATAAACCAAATAAATATGTACATAAATAAAATGGATGAGATAGTTGAAGATCTTCAAACTAACTATCTATAAAACTTAAGTAATAGGTAACTTAATTTAAGATTCTTAGGGTAATTTTTAAGAAATATTAGCATTTTTAAACTCAAAATTTAAAAGCGTTTTTACTAAGTTCAAACAAAATTGATAACTTTATGTAAAAAATTATAAAGTTATCAATTTAATTAAAAATTGATGAAAAAAGATAAAATTTAGTGAAATCTATTGCATATTGACACAATTATTGCAATTTAGTATTTGTATAAATAAGAAAAAAACAATAAACATTAATTTTTATTGATTAATCATTTAATCTTGATTTAAATTTCTAGGAGAAGTGTCAGAGTGGTCGAATGTGTTTGATTTGAAATCAGATGAACTTAATTGTTCCGTGGGTTCGAATCCCACCTTCTCTTTTTTATTAAAAATGGTACTATAAATAATTTAAAACGACAAAATCTTATTTAAATCCACTTAAATCTAAATATTTAGCTTTATAGGACGTAATCCACTTTTCAACTCGAACTAATAATTTACGAATTTCTATTAAAACTTCCTTAAAAGTCAAAATTAGTTTAGCAATCCGTAAGTATAAAACTTCGTTTTTTATATGAAGCTGAAAACTTTATACTTTCATTTCAGAAAATTTATAATGTAATTATTTCTTCAATCTACTTAGTGTATAAATAGTAAAATTATCTTTAAATTCTATTAAACTAGGTAATTAAATGTTTATCCACAGCTATTAATATTATTTGTTTAAATACTTGAAATATTAAAATTATATTTAAAATCTTTAATTTTGGTTTTATTACTTCTTGACTTTTATATGAAATTTTTTTTAATATTCGATTTAACTTTAAACGTTATAAGTTGTTTAGTTCACTCAAAAAACGAACTTTCAATTTGTATACAAGTTAAATTTAAAAATTTTGCTATGAGCAAAAATTAATGGAAAATACTAATGAGAGTTTGATCCTGGCTCAGGATGAACGCTGGCGGTATGCTTTACACATGCAAGTCTAACGAGAATATATCTATATTTATATTTATATATTCTAGTGGCGGACGGGTGAGTAACACGTGAGAACCTACCTTTAGGAAGGGGATAACAAATGGAAACGTTTGCTAATACCCTATATGCCCACTGGGTGAAAGGAAGCAATTCGCCTAATGAAGGGCTCGCGGCTGATTAGCTTGTTGGTGAGGTAATGGCTCACCAAGGCGACGATCAGTAACTGGTTTGAGAGGATGACCAGTCACACTGGAACTGAGATACGGTCCAGACTCCTACGGGAGGCAGCAGTGAGGAATTTTCTGCAATGGGCGAAAGCCTGACAGAGCAATACCGCGTGGAGGATTAAGATCTATGGGATTGTAAACTTCTTTTGTCAAGGAGGAAGATCTGACGTTACTTGACGAATAAGCATCGGCTAACTCCGTGCCAGCAGCCGCGGTAATACGGGGGATGCAAGTGTTATCCGGATTGACTGGGCGTAAAGCGTCCGTAGGTGGTTTAGAAAGTCCGCTGTTAAATATCAAAGCTCAACTTTGAATCAGCAGTAGATACTACTAAACTAGAGTATAGTAGAGGTAAAGGGAATTTCCGGTGAAGCGGTGAAATGTGTAGATATCGGAAAGAACACCAATGGCGAAGGCACTTTACTGGGCTATTACTGACACTGAGGGACGAAAGCTAGGGGAGCAAATGGGATTAGATACCCCAGTAGTCCTAGCCGTAAACGATGGATACTAAATGTCGCATGTATCGACCCATGCGGTGTTATAGCTAACGCGTTAAGTATCCCGCCTGGGAAGTATGCTCGCAAGGGTGAAACTCAAAGGAATTGACGGGGGCCCGCACAAGCGGTGGAGCATGTGGTTTAATTTGATGCAACGCGAAGAACCTTACCAGAGTTTGACATAACACGAATCTCTTTTAATTTAGAGAGTATCTTTATGAAACGTGTATACAGGTGGTGCATGGCTGTCGTCAGCTCGTGTCGTGAGATGTTGGGTTAAGTCCCGCAACGAGCGCAACCCTTGTTTTTAGTTGCCATTTATGGATCTCTAGAAAGACTGCCGGTGATAAACTGGAGGAAGGTGAGGACGAGGTCAAGTCATCATGCCCCTTATACTCTGGGCTACACACGTGCTACATTGGATAGGACAAAGCGAAGCAATCTTGCGAAAGGGAGCAAATCGCTAAACTTATTCTAAGTTCGGATTGTAGGCTGCAACTCGCCTACATGAAGGTGGAATCGCTAGTAATCGCTGGTCAGCAATACAGCGGTGAATCCGTTCTCGGGCCTTGTACACACCGCCCGTCACACCATGGAAGCGGGTCTTACCCGAAATCGTTACTCTAACTTTTTGAGGAGGGCGCCTAAGGTGAAATTCGTGACTAGGGTGAAGTCGTAACAAGGTAGCTGTACTGGAAGGTGCGGCTGGACCACCTCCTTAAAGAATTTATAACTAATTCTTGGTCGATAAAAACGACAAAAAACAAAATAGAAAAATAAAAACAAAAATTCTGGGGGCTATTAGCTCAGTTGGTTAGAGCGCACCCCTGATAAGGGTGAGGTCTCTGGTTCAAATCCAGGATGGCCCAACTGGGGGTATAGCTCAGCTGGAAGAGCGCTGCCTTTGCAAGGCAGATGTCAGCGGTTCAAGTCCGCTTATCTCCACAATCTTTCATTTTCAAAATGAAAAAAAAGTGTTAAAATCAAGAAACTAAGGGTTTATAGTGGATACCTTGGCATTCAAAAGCGAAGAAGGACGTGGTTACCGACGAAACGCTTCGGGGAGTTGGAAACAAGCATTGATCCGGAGGTCTCCGAATAAGGCAACTTCATTGACCTACCAACAAAAAAAAATAAATTTAAAATAATGAGTTGGATAGGGGCGAACTTAGGGAACTGAAACATCTTAGTACCTAGAGGAAAAAAAAGTAAAAACGATTCCCTGAGTAGCGGCGAGCGAAACGGGACCAGCCTAAACCAAAAATTTATTTTTGGGGTTGTGGGGTATTCGTAACGAGTATGTATAAATTAGATGAATTAGCTTGGAAAACTAAACCATAGAAAGTGAAAGTCTTGTAATCGAAAATTTATCTACTTAGAATTTTCCCCGAGTAGCATGGGGCACGTGAAATCCCGTGTGAATCTACTAGGACCACCTTGTAAGGCTAAATATTCTTGAATGACCGATAGTGAACCAGTACCGCGAGGGAAAGGTGAAAAGAACCCCGGAAGGGGAGTGAAATAGAACATGAAACTGTAAACCTACAAGCAGTAGGAGGACGACGATCTCGTTTGACTGCGTGCCTGTTGAAGAATGAGCCGGCGACTTATAGGTAATGGCTTGGATTAAGGTAGAAAATACCGGAGTCAAAGAAAAGTCGAGTCTGATTAAAAAGGGCTAAAAGGTCATTATTTATAGACCCGAACCCGGGTGATCTAACCATGGCCAGGATGAAGCTTAGGTAGTACTGAGTGGAGGTCCGAACCGACTGATGTTGAAAAATCAGCGGATGAGCTGTGGTTAGGGGTGAAATGCCAATCGAACTCGGAGCTAGCTGGTTCTCCCCGAAATGTGTTTAGGCGCAGCGGTTAAATAGCATGATTTTAGGGGTAAAGCACTGTTTCGGTGCGGGCTGGTAAAACGGTACCAAATCGAGGCAAACTCTGAATACTAAAATTATTCGAATAACCAGTAAGACTATGGGGGATAAGCTTCATTGTCAAAAGGGAAACAGCCCAGACCATCAGCTAAGGCCCCTAAATAATTACTAAGTGATAAAGGAGGTGGGAATGCAGAAACAACCAGGAGGTTTGCTTAGAAGCAGCAATCCTTTAAAGAGTGCGTAATAGCTCACTGGTCGAGCAATCCTGCGCCGAAAATGTACGGGGCTAAGTAATTTGCCGAAGCTATGGGATATGAAATAAATATCGGTAGGGGAGCGTTCTGCTATTTGGTTGAAGTATTAACGTAAGTGGGTATGGACAAAGCAGAAGTGAGAATGTCGGCTTGAGTAGCGAAAACATTGGTGAGAATCCAATGCCCCGAAAACCTAAGGTTTCCTCCGGAAGGCTCGTCCGCGGAGGGTGAGTCAGGTCCTAAGATGAGGCCGATAGGCGTAGTTGATGGACAATGGGCGAATAATCCCATACCGATTTTTGTCGTTAGGTAACGAGGGACGAAGACAGCTAAACTGGCCGGTAATTGGTTTCCGGTACAAGCATTAAGGTGCTGAGAAGTAGAAAAGAAAATACTTTGAGCTAAGATGTGAAAAGATGATAGACAGCAATGTTTAGATTCTTCAGTTGACGTTATGCTTCCAAGAAAAGCTCGTATTACTACAAAGTTCAAAATACTGAAAAATGACAAAAATTGCCTGTACTGTAAACCGACACAGGTGGGTAAGTAGAGAATACTAAGGGGCGCGAGATAACTCTCTCTAAGGAACTCGGCAAAATTGCCCCGTAACTTCGGAAGAAGGGGTACCTTTTAACTAAGGTTGCAATAACTAGGTCCAAGCGACTGTTTATCAAAAACATAGGTCTCCGCTAAATCGAAAGATGATGTATGGGGGCTGATGCCTGCCCAGTGCCGGAAGGTTAAAGAAGTTGGTTCACGCTAATAACTGAAGCCCCGGTGAACGGCGGCCGTAACTATAACGGTCCTAAGGTAGCGAAATTCCTTGTCGGGTAAGTTCCGACCTGCACGAAAGGCTTAACGATTTGGACACTGTCTCAGAGAGAGGCTCGGCGAAATAGAATTGTCTGTGAAGATGCGGACTACCTGCACCTGGACAGAAAGACCCTATGAAGCTTTACTGTAACTTGAGATTGAATTTGGATAGTAATTGCGCAGAATAGGTGGGAGGCTGTGATAATTTTCTTGCGGGAAAGTTGGAGCCATCAGTGAGATACCACTCTTTTGCTATTCGACTTCTCACTCTATACCGTTATCCGGATAGAAGACACTCTCTGGTGGGCAGTTTGACTGGGGCGGTCGCCTCCCAAAAGGTAACGGAGGCGTGCAAAGGTTTTCTCAGATCGGTCAGAAATCGATCGTAGAGTGCAAAGGCATAAGAAAGCTTGACTGCGAGACCTACAAGTCGAGCAGAGACGAAAGTCGGTCTTAGTGATCTGACAGTACTGAGTGGAAAGGCTGTCACTCAACGGATAAAAGTTACTCTAGGGATAACAGGCTGATCTCCCCCAAGAGTTCACATCGACGGGGAGGTTTGGCACCTCGATGTCGGCTCATCGCATCCTGGGGCGGTAGTACGTCCCAAGGGTTAGGCTGTTCGCCTATGAAAGCGGTACGCGAGCTGGGTTCAGAACGTCGTGAGACAGTTCGGTCCATATCCGGTGTGGGCGTTAGAGTATTGAGAGAATTCTTCTTTAGTACGAGAGGACCGAGAAGAACACACCGCTGGTGTACCAGTTATTGTGCCAACAGTAAACGCTGGGTAGCTACGTGTGGAACAGATAACCGCTGAAAGCATCTAAGTGGGAAGCTAATCTCAAGATGAGTACTCTTTATTTAAGATCACAACAAGACTAGTTGTTTGATAGGCATTAAGTGGAAGTATAGTAATATATGTAGCTGAAATGTTCTAATAGATCGAATACTTGATTTAAATTTTTTCATTTGCGAAAATGAATACAAATTTGGTATTTATGGCATAATTGATCCACACTGATTACCATTTCGAACTCAGTTGTTAAATATTATAGCGGTGACGATACTTTATGTGGGAACATATGGGAAAATAACACAATACCAAATTTTAATTTAGTAAATAAAAACAAATAGTACAAAGGCATTAAAAAAGACGTTTGCGGAGATTGAACTTATTCAGCTTAAGACTAACCTATTGTCATAATTTAATCTAGTAAAATGATTTGCTAATATTGTGAACGAAAATTTTGTTCATTCGTTACGTCAAACTGATCCATAAAATTAAAGACTTTGTTCAATTAGTAGAAATCATTTAAAGAATTGATTTAATAAAGTAATGCTAAATCAATTTATGACAAATAAAAATTTATTAATAAAAATTCAACAGAGTTTTAATTATATATATATATATTATGGGTCAATTATTAATTAACAAAGTTTATAACCTTTTGTATTAGTACATGTGGTACAATCTAATACGTATTCTAATTCCAGTAGAAACAAAAGGTTTTGCTAACATTAGGATAGTTATTTATATATATATAGATATAAATTAATATGCCTAGTTGATTTCAAATCGCCGAAGAAAGTATGACTAGAAAGCATATTCAAGCTATCTTAAAAGAAAATGTTTAGACCAAACTAAGACAGGAAGAGCTTTTGCTTTTCCACGTACTGTCTAACATTAAAATTATTAAAGTTAGAGTAAGATTAAAATAGCTTTAGTTAAGTGTTTTGTACAATTAGTTATCGTTAATATAATTTTTGTTGTTTATTTCTTTTATTTTATTATTTAAGAAATAAATAAAGCTTCTTTCAGAAAGCTTTATTTATTTCAATTTTAAGTGTATAAATTAATCAATCGGACGCATTCCAAGAACAGGCTCTGTTTGACGGTTAATACCTTTTTCAAAACCTGCAGCAGCAGCACGTGCTCGTCCTGAATGCCACCAGTGACCTACTAATAAGAAGAATCCTAAGAAGAAGTGAGAGCATGTTAACCAAGAACGTGGTGATACGAAATTCGTAGAGTTAATCTCGGTTGCCACACCACCTACTGAGTTTAATGAACCTAAAGGAGCATGCGTCATGTATTCTGCAGCTCTTCGTTCTTCCCATGGTTGAATATCATTTCTAATTTTATTGATATCTAAGCCGTTTGGACCACGTAAAGGCTCAATCCAAGGAGCACGTAAATCCCAGAAACGCATTGTTTCACCACCTAAGATGATCTCACCACTAGGTGAACGCATTAAGTATTTACCTAAACCAGTTGGACCTTGAGCAGATGCAACGTTTGCACCTAATCTTTGATCTCGAACTAAGAAAGTAAATGCTTGAGATTGCGAAGCTTCTGGACCTGTTGGACCGTAGAATTCACTTGGATAAGCTGTGTTATTATACCAAACAAATACTGCAGCACTTAAACCCATAAGCGATAAAGCTGCTAAACTGTAAGATAAATAAGCTTCTCCTGACCAAACAAATGCACGACGTGCCCAAGCAAATGGTTTAGTAACGATATGCCATATACCGCCTGTTAGACATAATATCCCAACCCAGATATGACCACCAACTAAATCTTCCATGTTATTAATAGACATGATCCAACCGTCACCACCAAATGGTGATCTTAAAACATAGCCAAAAATAACTAATGGGTTTAATGTTGGGTAGCTAATTAATCTAGTATCGCCACCACCTGGTGCCCAAGTATCATAGATACCACCGACAAACATAGCTTTGATAACTAGTAAGAATGAACCAATTCCAAGTAAACATAAGTGAATACCTAAAATTGTTGTCATTTTATTTTTATCACGCCAGTCGTAACCAAAGAATGGGAATGACTCTTCTAATGTATCTGGGCCTAAAAGTGAGTGGTAAACACCACCAAAGCCTAGAACAGCTGATGAAATAAGGTGAAGTACACCAACCACAAAGTATGGGAATGTGTCAATAATGTCACCACCAGGGCCTACACCCCAACCTAATGTTGCTAAATGAGGAATTAAAATAAGACCTTGCTCGTATAGTGGTTTTTCTGGGATGAAATGAGAAACTTCAAATAGTGTCATTGCACCTGTCCAGAACACAATTAGTCCAGCGTGAGCTACGTGAGCACCTAATAATTTACCTGAAACGTTGATTAATCTGGCATTTCCAGACCACCAAGCAAAACCTGTTGACTCAATATCTCTACCAGTTATATTAAAGGGCGTTTCCACGTGGTAATACCTCCTCAGGGAATACAAAGTTTTCGTGTGGTTGATCTTGTGCAGCCATCCATGATCGGATACCTTCATTTAATAGAATGTTTTTCGTGTAGAATGTTTCAAATTCTGGATCTTCAGCAGCTCGTAACTCTTGTGAAACGAAGTCATATGCACGTAAGTTTAAAGCTAATCCTACAATTCCAATAGCACTTGTCCATAAACCTGTTACTGGTACAAATAACATAAAGAAGTGTAACCAACGTTTGTTAGAGAATGCTACACCAAAAATTTGAGACCAGAATCGGTTAGCAGTAACCATTGAATATGTTTCTTCTGCTTGTGTAGGGTTGAATGCTCGGAATGTATCTGCAGCGTCACCATCTTCAAATAATGTATTCTCAACAGTCGCACCGTGAATAGCACATAATAATGCGCCACCTAAAATACCTGCAACACCCATCATGTGGAATGGGTTTAAAGTCCAGTTGTGGAAACCTTGTAAGAATAGTAAGAAACGGAAAATAGCAGCTACACCGAAACTTGGAGCAAAGAACCAACTTGCTTGACCAAGAGGATATAATAAGAATACCGATAAGAAGATTGAAATTGGACCTGAGAACGCAATTGCGTTGTATGGTCTAATACCGACTAATCGAGCGATTTCAAATTGACGTAAACAGAATCCGATTAGTCCAAAAGCACCGTGTAATGCTATAAACGTCCATAACCCACCGATTTGGAACCAGCGTGTTAAAGAACCTTGTGCTTCTGGGCCCCATAATAATAATAATGAATGACCCATACTGTTAGCTGGTGTTGAAACTGCAGCAGTTAAGAAGTTACATCCTTCTAAGTAAGAAGTAGCTAAACCGTGAGTATACCAAGAGCTTACAAATGTTGTTCCTGTTAACCAACCACCTACTGCTAAGTATGCTGTTGGGAATAAAAGTAGGCCAGACCAACCAACGAATACGAAACGATCTCGCTTTAACCAATCGTCTATAAGATCAAATAATTCACGTTCTTGATCTTGTTTCATTGCAATGGTCATGCTGAGTTTTACAAAAAAGTTGCTGCGTACCTTTATATTTGAGTTTTAGTTATCTTAAGTCAACAATAAAATATTTTCTAATAAGCAAGTCCCATGCTTCTAGTTGTTTCGGCACTTAGATAAACACGAACACTTAAGAAGTCTGTTGGACAAGCTGTTTCACATCGTTTACATCCAACACAATCCTCTGTTCGCGGAGCTGATGCTATTTGACCAGCACGGCATCCATCCCAAGAAACCATCTCTAAAACATCTGTAGGACAAGCACGTACACATTGCGTACATCCGATACACGTATCGTAAATTTTTACACTATGAGCCATTATAAAGTAACATTTATTATGTATAACAAGTAAAATGGCATTTAAAGGATTAATTTAATTTATACAGTACTAAATTATTGATCTATATTCTAGCTTACTAAAATTAATAAAGAAAAAAAGAATTATTATTTTGTGTTGTAATTATATCAAGCAAATTCATTTTTTTGGTTATTATTACTATATTCCATTATAGTAGAGACGATAGGTTTCAGTTCTTCAGAACTGTTTGATTTAAGTTTATTTTTTGATGTATTTAACCTGGTCTTATAAGAAACAGTCATAACTAATTGATAACGATCTTTTGAACTTTTTAGCAATTTTTCAGCCGAAAAAAGAATGGAGTATGAAGTAGTGTTCATTTTTAGGTTTTTTATATAGTTTTTGTTGAAAAAGCAAGAGAAAAGTTATTAAATATTGAATAATAAATAGTTTGTTGATACCTTATAATTTAATTCAAATTCTATATATTTTTTTATAAAATTTAAGGGAGATCAAAGTGAGTCGACTACGAGAAGGTAAAAAACCTGGACCGATTAATAAAAGAGACCGCCTAAATGCATTTCTACATTACTTTGTAGGTTATGCAATGGTTGCTTTACATTCCTTTGTTTATTATTTAATGAATATAACACCCGAAGGTACATTTTTCTATCAATTCATTTGGGGAGTACACCATACTTACGCTAATATTCCATTTATTTCATTTCTTGATGTACTCTTGATAAATAGCTTGATGTACTGTTCTAAATATCGGGGACCAGAAAAATTGATTAGGTTTCACTACTTTGTTAGATTCCACTCATGTCAATCATGTTTCATGGTAATTATGAGCGGGCTTCTTCAGGATATAATGAATTATATTAATTTTTTAAAATTAGTAAATCCACAATTCTTAGGATTATTTTCTCAACTTATTAGTTTTTGGTGTTTCACGCCATTATTTTTATTCTGTATAATTAGAGCTATACAAGGAAGGTTCACTTACATAAGCTTCTTCTCAGATAACACAACTTATCACGTTGGTGAACACAGAGATGTTTATGAACGACGAGACAGATTCGGTAGAAAGATAGATGATCCAGACAAGTATGTTGAATTATTTGACGATCCTTGGGAGTAAAAACAAACATGTAATCCAAAGTTAAAAATTTACGAGAAGATCTCCTCAGGTAAGACTTGAACTTACGACCAATCGGTTAACAGCCGATAGCTCTACCACTGAGCTACTGAGGAAATGAAATTCTCGTTTTAAATTATATTTTAGTTTTTAGTAATCATAACTCTTGAAATTACCCCATCGAACTTAATTTCGTCTTTAAATGCAGAAATAAATGCTGGTGAAGTTTCAAATTGTAGTTGAAGAAAGTCAGCTACAGAATTATTTTTAATTTTGTAATTTAAATGTCTTTTACCAAAGAAGTGTAACTCAATATTTTTTGCATTGTGTCTTTTTACAAACTTTGCGTATTTTAAACTAACCTTTTTGAACTGTTCGTAAGATTGGTTTGAATCGAGAATAAGAAGTATAGTGTAGCTTCGTAATTTTTCTTTTGACAGTTTCATGCTATGATCTTATGTTTATAGTTTTAACGTTATACTTTTAAATAGCTTTATTGTTAAACTTATAAATCTATTTATATCGAAAATTCAATCTTATGTCAATATTTTACTCTAATTAATTATATTTTAATTTTGACAATAAAATTTACATGTCTTCGCGTAAAGTGAGCAGGCCTGTCAGTTACTAGGTAGCTTATTAGCTATCATAAGAATTTTAAGTAAAGTGTGATAAGTCAGAATAGATTTATTTTTTGTTTGTTTGTTTTTTGAAAATCTTATTAAAGTAAATAAGAATATTTACTTTAATAAAGATTTTTTTTTAAACGTTATTATGCTTCTACAACATCAGAAGAAATTGCAACAGGTAAAATTTCTGTTGAAGCTAAATCTAATGGGAAGTTGTGAGCGTTACGTTCGTGCATTACTTCCATACCTAAGTCAGCACGGTTTAAAATGTCTGCCCAAGTGTTAATAACACGACCTTGGCTATCTACAACTGATTGGTTGAAGTTGAAACCGTTTAAGTTAAATGCCATAGTACTTACGCCTAATGCAGTTAACCAGATACCAACTACTGGCCATGCAGCTAAGAAGAAGTGTAAAGCACGTGAGTTGTTGAAAGAAGCGTATTGGAAGATTAAACGACCAAAGTAACCGTGTGCAGCTACGATGTTGTAAGTTTCTTCTTCTTGACCAAACTTGTAACCTGCGTTGTTAGATTGGTTTTCGCTGTTTTCACGAATAATACTTGAAGTTACAAGTGAACCGTGCATAGCACTGAATAATGAACCACCAAATACACCAGCAACACCAGCCATGTGGAATGGGTGCATTAAAATGTTGTGCTCAGCTTGGAATACTAACATGAAGTTGAAAGTACCAGAAATACCTAAAGGCATACCATCTGAGAATGAACCTTGACCGATTGGGTAGATTAAGAATACTGCAGTTGCTGCTGCTACTGGAGCAGAGAAAGCAACGAAGATCCAAGGACGCATACCTAAACGGTAGCTTAATTCCCATTCACGACCCATCCAACATGCAACACCAATTAAGAAGTGTAAAACGATTAATTGGTAAGGACCACCATTGTATAACCACTCATCTAAAGAAGCAGCTTCCCAGATTGGGTAGAAGTGTACACCGATAGCGTTTGAACTAGGAATAACAGCACCTGTGATGATGTTGTTACCGTATAATAAAGAACCTGCTACTGGCTCACGAATACCATCGATATCTACTGGAGGAGCAGCGATGAATGCGATGATGAAACAAGAAGTTGCTGTTAATAATGTAGGAATCATTACAACGCCAAACCAACCGATGTATAAACGGTTTTCAGTACTAGTAATCCATGCACAAAAACGTGCCCATAAGTTAACGCTTTCGCGTCTTTCTAAAGTTGCTACCATAATAATTATTTAAAGGGGTTAAAAAAAAGCTTTGTAGTTTATATTCTCCATATACTTAGTATACGGTTTTTGTTATTCTTCTAATATAGCCTTAATAAGTAACACAAATAACAGTTTTATAGGTATTTGCTAAATATTTTAAAAAAATAAACCTGTTTTAGATGAACTTGCTTGTGCGTATTGATTCGGTGACATAAACCCAGCATTTGAGCCATACTTTTCGATCTTATAGGCAATTCTTCCTGCTTGAGTCGCCATTTTCATAGCATAAGCCATTTTTTCCGGATTATTTGATTTTGCGATCGCAGTATTAAGAAGAATGGCGTCAGCTCCTAATTTTAGACCTTTAAAGATATCACCTGTTGTTCGAATTCCTGCGTCAATAATTACTGGAACTTTACTGTTTTCAATTATTATTTTTAAGTTATTTTCATTTTGTATTCCTTGACCAGCTCCAATTGGAGACCCTAATGGCATAATTGTTGCACAACCAATTTCTTCCAGATGTTTTGCTAAAATGGGATCTGCATTTATATAAGGTAACACTGTAAAATTATTCTTAACTAAGTATTCGGCAGCTTTCAATGTTCCAATTGGATCCGGTAACAAATAACGAGAATCATTAATAACTTCTAACTTGACAAAATTATTGTCTTCTTGGCCTAAGTATTGAATAATTTCTCGGCCTAATAAAGCTAATCTTATGGCTTCTTCAGCAGTTTTTGCTCCAGCTGTATTGGGTAAAAAGTGATAAGGATATGACTTTAATTCATTAAGTAAATTGAAATTGATTTTATTATTTTTTTGTGTTAAGCGGCGTATAGCAAAAGTTACTATTTGTGTTCCACTTGCAAGTAAACTTTGCTTTGCATCTTCAAATGTTCTATATTTACCAGTTCCTACCAATAAACGGGATGAAAATTTTTTGTTACCGATTACTAAAAAATCGTCCATATAATATTTATATTTATGCTTAGTTTAAGTTTTAGAAATTCTTTATATACCCATAGGTCTATAATACTATTTAGTTCATACAAATTAATCTATTAACAGTATAAAATTAAGAAAAATTAAATTTTATCAATTCATGTAAGTGTATATGTACGGTGCATATCATATATTTTGATTACGGAAAGAGAGATTCGAACTCTCACGAGTTAAGCTCACCAGAACCTAAATCTGGCGCGTCTACCAATTTCGCCATATCCGCTTTATAAATAAATTTTATAAACATAATAAGAATATTTTCTTATTAACTCTTGTTTAAATAAAAAAATTACAGTTATACTAAATAGTTGTTCTTTAATTTAAAGATTTTTTAAAAATAATTTCTATGACAAAACGAACTTTAGGCGGTACAAAATTAAAAGCAATAAGAAAATCAGGATTTCGAGCAAGATTAAAAACTAAATCTGGAAAAAAAGTTTTGCAAGCGCGCAGAGCAAAAAAAAGAAAAAAATTAGCAATTTACACAACACAATAATGTAAAGTTGCAAAGGGAAAATTATTTACGTTTCAACTTTTCAATTATATTTCTATATTATTTGTTCCATATGAAGTGCAAATAATTTTCCCTTTGCATTTTTTTAGATAATAAGATTTTGATAAAAAAACTAATCTTGTATAGATACAAATTTTTTTGATTTTTTCTTTTCAAAGCAAACTATCCCATCTTGTAAAGCATAAAGAGTAAAATCTTTACCACAACCTACATTTTTACCTGGATAAAATTTTGTCCCGCGTTGACGAACAAGAATTTGCCCAATAATCACAGATTGACCACCAAATCTTTTTACGCCTAAACGCTTTGAAATTGAATCTCGGCCATTTTTTGTACTTCCGGCACCTTTTTTGTGAGCCATATCAATTTTCTCTCCCTAAAATAATAATAAAGTCATCTCTTTTGACACAAATCTTGTTATTTAGTTAATGTTATAGTATTAACTTTTAGTAAAGATATTGGTGGTCGATATCCTTTTTTTATTCTTGTTTTTTTCTTAGGCTTCATCTTATAAATTATTGACTTACGGCCTTTAAAATAGTTTATTGTAGTAGTGCGAATAACAACATTTTTTAAATATGGTTTACCGAGAAGTATCGTTCCGTTGTCGTTAACGCAAAGTACACGATTGAACAAGATACTATTCGAAGGTGACCATTTCTTTAAATGCATTTCTACCTTGATATATTTATTTAGGTCAACTAAAAATTGTTTACCAGTAATTTCTACGATGGCGTATTTCATTTTTCTATAAAACGATATAAATTTGATCTTGTGATTTTTTATCCTATTCAAAATCGTTTGTCAACGTCTAAATACTAGACTTGCAAAAGGTTTTACATCTTTTTTTTATTACTTCGAATTAAAATACAAAAATATGTTTAAGAAGTACTAAAATAGAGTTGTATTAGAAATTACTTATGTTTTTATTTCTTGCACATTTAATCTGTCTATAAAAATAAACTTTTTAAGCAAGTATAACAATGTAAGTATCTATTACTTATTGTCATATAGAGTTAAAAAAAAAAAACATTCCTTTATTTTATTTAATTAAAAAATAAAATAAAACCTATTTTATCATTTAAGATTTGCTATGATTAATTATTATTTTACTGTGATGAATAAAAATTTAATTGCAGGTGAACCTCTTGAAGAAATTTTTTTAAATTTACTTAAATATTCTTATTATGAAATTTGAATTGGAATTATTTTCATTATTAAAGGCTCGATACCCAATTTTATATCTTGTTAGTAATGAAGAAGACCGAGTGGAATATATCGTACGAAAGTTTACAAAAGAAAAATTAAATCGAAATATCTATGTTTGGAATTTTGTTGATGGATATCAAAATAATTTAACCTACAAGAATTTCGGGCAAAGAAATCCACTTCAAGCTCTTGAATTTATCGAAAAATTAACAAGCAACAGTAATGCTTTAATTATCTTAAAAGATTTCCAAAAATTTCTAAGCGATATTAGTGTATTACGAAAATTAAAAAATTTATTACGATTATTAAAAAAACAAAACAAAACTATTGTAATTTTAGCAACAGAAGTTAATATACCATTAGAATTACTTGATTTTGTATACGTACTTAAGCTTCCATTACCTAATATTAATGAAATTCGGATTGAAATTTTAAGGCTTTTGAATCTCCTTAATGAAGCGCCTGATGAAAAATTTCTTGAAATTTTGATACAGAGTTTTCAAGGCCTATCGTTAGAGAAAATTAGACGTTTATTAGCTAGAATTTTATCAACATCTTCGAAATTCAACAGTAATGCTCTAAAATTAATTTTAGCGGAAAAAAAGCAAATTCTAAATCAAACTCAAATTTTAGAATATTATTCAACAAATGTATCGTTAGAAGATATAGGCGGCCTGAATAATTTAAAACTATGGATACAAAATCGCTCTAATGCTTTTAGTGAAAAGGCTACTGTGTATGGATTACCAACACCGAAAGGTGTTTTATTAGTAGGAATACAAGGTACTGGAAAGTCATTGACAGCAAAAGCAATTGCTAATGAATGGAAATTTCCACTATTAAAACTTGATGTGGGGAGAATTTTTGGTAGTTTAGTCGGCGAATCTGAATCACGCTTACGAAAAATGATTACTATTGTCGAAGCTCTAGCTCCCTGTATTTTATGGATTGACGAATTCGATAAATTTAGTGCGAATTTAAACACACAAAATTCTAACGAAACAACAAATCGAGTTTTCGCAACTTTATTAACTTGGCTAGCTGAAAAAAATAATCAAGTATTTGTTATTGCTACAGCTAATAGTATGGAAAAATTACCGCTTGAAATTGTTAGAAAAGGTAGATTTGATGAAATATTTTTTCTTAATTTGCCAACTTATAAAGAAAGAAAAAAAATCTTTGAGGTTTTATTGAAAAAATATAGACCAGATACTTTTCAAAACTACAATATTGTTGATTTGAGTAATAATTCTACATACTTTTCAGGTGCAGAAATTGAACAGGCAATCATTAATGGAATGTTAAACGCTTTCAATGTAAAAAAAGATTTTAACACACATGATATTCTTAATAGTCTTCAAGAAATTATCCCATTGGCAAAAGTTCATAAAGAAGAAATTGAAATATTACAAAAATGGGCATTTTCTGGCCGTATACGATGCGCATAATTAAATTAAATATAATGAAAAATAGTTTTAGATTTTGGCGTGCTTTAATAAGTTTAAAGGTCACGATTGGTATCCTTTTATTAATTGTTATTTTAAGTACCTTTGGTTCAATCGTCCCTCAAGAACAGACAATTGATTTTTATAAAAATAATTACTCTTCCTCGGTTTTTTTAAATTGGAAAATAATTTTAGCTTTTGGATTTGACCATCTTTATAGTACATGGTGGTTTATTGCCTTATTGTTTATTTTTTCCTTCAATCTTGCAATGTGTACGTTTTTGCAGCAGCTACCTAACTTAAAATTTTTCAAACGATGCTATTTTTACTTTAATTATTCTAAATTTAAAAATTTGGAATATTATCACAAACTAGGATTAAATAATTTCACGAAAAGTATACCTATTCTTAAAAAGCAAAACTATCTTGTTTTTCAAACGCATAATTCAATTTATGGCCATAAGGGCCTAACAGGACGTATCGCACCAATTATTGTACATATTAGCTTAATACTAATTCTATTTGGTAGTTTTTATAATTCTCTTGCAGGATTTATTAGTCAAGAGATTATTACAAGAAATGAAACTGTACATATTCAGAATACGTTAAGTATAGGAAAAATGAGTTTCTTACCAAAAGTGAGCACTAGACTCAATGATTTTTGGATACAATATACAAAACAAGGTAAAATTAAACAATTTTATTCAGATCTATCACTTGTTAATAATTTTGGCGAAGAAAATCGACAAAAAACTATTTCAGTAAATAAACCTTTAGATTTTAAGGGAATCGTATTATACCAAACTGATTGGGGCATTTCTCGACTTAGATTCATATTAGATAATATAAATATTCAAGTCCCTCTGCAAAACATTCAAAAAAAACAATGGTTAGGTATTTTGTGGAATAACAATATGAAGATCTTTCCTGTATTAATAACTGAAGGTAGTGGTGAACTGAAAATTTACAATCAATTTGAAAAAAAATTACATCTACTTGAATTGAATTCATTCGTTAATAACATCTATTTCTTTGATATTATTTTTACGACAGGTCTACAGATAAAAGTTGATCCCGGAGTTTGGTATGTATATTTTGGCTTCTTCTTATTAATGGTAAGTGGTATATTAAGCTATCTAACTTTTTCTCAAATATGGTTGCTGAACAATGGAGTTTATAAATTCGTTGGTGGTAAAACAAATAGAGCAAAATTTAATTTTAAGATAATGTACTCGAATTTTATAAAATCTCTTTACAAATAAATCATTAAACGATCTATTTGTAAAGAAATTTTTTAATATGTTTCTAACACTAATTTTACTTTATCCTCATTAAATTCAATAGATTTTGGAAGTAATGATGCTTTTGTTGAAGCGGATAACACATTTAAAAAATGGTATCTTAGTAAAATTTTTTGCAGAAAAACATTAATCAATTTTTCATTCTCCCATGTTTCCAAGTCTGTTACTAAATTATAGTGGGTTTTTTCCCACTGAAAAAAGATTTTGTTATTTATTTTATTGAATTTTAAATCAATAAGAATATTTGAATTTTCATCTTCTTTATAACTAATTTTTAATTCATCTAATGCTCGCGTAAGTAAACTTTTTTGGGATACAGTAGTTTTAATTATAGAGAAATGTGACATAGGAAAATGTTTGTTTTAACATAATATGTTATAACATTATTTAAAATTTTTGAGTATTTATTAAACAAAAATATTTTTAAATTTAATATTGCACATTATATTCATTCCAATTCAATTTATTTAAAATAGTATTTCTTCGTAATGGACGTGTAACGAGTTCCAAAATATCTTTTGCATTTGTAAATCCATGGATTTGTGCAAAAGTAAATTCTACAGACCATTTAGTATTAATTCCTCGAGCTTCTAAAGGATTAGCATGAGCCATACCAGTGATTACTAGATCAGGTTGAAAATCTCGGATTCTCTCTAATTGATTGTAGTTATCTGGTTTCTCGACAATTCTAGGTAAAAATACGTTCATATCTTTACAGGTTTGTTCCAATAAATTTAATTCCGCGCCTTGATAACGTTTGTCCATATACGGTATTCCAATTTCGTATACAGTCATTCCACAGCGTATTAAAAATCGAGCTAATGAAATTTCTAGTAAATTATCTCCCATAAAAAAGACTGATTTTCCTTTTAGTAATTTCAGATATTCTTCTAAGGAAGCCCAAATTTCTTTTTCTCTTTCTTCAAGATTAACTGTAGGTATATTAAAAACTGAGCAAATTTTCTCTAACCATAATCTTGTCCCATCAGGTCCAATTGGAAATGGAGCACCAATTAACTTACACTTTTTGCGACGCATTAAAGTTGTTGCTGTTCGACTTAAATAAGGGTTAATTCCACATACATAATAACCCTCTCGAATGTCAGGTAATTCAGTGTATCGTTTAGTTGGTAGCCAACCGTGCACTGAGACATTTTGTTTTTTTAACTCTAAAGATAATTGTGTAACAACAGGATCTGGGACTGAACCAAACAAAATTAAAGGTGGATGAGGCAAACTTTTAACGTCAATATTATTACTTGAATTTATATTGCTCGTATGTTGCGCTAATGCTGCTAAAACAGTGTCTTCACCCTGTGTAAAAGCATAGTCTAGTCCATTTGCACGAGCAACCACAATTGGCAATTGAATTTCTTTTTCTAATTTAGGTGCGATACCTTCCAAATCCATTTTAATAATTTCTGTTGTACATGTTCCGATCCAAAAAATGACACTTGGGTTTCGATCACGTTTAATCTGTAAACATAGACGTTTCAGCTCGTTATAATCACTTAATTGTGCAGAGATGTCCCCTTCTTCTAATTCGGCCATTGCATAGCGAGGTTCTGCAAAAATCATTACACCAAGAGCATTTTGTAAAAAATAGCCACAAGTTTTTGTTCCAATTACAAGGAAAAAACTATCTTCGATTTTTTGGTAAAGCCAAGCAACACAACTGATTGGACAGAAAGTATGATAATTTCCTGTTTCACATTCAAAAACAAGATTTTCGTTTATTATTGAAGTCATACAAAGAGTAAATTTTTTATATATTTTAAATTTCTATATTAGCCATGTCTAGGTCGAAATCATTTTGAATTTCGTCACTAACCGTTTGGTTTTCTTGAGGATTTAAATAGAAATCAGAAAGTAAACTAAATAATTCTCTATCAGCTGCTTCCTTAGGTATTACTCCTTCAGGTTTTGCTATTAATTGGTCAGCAATATTTAAATAATAATCACAAACATATTGTAAAGAACTATCAATTTGAGCCATTTCAAATAGTGTTTTACCTTTTATTCGTGATATTCGAATATCTTCAATCAAAGGTAAAACTTCAAGAACAGGCATGGGTACAGAATTAATGTACTTATCAATTAAATCGCGGGTAGCAGTTCTATTGCCAATTAAACCTGCTAATCGTAGCGAGTGCGTACGGGCTTTCTCTCTTACAGATGCGGCAATTCTATTTGCAGCAAACAAAGCATCGAATCCATTATCTGTTACAATTAAGCAATAGTCAGCGTAATTCAATGGTGCAGCAAAACCGCCACAAACAACATCACCTAAAACGTCGAATAAAATAACGTCGTATTCATCGAATGCATTCAGCTCTTTTAACAGTTTAACGGTTTCACCAACAACATATCCGCCACATCCAGCGCCTGCAGGAGGACCACCGGCTTCAACACAATCTACACCACCAAATCCTTGGTATATAACATCCTCAGGCCAAACATCTTCATAATGATAATCTTTGGATTGAAGTGTGTCAATAATTGTAGGTATTAAAAATCCAGTTAAAGTAAAAGTACTATCATGCTTAGGATCACATCCAATTTGTAAAACTTTTTTACCGCGTTTAGCCAGTGCTACAGAAATATTACAACTTGTTGTTGATTTACCGATACCACCTTTTCCATAAACTGCTAATTTCATACTATAAAGCTCCTTTTTTCTAATGTCTTACTTATCACGTAGTCGTATAATCTTAATCAAACGTTTATTTTATTGTGCATTATATTATAAACTAGTATAGAGTAAAATATCTTATATATATATAAATTTTAATGTAACATAAACTTTGGGAGAAATTCATGCTTTTTGAACGCACAATCTTAAATGTAATTTTTATATCGCTTATTATACTTATGTTTGCGTATTGGTTTCAGCTTATTTTTATCAAGAAAACAAAAAATGTCTGGACATTTCCAATGGTAGGTACTCTTCTAGTTAATGGAAGCTTATTTGTAGTTTTATTGGTTAGATGGATTAAAGCCAAGTATTTTCCTTTAAGTAACTTATATGAGTCACTTTTATTTTTAAGTTGGATTTTATTGTTTCTACAAACGCTTCTGGAGTATAAAACAAAGAGTAAAATATTAGGAGCCATAATAATTCCAATTGTATTATTAATTAACGGTTTTGCAAATTTGACACTTCCAATAGAAATGCAAAAAGCGTCAAGTTTAGTTCCAGCTCTACAATCGAATTGGCTAATAATGCATGTTAGTATGATGATGCTAAGTTATGGTACTTTAATTGTAGGTTCACTTTTATCTATTCTTTTTCTATTTCTAGCACAAAAGAAAAAATTACCTGTTCCAACATCTAATATCTCAACACCCAATGGAAAACTTGAGTTTTTAAATCAACTTGATATTTGGAGTTATAGAATCATTGGATTAGGTTTTCCATTTTTAACAATAGGAATAATATCTGGCGCAGTATGGGCAAACGAAGCTTGGGGATCGTATTGGAGCTGGGATCCGAAAGAAACGTGGGCACTTATCACATGGTTAACCTTTGCAATATATCTTCACGGTAGACTGACAAAAAGTTGGAAAGGTGAAAAAACAGCTATAATTGGCTCTGTAGGATTTATTGTAGTTTGGATTTGTTATTTAGGAGTTAATTTTTTAGGACAAGGGTTGCATAGCTACGGTTGGATTTCGTAAATTACATACCAGATAGACATTATAAAAAATTACAAAAAAATTATAAAAAATAACTTTTAACATGTTTGAAAATATACCTCAATTATTTTCATTGCGAAAATACTATAATCTTGTTAAGCAAATTAATTTAGTTGAGCCGGAATTTAAAGAATTATCGACTTTAGAAATTCGTGAAAAATTTGCAAAATTTAAGAAACAATATGAAAAAAATCAGAATGTAGATGAGATTATAACACCAATTTTTGCTCTATCTCGTGAAATGGCTGACCGTAGTATTGGTTTACGACCTTTTGATACGCAGTTAGTAGGCGGGTTAATTTTGAATGATGGAAAAATAGCAGAAATGGGAACAGGTGAGGGAAAAACCTTAGTTGCTGCCTTACCTGCTATTTTAAATTCTCTGTCTAAAAAAGGTGTTCATATTATCACTGTTAATCAATATCTTGCGAAGCGAGATCAAGAATGGATTGGTCAAATCTACAAAAATTTGGGTTTGACAGTCGGCTTAATCTTTAATGAAATGAATAAGCGTGAAAGGAAAATAAATTATTCCGCTGACATTACCTATTTAACGAATGAAGAATTAGGGTTTGATTATTTACGTGATAATTTGACACTTTTATCTATTAATAACGTTAAACCTAGGTTTAATTATTGTATTGTAGATGAAGTTGATTCAATTTTAATTGATGAAGCACGAACACCTTTAATTATATCCGGACCTTCTGAAACTGAAACATACTTTCATAATAAAGCTAGTTTGATTGCTAAAGAATTGCAAGAACAAAAACACTTCGAAGTAAATCAAAAAACAAAAAATATAACAATAAATGAAGCAGGCTATGAAAAAATAAAAAGTCAACTTGAACTAGAAGAGCTATACGACGATGGAAATGCTTGGATTTTCTATATTCTAAATGCTTTAAAGGCACAATACCTATATATTCAAAACAATGATTACATTGTTGAAAATGGTGAAATTATTATTGTTGATAAATTCACAGGTCGAATTATGCCAGGACGAAGATGGGCCGATGGGCTACATCAAGCGGTTGAAGTTAAAGAAAATGTAGCAATGCAATTTGAGTCGGAAACCGTAACGTCAATCACATATCGAAATTTATTTCTACTTTATAACAAATTAGCAGGAATGACAGGAACTGCTAAAACATCTGAAAAAGAATTTAGGCAGATTTATAGTTTGCCTGTAGAAACTGTCCCACCTAATAAACCTAGCAAGCGTATTGACTTTAATGATATCATTTTTTTAGATAAGAAAACAAAAAACAACGGTATTTTACTGGAATGTGCTCATCGATATGAATGTAAACAACCAATATTGTTAGTTGTAAATACTATATCTGACTCTGAGTTTTTATCTCGCGAGTTAACGATAGCAAAAATACCTCATCAGGTTTTAAATGCTAAACCTGAAAACGTCAGAAAAGAGTCAAAAATAATATCAGAAGCAGGCCAATTAGGAGCTATTACAATAGCAACAAATATGGCTGGAAGAGGTACAGACATTTTATTAGGAGGTAACCCTAAATTTTTAACAAGAAAATTTTTAATCGTTTTTTTAAGAAAATTCTTTAAACGAACATTACCTTATCAGAAAAATTCTGAATCATTTTTAAAAATTAATGTTTGCAAGAATAAAATTTCTCGTATTTTTCTACAACAATTCAAAAATATAAACAACAAAATAACTTACACGGAGAAAGATATTTACAATATCCTTCGATCTTCTTCAATTGAAATTAAAAAATTAAATACAATTACTGTACCACATAGATTTCTAGAAATAACTTTAATTGTCATAAATAATTTTTATCAAAATACTTGCTCGAAAGAGAAAGAGATAATTGAACAGCTTGGTGGATTATTTGTTATCGGAGCAGAAAGAAATGAATCAAAAAGGATCGATAATCAAATCCGTGGACGTACGGGTAGACAAGGTAGTCCAGGCTCTTCTATTTTTATGTTAAGTCTTGAAGATGAGTTATTCCAATTATTTGGGGGACCAAAGTTTAAAAAGCAACTAGAAAATATTTCTATTGACGACACAGGCCCATTAAAAATACCGTTTTTACAAAAAAGTGTTAAATCAATACAAGAAAAGGTTGAAAACTATTACTACGATGGTCGGAAACAATTGTATCAATATGATGTTATCCTAAATAATTATATTAAAAAAACTTTTGTAGAAAAAAAATATATAAGAAACGTAGATAATATAGATTTCTGGGCAATACGCTATAGTCAAAGAGCGATTACAATGATGACTTGTATTTATTGTTACATTTTAAAGAATGTCAAAAATAACGAAATAAGGACAAAGATTCTATATAACTTTTATAAAGAATTTACAATTTTCTTCGATTTTCCATTCTATAATTTGAATGATGTTTTAGCAAATGAAAAAGATATTTTAAAATGCAGTGTTTATTTAAATCGATTAATTTTAATTTCTTATATTAGAAAGACTTCGTCATACACTCCCGATGAAAAATATCTTCTTAAAGAACAACTTCGTCGAAATCTTTTATTACGTTTTGATCAAATCTGGATGAAACATTTGAAACGAATCGAATTGTTACGTGATTCTGTAGGTTGGCGCGCGTTCAATAGAAAAGATCCATTGTATGAATACCGTATTGAAGCACTTGATATCTTTGTTGAATTCACATTTGAATATTACAACATAATTTGCTGTGACTTATTAGACTTTCTAAGGTAAGCAAATTTGAATTTAGAAAGTATCAAAAAGTTGTATCTTTCTAAATTTAAAAAATATGCTGAAAATTTTATACCGTTCTACCTAGTTTGATTCTAATTTATAAATGAAAGTTTTCTTTTTATCATTCGAAAGCGAATAACCTAGTGTTAACGCTTTCTGTACTTCTTTCACAATTTTATTATTCCATGTAGCACGACGAGAATTTTTCTTCGATTTTGAAGTTCGTTTTTTTGGAACAGCCATATATTTTTATTATAATTAATAATGTTTTAATTTTGACTAGCGAGAAAATTGCTTAAATTGTTGTAATGCAACTCGACCAATATTATAAACTACCCAGCTTAGTGCAACTGCTAAAGGAGAAAACATAATTAAAAGACGTGTATCCATACCAAATTCTTTTTTTTTAATTAACTACTTTATATATACCACATATAGTATAGTAAAATAACTTAAAAAAAATTTAGTTAAAAGAAAATGTTTAATTTATTATTTCCTTTTACATTGAATCAATTACGTATTATAAAAGCCATAGCAGACTGTGAATCCTTTGAAAAAGCTGCTAATAATCTTCACTTATCGCAATCAACGATTAGTTTGCAAGTTAAAAAGCTTGAGCAAAATCTCAATCTTTTACTATTTGAGCGTGGGAAGAAAAAAGCTAAACTGACATCAGCAGGTTATATTTTGTTAAGGTATAGTGAGCGTATTTTGTCTTTATCATTAGAAGTTTGTCAAGTTTTGGAAAGAACAAGTACAATAAATATAATAAATTTAGGAACAAACCAGATTAACAACACATCTTTCATACCTCACTTGTTAGCTTTACTAGAACAAATATATCCACAAAATCAAATCAAAACAAAAATTGAATGTGATCAAAGAGTTATATGGGGTGTTATAAATGGTGAAATAGATTTAGCCATAATTGAAGATGAAATCCCTATTAATTTAATCAATCTCTTACAAATTAAAAAATGTTATGAAGACGAATTTGTTCTTATTGTGTCACCTAGTCATCCACTTTCAAAATTTAAGACTATAAAAGAAAAAGACTTGTGCCACTTGAAATACATTACCTTGGATAATGACAATTATTATCAGTTAAAATATTTAATAGCAAAAGTCTTAAAAAAGTCTAATATAAATACTGAAATTCTAAATACCAAAATAGTATTAGATTCTATCGAGGCATTAAAAAATGCTGTTAATGCAAATTTAGGCGTTTCCTTCCTTCCTCAATCTTCGATTTGTAGAGAACTTGAATCTGGATTTTTGCACTCAATTAAAATTGAAAATGTTTCTTTGGAACGAACTCTATTTATAATTAGCAGTTCTTCAAATAAAGTTTTGTCCCATTCTTTTTTAAACAAGCTAAGTGACAAAATTATTTCTTTTTTTTTTAATTTGTAAAAATCATAAAAACTATTCAAACTTTAATTAAATACTAACTATAAATTTTTAAATTATGCAAAAACGGAACTTAGGAAAAAATTTAACTAATAATCCCAATCTTATTCCACAACGTAACAATAAGCAGACAAAAATAAAAAACTCTTCTTTTTTTAAAAGTTTTTTTTATATTGATCGATTTTGGATAGCCATTCTACTTTATTTACTAGTGATATTAATTTTACCTATTTTTGCGTTAGTAAATAAAAGTTGGGGGTTTTCAGAGACAAATTTTTGGGAAATTGCCTTGCATCCAATTGCCATTAAAACTTATCAAATAACTTTCTTACTATCTTTTTTAGCAACTTGTTTTAATGGCTTTTTTGGTTTTATTATTACTTGGGTACTTACACGCTATAATTTTTATGGCAAAAAATTTCTGGATGCTTTGATTGATTTACCATTCGCAATACCAACCTCTGTGGCGGGTTTAGCTATTTCAACAATTTATAACGAAAATATTTTTTTAAACAAAATTGGAAGCTCTCTTAACATCGAATTAACATTTATCAAAATGTTTAGTTGCTTAGTTTTTGTATCATTACCATTTACAATAAGAAGTTTGCAACCGGTTTTAGAAGATTTCGATAAACAAATTGAAGAAGCGGCATGGTGTTTAGGAACTTCTGAATTTGAGACATTTTATAAGGTTATTCTACCGAATATATTACCTTCATTTTTTATTGGTTTAACTTTAAGCTTCTCGAGAGCAATAGGTGAATATGGATCTTTAGTTGTTGTTTCATCAAATATCCCATATAAAGACTTAACAAGCTCAGTTTTAATAGCTCAACGAATTGAACAATACGATTATGAGGGAGCAACAATTATTGGTATTGTGATGTTAACTATTTCACTAATCCTTTTATTGTCCATTAACTTAATCCAAAGTTGGAGTCAACTACATGAAAACTAAAAATTCCTTTATTGGTAGCGCATTAGTTCTTTTGAGTATTTCTTATATTGGAATCGTTATAGTCTTTCCACTCCTTAATATTATCATCAATGGCATTAAATACTTTTTATATGACGAAAACTATGAACTTTTAACGAAAGACTTTTTGCACGCTGCAAAAATTACAATTCTTATTTCTTTGTTAACAATTCCATTTAACACGCTTTTCAGTTTAATTTTTGCATGGAAAATGAAACACTCGAAGTTTCCGGGGAAAGCAATTCTGTTAAGCTTTATCGATTTGCCATTTAGTGTTTCTCCTATTATATCCGGGTTAATGATAATTTTTTTGTATAATTATAATACAACTTTAGGCAGCTTATTGCGTAATCTTGAAATAAAAATTATTTTCAACTTACTAGGGATGACTTTAGCTACAACTTTTCTTACTTTGCCTTTTATTCTGCGTGAAATTTTACCGCTTGTAGAAAAAGTTACTGAAGAGCAAGAAGAAGCAGCCAAAAATTCAGGTGCTTATAATTTACAAACTTTTTATTTAATATTTATACCTCAAGTTCAGGATGGGACTTATTACGGTATCCTTTTAACAGCTATAAGAACTATGGGAGAATTTGGAGCCGTTTCTATTCTTTCTGGCAACATAATCAGTAAGACTCAAACTTTGACTCTATTTATCGAACAATCGTACAAAGAATACCAAACTGAGCAAGCTTTAATTGCTTCATTTACCTTAATTATGTTTTCTTTAATCGCTGCATTTTTAAAGCAAGTATTTTTACGTGTATTATAAATATGTATATATTATTTATGGTCGTAAAGCTTTACAGCCATAAATAATATTAGTTGTTAAGAATATATCTAATATTCAAAAAACTTTTAATATTTTAAATTTACTTAAAACTTTTAATATTTTAAATTTACTTATTATTGATCTTCTCGAAAAAGCCAATCAAATTAATTCTAAATCTTAAACTTAACCAAAAAATAAAAGTCTTTTTTGTAGAAAAAATAACGAGACTATCTGAGTTTGATTTAATTTCAGTCAAATCTTTATAAAGCAAAATTTTTGAATTTTTTATGTTGTATACTTTAATGTCATTTTTTTGATTTAAATTTAAAATATTTGTATTCGGTAAAATCCAAAAATCGATTTGTTTATTTGAGTATAAATAAAATTGTGTACGTTCTCTGAAAATTTCTTCAAGAGGTTCACCTGCAATTAAATTTTTATTCATCACAGTAAAATAATAATTAATCATAGCAAATCTTAAATGATAAAATAGGTTTTATTTTATTTTTTAATTAAATAAAATAAAGGAATGTTTTTTTTTTTTAACTCTATATGACAATAAGTAATAGATACTTACATTGTTATACTTGCTTAAAAAGTTTATTTTTATAGACAGATTAAATGTGCAAGAAATAAAAACATAAGTAATTTCTAATACAACTCTATTTTAGTACTTCTTAAACATATTTTTGTATTTTAATTCGAAGTAATAAAAAAAAGATGTAAAACCTTTTGCAAGTCTAGTATTTAGACGTTGACAAACGATTTTGAATAGGATAAAAAATCACAAGATCAAATTTATATCGTTTTATAGAAAAATGAAATACGCCATCGTAGAAATTACTGGTAAACAATTTTTAGTTGACCTAAATAAATATATCAAGGTAGAAATGCATTTAAAGAAATGGTCACCTTCGAATAGTATCTTGTTCAATCGTGTACTTTGCGTTAACGACAACGGAACGATACTTCTCGGTAAACCATATTTAAAAAATGTTGTTATTCGCACTACTACAATAAACTATTTTAAAGGCCGTAAGTCAATAATTTATAAGATGAAGCCTAAGAAAAAAACAAGAATAAAAAAAGGATATCGACCACCAATATCTTTACTAAAAGTTAATACTATAACATTAACTAAATAACAAGATTTGTGTCAAAAGAGATGACTTTATTATTATTTTAGGGAGAGAAAATTGATATGGCTCACAAAAAAGGTGCCGGAAGTACAAAAAATGGCCGAGATTCAATTTCAAAGCGTTTAGGCGTAAAAAGATTTGGTGGTCAATCTGTGATTATTGGGCAAATTCTTGTTCGTCAACGCGGGACAAAATTTTATCCAGGTAAAAATGTAGGTTGTGGTAAAGATTTTACTCTTTATGCTTTACAAGATGGGATAGTTTGCTTTGAAAAGAAAAAATCAAAAAAATTTGTATCTATACAAGATTAGTTTTTTTATCAAAATCTTATTATCTAAAAAAATGCAAAGGGAAAATTATTTGCACTTCATATGGAACAAATAATATAGAAATATAATTGAAAAGTTGAAACGTAAATAATTTTCCCTTTGCAACTTTACATTATTGTGTTGTGTAAATTGCTAATTTTTTTCTTTTTTTTGCTCTGCGCGCTTGCAAAACTTTTTTTCCAGATTTAGTTTTTAATCTTGCTCGAAATCCTGATTTTCTTATTGCTTTTAATTTTGTACCGCCTAAAGTTCGTTTTGTCATAGAAATTATTTTTAAAAAATCTTTAAATTAAAGAACAACTATTTAGTATAACTGTAATTTTTTTATTTAAACAAGAGTTAATAAGAAAATATTCTTATTATGTTTATAAAATTTATTTATAAAGCGGATATGGCGAAATTGGTAGACGCGCCAGATTTAGGTTCTGGTGAGCTTAACTCGTGAGAGTTCGAATCTCTCTTTCCGTAATCAAAATATATGATATGCACCGTACATATACACTTACATGAATTGATAAAATTTAATTTTTCTTAATTTTATACTGTTAATAGATTAATTTGTATGAACTAAATAGTATTATAGACCTATGGGTATATAAAGAATTTCTAAAACTTAAACTAAGCATAAATATAAATATTATATGGACGATTTTTTAGTAATCGGTAACAAAAAATTTTCATCCCGTTTATTGGTAGGAACTGGTAAATATAGAACATTTGAAGATGCAAAGCAAAGTTTACTTGCAAGTGGAACACAAATAGTAACTTTTGCTATACGCCGCTTAACACAAAAAAATAATAAAATCAATTTCAATTTACTTAATGAATTAAAGTCATATCCTTATCACTTTTTACCCAATACAGCTGGAGCAAAAACTGCTGAAGAAGCCATAAGATTAGCTTTATTAGGCCGAGAAATTATTCAATACTTAGGCCAAGAAGACAATAATTTTGTCAAGTTAGAAGTTATTAATGATTCTCGTTATTTGTTACCGGATCCAATTGGAACATTGAAAGCTGCCGAATACTTAGTTAAGAATAATTTTACAGTGTTACCTTATATAAATGCAGATCCCATTTTAGCAAAACATCTGGAAGAAATTGGTTGTGCAACAATTATGCCATTAGGGTCTCCAATTGGAGCTGGTCAAGGAATACAAAATGAAAATAACTTAAAAATAATAATTGAAAACAGTAAAGTTCCAGTAATTATTGACGCAGGAATTCGAACAACAGGTGATATCTTTAAAGGTCTAAAATTAGGAGCTGACGCCATTCTTCTTAATACTGCGATCGCAAAATCAAATAATCCGGAAAAAATGGCTTATGCTATGAAAATGGCGACTCAAGCAGGAAGAATTGCCTATAAGATCGAAAAGTATGGCTCAAATGCTGGGTTTATGTCACCGAATCAATACGCACAAGCAAGTTCATCTAAAACAGGTTTATTTTTTTAAAATATTTAGCAAATACCTATAAAACTGTTATTTGTGTTACTTATTAAGGCTATATTAGAAGAATAACAAAAACCGTATACTAAGTATATGGAGAATATAAACTACAAAGCTTTTTTTTAACCCCTTTAAATAATTATTATGGTAGCAACTTTAGAAAGACGCGAAAGCGTTAACTTATGGGCACGTTTTTGTGCATGGATTACTAGTACTGAAAACCGTTTATACATCGGTTGGTTTGGCGTTGTAATGATTCCTACATTATTAACAGCAACTTCTTGTTTCATCATCGCATTCATCGCTGCTCCTCCAGTAGATATCGATGGTATTCGTGAGCCAGTAGCAGGTTCTTTATTATACGGTAACAACATCATCACAGGTGCTGTTATTCCTAGTTCAAACGCTATCGGTGTACACTTCTACCCAATCTGGGAAGCTGCTTCTTTAGATGAGTGGTTATACAATGGTGGTCCTTACCAATTAATCGTTTTACACTTCTTAATTGGTGTTGCATGTTGGATGGGTCGTGAATGGGAATTAAGCTACCGTTTAGGTATGCGTCCTTGGATCTTCGTTGCTTTCTCTGCTCCAGTAGCAGCAGCAACTGCAGTATTCTTAATCTACCCAATCGGTCAAGGTTCATTCTCAGATGGTATGCCTTTAGGTATTTCTGGTACTTTCAACTTCATGTTAGTATTCCAAGCTGAGCACAACATTTTAATGCACCCATTCCACATGGCTGGTGTTGCTGGTGTATTTGGTGGTTCATTATTCAGTGCTATGCACGGTTCACTTGTAACTTCAAGTATTATTCGTGAAAACAGCGAAAACCAATCTAACAACGCAGGTTACAAGTTTGGTCAAGAAGAAGAAACTTACAACATCGTAGCTGCACACGGTTACTTTGGTCGTTTAATCTTCCAATACGCTTCTTTCAACAACTCACGTGCTTTACACTTCTTCTTAGCTGCATGGCCAGTAGTTGGTATCTGGTTAACTGCATTAGGCGTAAGTACTATGGCATTTAACTTAAACGGTTTCAACTTCAACCAATCAGTTGTAGATAGCCAAGGTCGTGTTATTAACACTTGGGCAGACATTTTAAACCGTGCTGACTTAGGTATGGAAGTAATGCACGAACGTAACGCTCACAACTTCCCATTAGATTTAGCTTCAACAGAAATTTTACCTGTTGCAATTTCTTCTGATGTTGTAGAAGCATAATAACGTTTAAAAAAAAATCTTTATTAAAGTAAATATTCTTATTTACTTTAATAAGATTTTCAAAAAACAAACAAACAAAAAATAAATCTATTCTGACTTATCACACTTTACTTAAAATTCTTATGATAGCTAATAAGCTACCTAGTAACTGACAGGCCTGCTCACTTTACGCGAAGACATGTAAATTTTATTGTCAAAATTAAAATATAATTAATTAGAGTAAAATATTGACATAAGATTGAATTTTCGATATAAATAGATTTATAAGTTTAACAATAAAGCTATTTAAAAGTATAACGTTAAAACTATAAACATAAGATCATAGCATGAAACTGTCAAAAGAAAAATTACGAAGCTACACTATACTTCTTATTCTCGATTCAAACCAATCTTACGAACAGTTCAAAAAGGTTAGTTTAAAATACGCAAAGTTTGTAAAAAGACACAATGCAAAAAATATTGAGTTACACTTCTTTGGTAAAAGACATTTAAATTACAAAATTAAAAATAATTCTGTAGCTGACTTTCTTCAACTACAATTTGAAACTTCACCAGCATTTATTTCTGCATTTAAAGACGAAATTAAGTTCGATGGGGTAATTTCAAGAGTTATGATTACTAAAAACTAAAATATAATTTAAAACGAGAATTTCATTTCCTCAGTAGCTCAGTGGTAGAGCTATCGGCTGTTAACCGATTGGTCGTAAGTTCAAGTCTTACCTGAGGAGATCTTCTCGTAAATTTTTAACTTTGGATTACATGTTTGTTTTTACTCCCAAGGATCGTCAAATAATTCAACATACTTGTCTGGATCATCTATCTTTCTACCGAATCTGTCTCGTCGTTCATAAACATCTCTGTGTTCACCAACGTGATAAGTTGTGTTATCTGAGAAGAAGCTTATGTAAGTGAACCTTCCTTGTATAGCTCTAATTATACAGAATAAAAATAATGGCGTGAAACACCAAAAACTAATAAGTTGAGAAAATAATCCTAAGAATTGTGGATTTACTAATTTTAAAAAATTAATATAATTCATTATATCCTGAAGAAGCCCGCTCATAATTACCATGAAACATGATTGACATGAGTGGAATCTAACAAAGTAGTGAAACCTAATCAATTTTTCTGGTCCCCGATATTTAGAACAGTACATCAAGCTATTTATCAAGAGTACATCAAGAAATGAAATAAATGGAATATTAGCGTAAGTATGGTGTACTCCCCAAATGAATTGATAGAAAAATGTACCTTCGGGTGTTATATTCATTAAATAATAAACAAAGGAATGTAAAGCAACCATTGCATAACCTACAAAGTAATGTAGAAATGCATTTAGGCGGTCTCTTTTATTAATCGGTCCAGGTTTTTTACCTTCTCGTAGTCGACTCACTTTGATCTCCCTTAAATTTTATAAAAAAATATATAGAATTTGAATTAAATTATAAGGTATCAACAAACTATTTATTATTCAATATTTAATAACTTTTCTCTTGCTTTTTCAACAAAAACTATATAAAAAACCTAAAAATGAACACTACTTCATACTCCATTCTTTTTTCGGCTGAAAAATTGCTAAAAAGTTCAAAAGATCGTTATCAATTAGTTATGACTGTTTCTTATAAGACCAGGTTAAATACATCAAAAAATAAACTTAAATCAAACAGTTCTGAAGAACTGAAACCTATCGTCTCTACTATAATGGAATATAGTAATAATAACCAAAAAAATGAATTTGCTTGATATAATTACAACACAAAATAATAATTCTTTTTTTCTTTATTAATTTTAGTAAGCTAGAATATAGATCAATAATTTAGTACTGTATAAATTAAATTAATCCTTTAAATGCCATTTTACTTGTTATACATAATAAATGTTACTTTATAATGGCTCATAGTGTAAAAATTTACGATACGTGTATCGGATGTACGCAATGTGTACGTGCTTGTCCTACAGATGTTTTAGAGATGGTTTCTTGGGATGGATGCCGTGCTGGTCAAATAGCATCAGCTCCGCGAACAGAGGATTGTGTTGGATGTAAACGATGTGAAACAGCTTGTCCAACAGACTTCTTAAGTGTTCGTGTTTATCTAAGTGCCGAAACAACTAGAAGCATGGGACTTGCTTATTAGAAAATATTTTATTGTTGACTTAAGATAACTAAAACTCAAATATAAAGGTACGCAGCAACTTTTTTGTAAAACTCAGCATGACCATTGCAATGAAACAAGATCAAGAACGTGAATTATTTGATCTTATAGACGATTGGTTAAAGCGAGATCGTTTCGTATTCGTTGGTTGGTCTGGCCTACTTTTATTCCCAACAGCATACTTAGCAGTAGGTGGTTGGTTAACAGGAACAACATTTGTAAGCTCTTGGTATACTCACGGTTTAGCTACTTCTTACTTAGAAGGATGTAACTTCTTAACTGCTGCAGTTTCAACACCAGCTAACAGTATGGGTCATTCATTATTATTATTATGGGGCCCAGAAGCACAAGGTTCTTTAACACGCTGGTTCCAAATCGGTGGGTTATGGACGTTTATAGCATTACACGGTGCTTTTGGACTAATCGGATTCTGTTTACGTCAATTTGAAATCGCTCGATTAGTCGGTATTAGACCATACAACGCAATTGCGTTCTCAGGTCCAATTTCAATCTTCTTATCGGTATTCTTATTATATCCTCTTGGTCAAGCAAGTTGGTTCTTTGCTCCAAGTTTCGGTGTAGCTGCTATTTTCCGTTTCTTACTATTCTTACAAGGTTTCCACAACTGGACTTTAAACCCATTCCACATGATGGGTGTTGCAGGTATTTTAGGTGGCGCATTATTATGTGCTATTCACGGTGCGACTGTTGAGAATACATTATTTGAAGATGGTGACGCTGCAGATACATTCCGAGCATTCAACCCTACACAAGCAGAAGAAACATATTCAATGGTTACTGCTAACCGATTCTGGTCTCAAATTTTTGGTGTAGCATTCTCTAACAAACGTTGGTTACACTTCTTTATGTTATTTGTACCAGTAACAGGTTTATGGACAAGTGCTATTGGAATTGTAGGATTAGCTTTAAACTTACGTGCATATGACTTCGTTTCACAAGAGTTACGAGCTGCTGAAGATCCAGAATTTGAAACATTCTACACGAAAAACATTCTATTAAATGAAGGTATCCGATCATGGATGGCTGCACAAGATCAACCACACGAAAACTTTGTATTCCCTGAGGAGGTATTACCACGTGGAAACGCCCTTTAATATAACTGGTAGAGATATTGAGTCAACAGGTTTTGCTTGGTGGTCTGGAAATGCCAGATTAATCAACGTTTCAGGTAAATTATTAGGTGCTCACGTAGCTCACGCTGGACTAATTGTGTTCTGGACAGGTGCAATGACACTATTTGAAGTTTCTCATTTCATCCCAGAAAAACCACTATACGAGCAAGGTCTTATTTTAATTCCTCATTTAGCAACATTAGGTTGGGGTGTAGGCCCTGGTGGTGACATTATTGACACATTCCCATACTTTGTGGTTGGTGTACTTCACCTTATTTCATCAGCTGTTCTAGGCTTTGGTGGTGTTTACCACTCACTTTTAGGCCCAGATACATTAGAAGAGTCATTCCCATTCTTTGGTTACGACTGGCGTGATAAAAATAAAATGACAACAATTTTAGGTATTCACTTATGTTTACTTGGAATTGGTTCATTCTTACTAGTTATCAAAGCTATGTTTGTCGGTGGTATCTATGATACTTGGGCACCAGGTGGTGGCGATACTAGATTAATTAGCTACCCAACATTAAACCCATTAGTTATTTTTGGCTATGTTTTAAGATCACCATTTGGTGGTGACGGTTGGATCATGTCTATTAATAACATGGAAGATTTAGTTGGTGGTCATATCTGGGTTGGGATATTATGTCTAACAGGCGGTATATGGCATATCGTTACTAAACCATTTGCTTGGGCACGTCGTGCATTTGTTTGGTCAGGAGAAGCTTATTTATCTTACAGTTTAGCAGCTTTATCGCTTATGGGTTTAAGTGCTGCAGTATTTGTTTGGTATAATAACACAGCTTATCCAAGTGAATTCTACGGTCCAACAGGTCCAGAAGCTTCGCAATCTCAAGCATTTACTTTCTTAGTTCGAGATCAAAGATTAGGTGCAAACGTTGCATCTGCTCAAGGTCCAACTGGTTTAGGTAAATACTTAATGCGTTCACCTAGTGGTGAGATCATCTTAGGTGGTGAAACAATGCGTTTCTGGGATTTACGTGCTCCTTGGATTGAGCCTTTACGTGGTCCAAACGGCTTAGATATCAATAAAATTAGAAATGATATTCAACCATGGGAAGAACGAAGAGCTGCAGAATACATGACGCATGCTCCTTTAGGTTCATTAAACTCAGTAGGTGGTGTGGCAACCGAGATTAACTCTACGAATTTCGTATCACCACGTTCTTGGTTAACATGCTCTCACTTCTTCTTAGGATTCTTCTTATTAGTAGGTCACTGGTGGCATTCAGGACGAGCACGTGCTGCTGCTGCAGGTTTTGAAAAAGGTATTAACCGTCAAACAGAGCCTGTTCTTGGAATGCGTCCGATTGATTAATTTATACACTTAAAATTGAAATAAATAAAGCTTTCTGAAAGAAGCTTTATTTATTTCTTAAATAATAAAATAAAAGAAATAAACAACAAAAATTATATTAACGATAACTAATTGTACAAAACACTTAACTAAAGCTATTTTAATCTTACTCTAACTTTAATAATTTTAATGTTAGACAGTACGTGGAAAAGCAAAAGCTCTTCCTGTCTTAGTTTGGTCTAAACATTTTCTTTTAAGATAGCTTGAATATGCTTTCTAGTCATACTTTCTTCGGCGATTTGAAATCAACTAGGCATATTAATTTATATCTATATATATATAAATAACTATCCTAATGTTAGCAAAACCTTTTGTTTCTACTGGAATTAGAATACGTATTAGATTGTACCACATGTACTAATACAAAAGGTTATAAACTTTGTTAATTAATAATTGACCCATAATATATATATATATAATTAAAACTCTGTTGAATTTTTATTAATAAATTTTTATTTGTCATAAATTGATTTAGCATTACTTTATTAAATCAATTCTTTAAATGATTTCTACTAATTGAACAAAGTCTTTAATTTTATGGATCAGTTTGACGTAACGAATGAACAAAATTTTCGTTCACAATATTAGCAAATCATTTTACTAGATTAAATTATGACAATAGGTTAGTCTTAAGCTGAATAAGTTCAATCTCCGCAAACGTCTTTTTTAATGCCTTTGTACTATTTGTTTTTATTTACTAAATTAAAATTTGGTATTGTGTTATTTTCCCATATGTTCCCACATAAAGTATCGTCACCGCTATAATATTTAACAACTGAGTTCGAAATGGTAATCAGTGTGGATCAATTATGCCATAAATACCAAATTTGTATTCATTTTCGCAAATGAAAAAATTTAAATCAAGTATTCGATCTATTAGAACATTTCAGCTACATATATTACTATACTTCCACTTAATGCCTATCAAACAACTAGTCTTGTTGTGATCTTAAATAAAGAGTACTCATCTTGAGATTAGCTTCCCACTTAGATGCTTTCAGCGGTTATCTGTTCCACACGTAGCTACCCAGCGTTTACTGTTGGCACAATAACTGGTACACCAGCGGTGTGTTCTTCTCGGTCCTCTCGTACTAAAGAAGAATTCTCTCAATACTCTAACGCCCACACCGGATATGGACCGAACTGTCTCACGACGTTCTGAACCCAGCTCGCGTACCGCTTTCATAGGCGAACAGCCTAACCCTTGGGACGTACTACCGCCCCAGGATGCGATGAGCCGACATCGAGGTGCCAAACCTCCCCGTCGATGTGAACTCTTGGGGGAGATCAGCCTGTTATCCCTAGAGTAACTTTTATCCGTTGAGTGACAGCCTTTCCACTCAGTACTGTCAGATCACTAAGACCGACTTTCGTCTCTGCTCGACTTGTAGGTCTCGCAGTCAAGCTTTCTTATGCCTTTGCACTCTACGATCGATTTCTGACCGATCTGAGAAAACCTTTGCACGCCTCCGTTACCTTTTGGGAGGCGACCGCCCCAGTCAAACTGCCCACCAGAGAGTGTCTTCTATCCGGATAACGGTATAGAGTGAGAAGTCGAATAGCAAAAGAGTGGTATCTCACTGATGGCTCCAACTTTCCCGCAAGAAAATTATCACAGCCTCCCACCTATTCTGCGCAATTACTATCCAAATTCAATCTCAAGTTACAGTAAAGCTTCATAGGGTCTTTCTGTCCAGGTGCAGGTAGTCCGCATCTTCACAGACAATTCTATTTCGCCGAGCCTCTCTCTGAGACAGTGTCCAAATCGTTAAGCCTTTCGTGCAGGTCGGAACTTACCCGACAAGGAATTTCGCTACCTTAGGACCGTTATAGTTACGGCCGCCGTTCACCGGGGCTTCAGTTATTAGCGTGAACCAACTTCTTTAACCTTCCGGCACTGGGCAGGCATCAGCCCCCATACATCATCTTTCGATTTAGCGGAGACCTATGTTTTTGATAAACAGTCGCTTGGACCTAGTTATTGCAACCTTAGTTAAAAGGTACCCCTTCTTCCGAAGTTACGGGGCAATTTTGCCGAGTTCCTTAGAGAGAGTTATCTCGCGCCCCTTAGTATTCTCTACTTACCCACCTGTGTCGGTTTACAGTACAGGCAATTTTTGTCATTTTTCAGTATTTTGAACTTTGTAGTAATACGAGCTTTTCTTGGAAGCATAACGTCAACTGAAGAATCTAAACATTGCTGTCTATCATCTTTTCACATCTTAGCTCAAAGTATTTTCTTTTCTACTTCTCAGCACCTTAATGCTTGTACCGGAAACCAATTACCGGCCAGTTTAGCTGTCTTCGTCCCTCGTTACCTAACGACAAAAATCGGTATGGGATTATTCGCCCATTGTCCATCAACTACGCCTATCGGCCTCATCTTAGGACCTGACTCACCCTCCGCGGACGAGCCTTCCGGAGGAAACCTTAGGTTTTCGGGGCATTGGATTCTCACCAATGTTTTCGCTACTCAAGCCGACATTCTCACTTCTGCTTTGTCCATACCCACTTACGTTAATACTTCAACCAAATAGCAGAACGCTCCCCTACCGATATTTATTTCATATCCCATAGCTTCGGCAAATTACTTAGCCCCGTACATTTTCGGCGCAGGATTGCTCGACCAGTGAGCTATTACGCACTCTTTAAAGGATTGCTGCTTCTAAGCAAACCTCCTGGTTGTTTCTGCATTCCCACCTCCTTTATCACTTAGTAATTATTTAGGGGCCTTAGCTGATGGTCTGGGCTGTTTCCCTTTTGACAATGAAGCTTATCCCCCATAGTCTTACTGGTTATTCGAATAATTTTAGTATTCAGAGTTTGCCTCGATTTGGTACCGTTTTACCAGCCCGCACCGAAACAGTGCTTTACCCCTAAAATCATGCTATTTAACCGCTGCGCCTAAACACATTTCGGGGAGAACCAGCTAGCTCCGAGTTCGATTGGCATTTCACCCCTAACCACAGCTCATCCGCTGATTTTTCAACATCAGTCGGTTCGGACCTCCACTCAGTACTACCTAAGCTTCATCCTGGCCATGGTTAGATCACCCGGGTTCGGGTCTATAAATAATGACCTTTTAGCCCTTTTTAATCAGACTCGACTTTTCTTTGACTCCGGTATTTTCTACCTTAATCCAAGCCATTACCTATAAGTCGCCGGCTCATTCTTCAACAGGCACGCAGTCAAACGAGATCGTCGTCCTCCTACTGCTTGTAGGTTTACAGTTTCATGTTCTATTTCACTCCCCTTCCGGGGTTCTTTTCACCTTTCCCTCGCGGTACTGGTTCACTATCGGTCATTCAAGAATATTTAGCCTTACAAGGTGGTCCTAGTAGATTCACACGGGATTTCACGTGCCCCATGCTACTCGGGGAAAATTCTAAGTAGATAAATTTTCGATTACAAGACTTTCACTTTCTATGGTTTAGTTTTCCAAGCTAATTCATCTAATTTATACATACTCGTTACGAATACCCCACAACCCCAAAAATAAATTTTTGGTTTAGGCTGGTCCCGTTTCGCTCGCCGCTACTCAGGGAATCGTTTTTACTTTTTTTTCCTCTAGGTACTAAGATGTTTCAGTTCCCTAAGTTCGCCCCTATCCAACTCATTATTTTAAATTTATTTTTTTTTGTTGGTAGGTCAATGAAGTTGCCTTATTCGGAGACCTCCGGATCAATGCTTGTTTCCAACTCCCCGAAGCGTTTCGTCGGTAACCACGTCCTTCTTCGCTTTTGAATGCCAAGGTATCCACTATAAACCCTTAGTTTCTTGATTTTAACACTTTTTTTTCATTTTGAAAATGAAAGATTGTGGAGATAAGCGGACTTGAACCGCTGACATCTGCCTTGCAAAGGCAGCGCTCTTCCAGCTGAGCTATACCCCCAGTTGGGCCATCCTGGATTTGAACCAGAGACCTCACCCTTATCAGGGGTGCGCTCTAACCAACTGAGCTAATAGCCCCCAGAATTTTTGTTTTTATTTTTCTATTTTGTTTTTTGTCGTTTTTATCGACCAAGAATTAGTTATAAATTCTTTAAGGAGGTGGTCCAGCCGCACCTTCCAGTACAGCTACCTTGTTACGACTTCACCCTAGTCACGAATTTCACCTTAGGCGCCCTCCTCAAAAAGTTAGAGTAACGATTTCGGGTAAGACCCGCTTCCATGGTGTGACGGGCGGTGTGTACAAGGCCCGAGAACGGATTCACCGCTGTATTGCTGACCAGCGATTACTAGCGATTCCACCTTCATGTAGGCGAGTTGCAGCCTACAATCCGAACTTAGAATAAGTTTAGCGATTTGCTCCCTTTCGCAAGATTGCTTCGCTTTGTCCTATCCAATGTAGCACGTGTGTAGCCCAGAGTATAAGGGGCATGATGACTTGACCTCGTCCTCACCTTCCTCCAGTTTATCACCGGCAGTCTTTCTAGAGATCCATAAATGGCAACTAAAAACAAGGGTTGCGCTCGTTGCGGGACTTAACCCAACATCTCACGACACGAGCTGACGACAGCCATGCACCACCTGTATACACGTTTCATAAAGATACTCTCTAAATTAAAAGAGATTCGTGTTATGTCAAACTCTGGTAAGGTTCTTCGCGTTGCATCAAATTAAACCACATGCTCCACCGCTTGTGCGGGCCCCCGTCAATTCCTTTGAGTTTCACCCTTGCGAGCATACTTCCCAGGCGGGATACTTAACGCGTTAGCTATAACACCGCATGGGTCGATACATGCGACATTTAGTATCCATCGTTTACGGCTAGGACTACTGGGGTATCTAATCCCATTTGCTCCCCTAGCTTTCGTCCCTCAGTGTCAGTAATAGCCCAGTAAAGTGCCTTCGCCATTGGTGTTCTTTCCGATATCTACACATTTCACCGCTTCACCGGAAATTCCCTTTACCTCTACTATACTCTAGTTTAGTAGTATCTACTGCTGATTCAAAGTTGAGCTTTGATATTTAACAGCGGACTTTCTAAACCACCTACGGACGCTTTACGCCCAGTCAATCCGGATAACACTTGCATCCCCCGTATTACCGCGGCTGCTGGCACGGAGTTAGCCGATGCTTATTCGTCAAGTAACGTCAGATCTTCCTCCTTGACAAAAGAAGTTTACAATCCCATAGATCTTAATCCTCCACGCGGTATTGCTCTGTCAGGCTTTCGCCCATTGCAGAAAATTCCTCACTGCTGCCTCCCGTAGGAGTCTGGACCGTATCTCAGTTCCAGTGTGACTGGTCATCCTCTCAAACCAGTTACTGATCGTCGCCTTGGTGAGCCATTACCTCACCAACAAGCTAATCAGCCGCGAGCCCTTCATTAGGCGAATTGCTTCCTTTCACCCAGTGGGCATATAGGGTATTAGCAAACGTTTCCATTTGTTATCCCCTTCCTAAAGGTAGGTTCTCACGTGTTACTCACCCGTCCGCCACTAGAATATATAAATATAAATATAGATATATTCTCGTTAGACTTGCATGTGTAAAGCATACCGCCAGCGTTCATCCTGAGCCAGGATCAAACTCTCATTAGTATTTTCCATTAATTTTTGCTCATAGCAAAATTTTTAAATTTAACTTGTATACAAATTGAAAGTTCGTTTTTTGAGTGAACTAAACAACTTATAACGTTTAAAGTTAAATCGAATATTAAAAAAAATTTCATATAAAAGTCAAGAAGTAATAAAACCAAAATTAAAGATTTTAAATATAATTTTAATATTTCAAGTATTTAAACAAATAATATTAATAGCTGTGGATAAACATTTAATTACCTAGTTTAATAGAATTTAAAGATAATTTTACTATTTATACACTAAGTAGATTGAAGAAATAATTACATTATAAATTTTCTGAAATGAAAGTATAAAGTTTTCAGCTTCATATAAAAAACGAAGTTTTATACTTACGGATTGCTAAACTAATTTTGACTTTTAAGGAAGTTTTAATAGAAATTCGTAAATTATTAGTTCGAGTTGAAAAGTGGATTACGTCCTATAAAGCTAAATATTTAGATTTAAGTGGATTTAAATAAGATTTTGTCGTTTTAAATTATTTATAGTACCATTTTTAATAAAAAAGAGAAGGTGGGATTCGAACCCACGGAACAATTAAGTTCATCTGATTTCAAATCAAACACATTCGACCACTCTGACACTTCTCCTAGAAATTTAAATCAAGATTAAATGATTAATCAATAAAAATTAATGTTTATTGTTTTTTTCTTATTTATACAAATACTAAATTGCAATAATTGTGTCAATATGCAATAGATTTCACTAAATTTTATCTTTTTTCATCAATTTTTAATTAAATTGATAACTTTATAATTTTTTACATAAAGTTATCAATTTTGTTTGAACTTAGTAAAAACGCTTTTAAATTTTGAGTTTAAAAATGCTAATATTTCTTAAAAATTACCCTAAGAATCTTAAATTAAGTTACCTATTACTTAAGTTTTATAGATAGTTAGTTTGAAGATCTTCAACTATCTCATCCATTTTATTTATGTACATATTTATTTGGTTTATGTAAGGGTTCCAATAACGGTGACGGCCGTCATCAAATTCATTTTTTACCATCCATTTTAAATGGTCATTAAGATCCATTAACGTTTCTTGCTGTATTCTACACTTTTTGATTTGTTCTTTGATATAACTTTTGTCTTTAAAGTTATAGTCTTTTAAGCTATAAAATTCATCTTCGAAGTTTTTCAATATCTCAAGAAATTCGATCTCAAGATAATTCTTCATTGATTTAATTTTGTCTTTTTGGTTATCTCGTTTGAATTCTGTTTTGATTAGCTCAAGTTCTGACTCATTCTGCTTTACTACATCTTCAGGATAGTGCTTATTAATTTTGTTATGAACAAGTTCATATACTAAATCAACAATTTCTTCTCCAGAACTCATAACATTAGCTCGGTGAGTCGGAATTGATAATCCATAAGAATATTCAATATCCATAAATAATTCAACCAAGTCTAATGAATCAGCTTTTAGATCTTCAATTAATCTATCTTTTAAAGATACATCAGGTTTTTTTGCTTTAAAATGTTGTTTTATACGATCAAATATGTCAACTTTAATACCTTGTCGATCAACTGGAGTTTCACACCCCCATTCTACTCTTTTAAATTCTTCTGGAGAAAGATCACGCTTTAACTTCATAACAAAATCATTTACCATTACTATTTCTTGTATTCGTCTTTTAATATCACATTCAATACTCTCTCGATCACTTGGAACGCCGACAATATTAAAATATAATGTTAGATCTACATCATCTTCACTATAGGGCATGTCTAGAAGTTTATCAAGTATAAAAATAATTAAAATAGGATACCGTAAATAATACATTTTCCTTGCAGCCCATGCAATTGGTATCGCTAATTTTTTGAACATTTCAACTTGAATACCCAATAAATCTAAATAAAAATTTTCATTGGAGTATGCAGAATATTTTGATTTAAAAAATCGATATAAATGTACATAACGATGAGTTTTGCAACCAAAAAGAAACCACCTAGCCAAACCAGTCAATACTTTATCGCGTTGGGAGCGAGGACGAAAACGTTCAATTGAATTATCAAAATTTTTTCCAATCTTTCTACGGAACAAAATTACGTTTATGTCTTTATTTGTATTTTCTTTTTTAGCTTTTCTGAACTTAAAATGACCTAAAAAGTTTCTAAACTTAGAATTGGGGACCGGGATTGAAGGCCCGGTCCCCAATTCTAAGTTTAGAAACTTTTTAGGTCTATTACCAACTAGATTTTGAAATCTTATTGACTTTATCGAATTGGCTTCTTTCATACATTTTTATTCCTCTTACAACTCTTATAATTATGGTTAAAAATTATAACGTTATTTATTAACCTTTAATATTTTTTGGTGGAAGTAAGAAAAGCTTACATAAATGACTAATTATAATCAAGTAGTTGTTTAATTTTGAAAATAAATCTCCCCCTGAGTTGTTTAAACTATACAGTTTTAAATTAGCTTCCGCACAAATATCTAAGTACTTAAAGAATTTAGGATGATCTACATCTAATACAACTTTAAATAGTTTTTCGGAGCTTTGGTTTGTTTTTCGAATAACATGTTGATCAAATTTTTTGGCATCAAGTCCAATTTTTTGGTAGAAACCTGAACGTTGCAAATCATTTAAATACATTGTTGCGTAAACAGATAATAAGAAAAATCTACACCATAGTTTCGCAGTAAAAGTTTCTAATAAACTTGGTTGAGCCTTTATAATAGCGGCAAAAAAGTCTCCGTGACGGTTTTCATCTTGGCACCAACTTTCAAAGAATTTAAAGATTGGGTAAACTCGATTTTCTTTTTGTTTTTCTAAATGACGATAAATAGTTATATAACGCCAGTATCCTATTTTTTCCGATAAGTAAGTTGCATAAAGAATAAAGTTAGGTGAGAAGAAAGTATATTTTCTACTTTTTGTTAAGAAACCTAAATCTAAAGATAAGTTAAAGTCACTCATTGCTTTGTTTAAAAAACCAGCGTGTCTTGCTTCATCTCTTGACATAAAAGCAAATCCTTCTGCTAAAATTGGATTTGATTTTGCTAAGTTACGTGATAGCTCTTTGTAAAGTAAAAATCCAGAGAACTCTGCTGTACAAGATCGCTCTAAGAACTCAACAAATAGACTTCGTGTCTCTGCATCTAAAAATTCCCAAGACTTTAGAAACTCATTATCACGAATGAAGTGTTTTTGATTGTAATCAAGTCGAAACTCTTCTAAAATAGCTTCTACTTCCTCAATATTATTAGAAACATCTAGTTTCGACATTTCATCAAAATCTGTTGTATAAAAACGTGGAGTTAATAGGGTTTCTTTAAAAGGCGTTTTATTTTCTATTTTTTTAGCTTCTTCATTTATCTTTAAGGATGTGGTCATAACATTAAACTCCTAGTTAAAATATATAAGATGTATAATTTTAGGTATACAATAATTTCAATTTGTATGCTCTTGATATTATCTTTTCTAGTAATTACATAAGCTATTTTTTTGCTTACAAATAAATTCTAGTACAAACCTACCTTATATTATATTACAATTTTTTTGTATTGAGGTGTTATTAAAAAAATAAGCTTAAATTGAATTAAGATTTAAACTTAATTGTATGGCGGAGAATGGATTTGAACCATTGACCTTCGGGTTATGAGCCCAACGAGCTACCATACTGCTCTACCCCGCACTAGACGTTACTGGATTTGAACCAGTGACCCTTTGCTTGTAAGGCAAACGCTCTAAACCACTGAGCTAAACGTCCAATTTTATGGTTTTTTAATGGGGACGGAGGGAATCGAACCCTCACGACTGTTTAAAGTCAACGGATTTTCAATCATTTTTAGATTGGACTCTCTCTTTACTAAAAAGTAGCTATCGTTGAGTCTCTGCACCTTTTTTTTTTAAATTAGATTTAAAAATTTTGGCTCAGGATTGCAATAATCATTTTTAATGATTTTGTTCTCTTGAATTTGAAAGCTTACAGAATTCAAAATTTATATTCTGCTCAAGTTTTAAGTCCGTTGTGTCTACCGATTTCACCACGTCCCCATTTCTGTTTATTTATGACATCATAGACGACACCCAGATTTGAACTGGGGAATGAAGGATTTGCAATCCTTAGCCTTACCACTTGGCGATATCGTCATCGAAGTCTTTAAAAGTTATTAAATATGGTACTGATCCATATCAATTTTTAAAAAGTTCATTCAATTTTACTTTTTATTATTAATTATTCTTAGATTCACAATTGTTATACTAACATTTCATACCAATAATTATCAAGAGCTAAGTTTTATATAAGATTATAAACTTCTATTTAATGTGCATGTTTTAGACTTAAAAAATTATGTCAATCCATATAAATATAGAGACATGTCATTATAATTAGATTTCCGGGTTAATGACAAACTGAGTTTTATAAAAATTTAAACGAACTTCTTGAAGTATTTATGACAGAAGAACAGTCGTTAAAGCATAAATAGAGGCAAAACTAAATAGTATCTTATCGTAAAACTCAAATTCTATTTCCATAAACCCATATTTTTGAATAGAACGACGTTGCGTACCTAGAATTAAAAGTAAAGTACAACTAATAAACCATATCAGTTGTAAGAAAAGAAATTTATTAGAATTCATTTATTTTTATTCACCTTGTATTTTTAATAAACCAAAACCTAAAGATAATCCAATTAAAGTCGTGAAAAAGCATGTAACTGCTACAGTTAAAATTTCGCTCATTTATCTATTTTTATTATAATATTATCGATTTTATTATTACTAAATATTACGGAAACTAACTCTAGAATCCATTTCTACCCCAAACTACGAAAGCTAATGAAAAAGTAAAAGCTGCCATTACGCTTGCCCATCCTAAACTTAATATATCCATAAACCTAAAATTTAATAATTTGTTTATAACATACGATAAAAACACTAGTCTAAGTACTTTAGCTTTTTCTTAAACTAAATTTATCATACACTTCATATTATAACATAAATACTTTCAATTTTTGAATAGAAAAGTATTCCAAATCTTTTGATTTGTTATTAAATTTTTATTTAAATGGTAAATTATTATTTTTTGAGTAATTTTTGTAGCTGGTATTATAATATAAATGGAGCCGCACATTGCTAATAAAAAATTTAAAATATATAAAAAAATTTCTATGGGAACAAACTTAGATTTACAGAGTCCAATTTTTTTAGGTTCTACTGGAGGTTGGTTATCTTACGCAGAAAAACAAGAAAAATATATTATTGTTTGGACAAGTGAAAAGGAATCATTTTTTGAGTTACCGACAGGTGGGGTGGCAAAAATGCAGAACGGTGAAAACGCAATATACTTTGCTCGTAAAGAACAATGTTTAGCTCTAGGTACTCAATTACGCTCATCACGTATTTCGAACTATCGAATTTACCGAATCTTTCCTAACAACGAGGTACAATTTTTACATCCAAAAGATGGAACGTTCCCTGAAAAAGTTAATAGTGGACGTAAAGCAGTTGGAGCACGTAACTTCTCGATTGGTAAAAATCCAAATCCAATTTTAGTTAAATTTACGGGCTCTCCTACTTATGAAGTTTAATTAATTTCATTATTTCTTAACTTATTTAATATTTATATATTTTAAATATATTAAATAAGTTAGGATAAGTTGATTAGGCCTTATAGATTATTACTCTAAATCAACACGGTTTGGGTTTCGTGATGGATCGTTTGAAAGGAAACCAAATACAAATAGCGAAACAAAGAATAAAACAGTTGTATAAACTAAAATTTTTAATATAATCATTGTAAATTTACTCCAAAGATTTCTAGATAGGATATAACCAATATTATTACCTAACCTATATTATATATATTTTTTGCTTGATATTACATTTTTTTATCTAATAACCCTAAAAATTTTCTACATACGATGGGTGATCTTGAATGTATAGGGGGTGGAGAGCAGTCAAATTTATATTATACTCTTTAAGAGAATCGAAACTAAGCGAGTTTACATAATTTTGGTTCGATAGATAACCTTCAATTAAAACATAGTCATTTAACTCGTACAAGTCCAATATATCACACATTTCATTTCCCCAAAGCCTTACAGGTAGATAGTTATGAAATTCTTTAAAATCCGATGCAATGAAACTAACTTGAAATTCTCCAATTCTTGTCTGTTGTTCAAACATTAAATGTTGAATAAGAGAATGGGATAAAAAATTAATAATTTTACCAGTAACAATAATGTTATTCATAAGTGGAATTATTAGAATAGAATATCTTTTTGTTTTTGTTGTTGTTGGTAAGTAATATCTTTTAACGTTACTAAAATGTTTTTGAAATAATCTTTAAAGTATGTATTTAAAGGAACTAATTCTTGCATTTTTACTTTGAACATACCTCTGTCTAATTTTTGAGAATTAATTTTTTCACACTCTAAAAATTTAACAAACGATAAGCTGTTGCTTACACTCCATGACCATTCAAATTTATTTGCAATTTGTTGTAAAAGTTTTAAAACACCATTGGATATTTTCGACGTGACTGCTGTTTGACCTGATAAGTTTTCACATAGATTAATTATATCAGTTAAAAACCAAGGCTTAGTATCGGTTATAGTTACTGTTTTGTTTTTTGCATTTTTACTACGTAAGCTTTCCAAACATATTGTCGCTACGTCGGCTGAATCTAGATAGAAAAAAGGTCTTGATTCATCGGTAATCCAAATTCTTTCTTTCTCTAGAATTGGAATTGCATATTGACGTATTAAATTTTGTAAAAATCCGTCAAACTTGAAGATTGTGTAATCTATTTTAGATGAATAAATTAATTTTTCAATACCCCGTTTAACCTTCAAAAAGAATACAGATTTGTAGTTTTCAGAAGTTAAAAGTGAAAAGAAAATAAAATGCCTAATTTCTGCAATCTCAATCAATTTTAAAAGTTTACGTTTCGCCTCCCAATCTATTTCTTTTAATTTTAATGAACTTTCAGATCGACTTGTAGAAGCATCAATAACAATATCAACATCTTTTAACAAAGAAGGTATTGTTTCAATTTTTGTTAAATCGCCATAAACTATCTCGGCGCCCCAATTTTGTAGAAATTTTGCTTTCGAAAGATTTCGGACAACACATCGAATTTTGTAACCAGATCGTAATGACTTTAATACGATATGACGACCCAGGGTACCTGTTCCACCAAATAAAAGTATTCTCATTTACTTTTAACCATAAAGAATTAAATAATATTTCTAATCACTAGTAAATAGATAGGATGGGACTCGAACCCATAAAATTAATAAAATTGTCACATTTTGAATGTGATGCGTTTACCAATTTCGCCACCTATCCTAGTTTCTTAGCTATATTCACTGTAGAAAGATTTTATAGATTTCATACTAAGTTTTTTATTTTTTCTATTTCTTTCGATTAAAAAACTTCACATAATTTATAATGATATTTTACACTATTTACTTTTATAAGTTTAACTTTTATTCGTTGCCCAATTTTATAATTTTTCGCTACATTCTTAAAAACCAAATTTGAATAATGGATTAAGCTTCGACTGCCATAAATGTTAATAAAGATTCCAAATGATTTTATGCTTGTTATAAAACCATACTTCAGTAAGGTTGAATCCTTTGAATGAAGTTTAAAAAATGTTGAGCGGCAGCTTAAGATTACATTTTTAGATTGATAATTATAATTAAAAATTTTTAGCGGTAAATAAAATTTTTGTACTTTATTTCGTTTATAAAATTTAGGTAAATGTGATTTTGGTAAAAAAGCTCTAACTCCTTCTAGTCCACATAAAACTCCACCTTTATTCCAAAACAGTAGTCGCGTAAATAAAAAGAAATTTTCATTATAAACCTTTAGAAGTTTTGTCCAATTTAAACTATATTGTAGTTTTTTCTTCGAAAGAATTAACTCTGGATAGTAGCTATTAATCCAAATTATTAAAAATTCTTCAATTTTATGATTTTGATCAGCAATAGACCCTAAATATTCATTTTTAGGTATAAAACCTAAAGTATTGTAACCTACGTCAACAAAAGCGCCTTTATCTGTTACTTTTGTTATTCGACCGGCAATAATGTCATTTTTTTGCAAGTATATAGCCATTATTATTTTTATTTAATTATTTTATTTTTATATTGGGAAATCATGATGTGTAATATCTTGTATTAGTATATGCTAACATTATATACAAATTTTATTTGATTGAATAAAATTAAATCTAAAAAGAAACAATATGCCTAAATTTAAATTATATTTAAATTGATAAAGATATTTCGACGAAAAACTTTGTATAAGGAAAACAAATTAAATCAAAAGATCGTTGGCAATCCAAGCTATCTATACAATTAACCAAATATTAGAACCTTAGCCAATTGCAGATAATACACTTATTTTTTAGCATTCATAATATAACAAATATTAAATTCGGAATAGCAGGATTTGAACCTGCGACACCCTGCTCCCAAAGCAGATGCGCTACCAAACTGCGCTATATTCCGTTTTTTTAGTATAAATACATATTATCCTAAAATGTAAAACTTGTAAAATAACGTCTATCTTTTAATATGACACTTTAATAATAATTAGATGTTTACATTATAGAAAAATTTTACTTGTCTAATAAACTTAAAGTGTTTTTATGCTATATTATAGGCTTGTAGATATGAAAAATAAATTTATAGCTAAAGGAGAAAAATTGTGACAAATTTGTTCTTAGTAAAATTACCAGCTGCCTATGCAATTTTTGGACCAATCGTAGATATTTTACCAATTGTTCCAGTTTTATTCTTATTATTGGCTTTTGTTTGGCAAGCATCCGTAAACTTCCGTTAATAAAGATTTAACAAAATTAAGTCAACCAGAATTTTCTGAAATGCTTAATCTACGTAATACAAATTGCATGCAATTTAATGTATTTTTTAACTAAAAATATAAAATTAACTCTCTATGGTTGAAATAATTTTATCTGGTATGGTTTTAGGTTTAATACCAGTAACACTAATTGGTTTGTTTGTAGCCGCTTACTTACAATATAAAAGAGGAAACGAAATTAAAGTGTAAAGTATTTTGAATTAATACTTCGCGTTCCTTTGAATAATTAAAGAACTTTTTCTAGCTAAAGATTTCTAAAGTAGAATTTTTAGCTAAATTTAAATTATTAAGATTAATTTTAAAAATCTGTTTAAACTGGAATTCAAATATAAATCTTTTAAAGAAAAATTAATTTGATCGAATTAGCTAAGCAAAATGAAGCACTTATCATCTAGCTATTGATTTTTTTCTTTAGTTTAAGCTAAATTGACTTAAGAAAATTTTAAAAATTAAACTTAGAAACTACACTAGTTATAAATAATATTTTTAGGTAAAAATAACATTACAAAACTATAAAAAAAAATAAGTAAGTACTATGAATCGGGTTAAAAGAGGAAATGTAGCACGAAAAAGAAGAAAAAAAGTATTAAAGTACGCAAAAGGCTTTCAAGGTTCGCAATCAACACTATTTTGTGTTGCTAATCAAAGAGTAATGAAAAGTTTAAAATCTTCATACATTGGTAGAAAACAAAAAAAACGTTTCTTTCGTAGATTTTGGATCAATCGAATTAATATAGCATCGCGTGCAAATGGCGTAGCTTATAATGTGTTAATAAATACATTAAAAAGATTTAACATTGCTCTAAATAGAAAGATTCTAGCGCAGCTAGCAAATATTGATCCAACAACATTTTTAAACTTAACTAAGGACCTGTAAAGTATGAGAAAACTAAAAACTAATTCGGCCATACAAAAACGGCTTAAAAAAACAAAAACTGGTAAATATTTACGTCGTAAGGCATTTAAATCGCACATTTTAGAGAAAAAATCCCAGAAGCGAAAAAGAAGATTGAGAGTAAAAGCTGTTCTTACGCAATCTGATTTAAAAAATCTTATTAAACACTAGTTTAAAATTTTTTTAGATTTGCATTTATTCTTTAAACATAATCAAGCTAGCTCTGTAGCTAGCTTGATTATGTTTAAGACGTTAACTTAAAATGTCGTAATATTGCGTTTGGTACTGCAAATTTATATTTTGACTATTTTGTTTTAACAAAATCAATATAATTTGTTAATTAACTCTTGACATACAAATAATTATTAATTAAATTTCTTATACAACCTCAATTTACCGTGGTTGGACGGTGCCACGAGGTAAAATTGGTAACAAAATATAGTCCCCATCGTCTAGAGGCCTAGGACACCTCCCTTTCACGGAGAAAACAGGGATTCGATTTCCCTTGGGGATACGAGCGTGAATATATGCAAGGAAATCTAATAATGATACTATTATTAGATTTCCTTGCATAGCCAATAAACAAAAATATAAAAGGCTTTGTAGCTCAGTGGTTAGAGCATGGGATTCATAAGCCCAGGGTCGCAGGTTCAAATCCCGCCAAAGCCATTTTGGAGAGATGGCTGAGTGGTCGAAAGCAATAGATTGCTAATCTATCGTACTATTTTATTTAGTACCGAGGGTTCGAATCCCTTTCTCTCCTAAACTAAATTAATTTACAATAATAAAATTATTCTTAGGGACTGTAGTTCAATTGGTTAGAGCACCGCCCTGTCACGGCGGAAGTCGCGGGTTCAAATCCCGTCAGTCTCGTTTATAAATAATAACAATTTAAAAATTCTTACTTTTTATCGTAAACGTATGAGTAATCTGCATTCGAAGGAATTGGAGTAAAGTCATTAACGATACTTCGGAATGATTCACCATCGATTGTTTCAAATTTTATTAATTTTTCTACAAGAATACTTATTATGATTCGATTAGCTTTAATTAAATTTAATGCTTGAATATAACAAGTCGTTGCGATTAATTGAATTTGTTCGTCGATTTTATATAAAGTTTCTTCAGAATATATTGGACGTAAGAACGATGGTTTCGAGCGTAAATCAAATGATCGTGGGCCTAATTGTGACATTCCAAATCTTCTTACCATAGAAGTTGCAATTTCTTTCACTTGTCGTAAGTCAGCATTTGCACCCGTTGTTAATTCAGATTTTCCAAAAATAACTTCTTCAGCTGCTCGACCACTTAAAGCTACAATAATTCGAGCTAGTAATTGTTCTCTAGAAAGTAAAGACTCACTCTCTTCTTGTTGGAACCAAGTTAATCCTTTAGCATTACCTCTAGGTACTAAAGTTACTTTATCAACGTGTTCATGATTTTTTAATAAGGTTGCTGCAATTGCATGACCAATTTCATGGTATGCAAGTAAAAGTTTAACTTTACCTTCAGCTAAAAGACCAGATTCTAAACCAGTAATAATTTTTTCTAAAGCAGTTTGAATTTCAGTACGACCAATAACTGTTTTCTTAGCACGTGCAGCAAGAATTGCCGATTCATTTAATAAGTTTTCTAAATCCGCACCAGCAAAATTAGGAGTTAGTTTTGCAATAACATCTAATGAAATATCTGGAGAGAAAATTTTGTTTTTGGCATGAACTTTTAATATCTCTAATCTTCCTTTGACATCTGGCAAGCCCACATAAACTTGACGATCAAAACGGCCTGGACGTAATAAAGCCGAATCAAGAACATCAACTCTATTTGTTGCTGCAAGAACAATAATTCCTTTATTGGATTCAAAACCATCCATTTCAATTAGTAGTTGGTTTAAAGTTTGCTCTCTTTCATCATTTCCATAGCCAGAACCTCGTTTTTTACCAACTGCATCAATCTCATCAATAAAAATTACACATGGAGCTTTTTTCTTAGCACGGTTGAATAAATCACGAACGCGGCCAGCACCAACACCCACAAATAACTCTACGAACTGTGAACCTGGTAATAATTCAAATGACATATTTGCCTCGCTTGCAACAGCTTTAGCCAATAAAGTTTTTCCTGTTCCTGGAGGTCCGATTAGTAAAACACCTTTTGGTGTACGTGCCCCTAGTTTTCTAAAGTAGCTATCAGAACTTTCAGAAGTTTTTATGATCTCAACAACTTCTGTTAACTCTCCTTTAGCCTCATCAATTCCAGCAATACTCTGAAATTCAGCAAGTTTTCTTTCTTTTGTTTCACTTTCTGCACCAAAAACTTTTTGACCTAGCTGTGAACTAAGCATTGTTAAAAACCCGTAACTATATTCAAGTAAAAATAAATTCAAAACTATTAAAGCAATTAATTCGATTTTTTCTTTATTTTCTACAACAATATCTAGAGTGTTTTTTTTGTCGATCATAGCAAAATCAACTTTTGCATTTTCTAGCTTTGATGTTAAAGAGAACAGTTCAGCAATATTATCTGAAGGTGGCATTTCTGTCGTTAATGTCTGTAATCGATTACCTACATTAGGATCAGCGAACTCAGCCTGAATTAAATTTTCTTTTCGTAAAACATCTACCTTTTTTATTTGACCTTTTTCTAAATAATTTAGAAAATTTCCATAAGGTGTTAATCTACGAACTGTTGTATAATCGTTTTTAGGAACGTTTAAATTATTTTCTGCGATAAAAAGCGCAGAGTTAAACAAGTTGTGTACAATCATTTTATTTTTAGTTTTAATATTTTTACTAAGATCTTAAGGCTGTAGCCTTGAAAATAACCAAAAAATATGATACCATAAATCTACAAATTTATAAATATAAATATAAAGGAACGAAAAAGTAATGGTAATTAATCATAATCAGATTTTTAATTTACATTCCAAAATTTTACTAAATAAAATTGAACCTGAGTACAGTAAACGTACCTTAGACTTAAGTGATAGTAAAAGAACATCAATTGTTTTGAGGCGAAAAGTAGTTCCACCAAAAAGGTATTATGACGCTTTGAAAAAAAAATATACGAAGTATCGTTTTAAAAAACTATGCTATATAAGAAGGAAAAACCCTTTATATGTATTAAGTTTACCAGTTCGATTTACTCATAGCTTGGCCACATCTGCTTCAATGCATTTAAACCCAACAGATAAAATAATATTGTCAAGATATGTAAAACGTAAATATTATAACTTCACAAAAAGCTTAAACTGGATAAGATACCACAATGTCGAGTGTCCACAAGAGCTTGGTGGTGTTAAACTTTTCTACAAAACAAACACAGTTCGAGCTGAAAACATTAATAAGTTCGATAAGATCAAAAAGTGGCTAAAAGTTCAAAAACGTAAACAACTAATAAGTAAAGATCTATCGACTGTTCCAATTTATTGGGTAAGTAATAAATTTGATAATTTTTTAAGTAATACGACACACTCACGTTATTCAGGGTTTGAAACAAATTCCTTTATGAAATGGGATAATCTTAACAAGATTCGTGAAATAATGTTGTTAGCCGATCTTCCCGAGTATGAATTCACTTTATACACTGATCTTGATTTTTATGAGCGATATCCATTCTTAAATGAAGATTATGAACTTGTTGTAGACGATGTAATCAAAAAAAATCTAAGATTTAATATACGCGATATTCGAATTAAAGCTTTGGATGAACTTGATAAGCGAGAATTTTTAAAGTTTTTTAAGAATTTCAACAAAAGTGATTACTGTCCTGCTTTTGAATTGAATTTGTATCAAAAACTGGAAAAAATACCCGAAGTTAGTTTTTTATACGATTTAGGAGTTCCAAATAAACCAAAAGAAGATCTTCTACGAAAAATTATAAAAGGTGAAGCAGAAAAGATAATAGTTCATCCAATTGTAACTAGTGAAGTGAACAAAAAATTTAAGTTTACATTATTTGGGCAAGATTTATATGATGAGGTACCAATTATCGATGAATTACAACCAAAAACCAAATTAGTCGAATCTACAGGTGAAATATCAGAAGAAATCGAAAATTTAGAGCCTATATATCCATATATTGTAGGTGATTCTTATTTATCGGAGGGTGATCAAGAGTATGAAGATGAAGCACCTTGGTATCGTGCGATTTTCCCAAACTTAATAAGTAGCGATCCAAAACCCTATAAGAGCCTCGAAGACAAGATTATATTTACTCTTCGGGATGAAATTAGAGAATTACCAGGAATCAATAAACTATTTTCTAATGAAACTGCAGATGCAAATAAACAGCTTGTCGAGCAAGAAAAAGATAAAATTGTAAAAGAGTTTGAAGAGCAACGTAGACGTGAACGTGCAAAAACTTTCGAAGAGCGTATTGAATCTTTTGATCCTATTCGTGCTAGTGAAATTCAAAGAGAAAAGGAAAGAACAAATTCAGATGAGCCTACTAGATCAGAAAAAAGATATTTTAAACAACTTGAAAGACAAATAAAAGATATTGAAAAACAGAGTGAAAAAGCTCAAAACTCTTCAGATGAACAGAGTTCCGTATTAATGCCAAGTTTAGATGAAATAATATACGGGCGATATTGGAATTTCCAATGCAGGCAACAATTACTTTTTAAAAGCTTTCTACCATATGTAGACGTATTAATGATGTTTGAAGATACTGATTATGACGATTACATACTGAGTCGAAAAGAAAGTGGGGCTTCGCTATATGACCATCCTCTTCCGATGGAATACTTAATAAAAAAATGTCAGAAAATTATAAAGCCAACAAATCAATTTTTTAATAACGAAGTAAATTTATTGTTCTTTTTCTTTAAAAAAGAGGAAGCAAATATTTTTAGTGACCATTTTAAAATAATGGATCCAATACGCTCAAAAAAAGACGGAATAAAAATTAACCAAAGCGATGCTGGAAAACTGTACAAAACAATACAAAATTATAAAAATAAAAATGCGCCAGTTTTAGTATCTGATTTAAATGAATATAAAAGCGAATTAGAATATAGAGATCTTTTTTTACAGAACCGAATATCCCAGGAAAAATTTGTAAATGGAACTCCAATTTATTTTGTCGATTCAGTTGTAGTTAATTCTCTTAACTCAAATAAACAAATACTTTTCAATGGTACTTATAGTAAAAAAGGAATTGAGACACAATTTAACCCAATATTCTTTAAAAAAAATGATGCTTTGAAATATTGGAACGATTTATGCGAAAATTATAAAGATAATCTAGTTTTACCTAAAAAGGCGCCAATTAAAGAAGGTAGTTTTGAAAAGCACTTAGAAGAAAGATTAGAAAACGATAATCGATATATATATTTTGCGGCAAATACCTATCCAAAGATTATTAATAGTACAAAGAAAAATAATGTAACTAAGCATATTAAAGTTTATACAGATCATCTATTGGAAGATAGAAAAATTTTACCTATTGATCAACACTTGATTTCTTGGCCTTCAGAAGTTGATAATAAAGTTTATAAAGATGTAGAAACATACAATAAAGGTCTAAAAGAATATAGCAATCCTGGATATGAAGAAATGCATATTAGGGTCCAACAGAAAAGAGAAGTTGATTTCGATAAACGTTTAACATTACCTCAAAAAGCAAAAACAAGTGCCCAAGCTATCTCTATAATGTTTAAAAATGAAAAAGATATCGCTTTATATAAAATTAATAGGTATGGAAAAAACACTTGGGAATTACTTAGAAAAGGTTATCACACTAAAGAAACATCTGAAGCACCTCAAAGAAAAGGCTTCAGTAAAATATTCCAAGAAATTATTTGGCCTGAGGAATCAAAAACAGATTCTTTATTTTCTTCATTTGTAAAAAAATTAAATGTTGTAGAAGAAGTAAACGAAAAAGAAAGTAAAAATATGCTCTAAATTTTATCGGAGATTTGGTACTTAAAATAATAAGAAACAAGGAGCTATTTTTTGACTACAAAAATATGTCAAAAAAATAGCTCCTTTATTTACTTAAATTGTTATGGTGGGAAAAATAAATAACTATAAATTAACGTCTTGAATAGTATTCAACAATTAATAATTCATTAATTTTAAGAATTAATTCATTTCGTGTAATTAAAGTTTTAACTTTACCTGTTAATGCTTGATCGTCCCGTTCTAAAAAATTAGGTACGTATTGGGAAACATTTTCTAGCGAAGATTTTACCAAATTTTTGGAGTTCTCTTTTGCTTGTACACCAACTGTATCAAAAGGTTTACATTCAAAACTTGCTATACTAACTCGCTTATTATTTACGGTTATATGACCGTGGTTAATTAATTGTCGCGCTGCAGGTATTGTTGGTGCAAATCCTAAACGATAAACAATCGAATCTAACCTCATTTCTAATAATTGAAGTAAAGAAAAGCCTGTAGAGCCCTTGAATTTTCTAGCTTTTTGAATATAACGTCTTAATTGTCGTTCTGTTATTCCGTAATTATAACGAAGTTTTTGTTTTTCTTGTAATTGACTTTTATAGTTTGATGCTTTTTTATTCGCGTTATTGTGTTGACCGGGAGGTCTCTTTGTTGTAGGGGTTTTATTTGTTAACCCTGGTAAAGCTCCTAATTGTCGAACAATTCGAAGACGCGGACCATGATAACGAGCCATTTCTTAAATTTTCTCCCTAAAATTGTAATACATTTTTATGTTCATAGTAAAATATTACTAGAAAAATTTCAAGAGTCAATAATGACTTTCGACTTTAATAAGTGAGGGCGAATGACGGGACTTGAACCCGCGAATGGTGGATCCACAAACCACTGCCGTAACCACTTGGCTACACCCGCCGATAATACTGTTATGTATGATACTTTAATTAAATAAAAATAGATATGGATATTTTCTTTAATGGGCATAAACTTCGCGTAAAAGAAAACTTAACAATAAAAGAGTTAATTTTTTTTCTAGATTTAAATCTCGATTTAATTGTTATTGAATGTAATAAAAAAATTTTACCAAAAAAATTGTGGCAAAACTATTTTTTAACAGAAAAAACTCATATCGAGATTCTAACAATTGTTGGAGGTGGTTAAGTTTTTAGCTGTTAGAATTAGTTAGCATTTGGTTATTAAAATTAATTTTAATAACCAAATAAAATTTTACGTTTATTTAAGAACAATTGTTGCTCCAGCTTCTTCTAATTGTTTCTGAATTGAATCAGCCTCTTCTTTTGCAATACCTTCTTTTAACGTTTTTGGCGCTGATTCCACCAGTTCTTTAGCTTCTTTTAAACCTAAGCCTGTTATTGTACGAACTACTTTTAGAACTGCGATCTTTTTATTTTTCTACTAAATCAGCAATTATACATTCTGTTGTTAGAATCATACCTGCGATCGATGTTGCATTTTGTAATGCAGAACGTGTAACTTTTGCTGGATCTATTATTCCAGCTTCATACATGTCAATAAATCTTAAATTTTGCGCGTCGTAACCATAACTAAAATCGTCAATTTGATTTAATTTATGTAATATTAGGGCTGCGTTTTGACCGGCATTTGCTGCAATTCTTCTTAAAGGTGCTGAAAGTGATTTCTGTACTAATTCTCCTCCAGGTTGTTCATTTTTATCTAAAAGACTTTTAATTGCAGTTTCTAAATTTTGAGCTAGATGTACATACGTTGTACCACCGCCAGGAACAATTCCTTCTTGAATTGCTGCTCTTGTTGCATTAATTGCATCTTCTAGACGTAATGTTTTATCTTTTAATTCTGTTTCAGTTGCCGCACCAACTTTAATAATAGCTACACCGCCGGCCAATTTAGCAATTCGTTCTTGTAATTTTTGTTTTTCATAAGTTGAGTCTGCAGCTTGATATTGTCGTCTTAATTGCTCACAACGTTTTTTAACGCTTGCTTCTGTACCCTGTGTTACAATTGTTGTTGTTTCTTGATTAACAACAATTTTTTTTACTTGCCCTAACATTTCAAGTTCTGCTGTTTCCAAACTCAAGCCTGCATCTTCAGTAATAACTTTACCGTTTGTTAAAATAGCGATATCTTCTAACATATTTTTTCTTTTATCACCAAAACCTGGTGCACGAATTGCAACTACGTTAAGAATACCTCTCAATTTATTAAGTACAAGGGTAGCTAAAGCTTCACTTTCAATATTTTCTGCAATAATGACTAAAGGACGATTTGTAGGTTTTATTTTTTCAAGAATTGGAAGTAACTCTTGTTGTACAAGGTTAATTACTTTGTCTGTAATCAATACATAGGCGTCCTCGTAAACAGTTTCTATTTTGTCGACATCTGTTACAAAATAAGGTGAAATAAAGCCTCTATCAAACCGCATACCTTCTGTAATTTCCAATTCCGGCTCATTAAAATTACCTTCTTCTACTGAAATTATTCCATCTTTACCTACTTTTTCAAAAGCGGTAGCTACTAAATTTCCCATAATTGGATCGTTTCCTGACGAAATCTCAGCCACTTGACTTATTCGCTTTGAATCTTGAATTGCAATTGCTACTTCATTTATCTTATTCACTAAGTAGTTTGTGATATTATCAATACCAGATTTCAATGAAATAGGATTTAATCCAGTAGAAACCAATCGCATACCATTACTAACTACTTCGTACGCTAATACGGTTGCTGTTGTTGTTCCATCACCCGCAACGTCATTTGTTTTTGCAGCTGCCTGTCTGATCAACGCAACTCCAGTATTTTCTATGGAATCAGTTAGCTCGATTGATTTTGCTATTGTAACCCCATCATTAATAATTTGTGGTCGTCCATTTATTGTATCAATAACAACATTTCGTCCTTTAGGGCCTAAAGTTAAGCCAACTGCTTCTACCAAGATTTTCATTCCACGTTCTAAAGCACGTCGTGCTTCATCACTATATATAAGTTTTTTACTCATTTTTTATTTCTTAGTTAATTATTTTATTTTTTAGTTATAACTTAGTTATAACTCTTAGCATCATACAATTTTTATTAGTTAAATTAAAGATTTAATTTATCTATTGACAATTAAAGCAATCTAACCCATATTTGTTTATGTAGTTTCATATGTAACTATAACTAACTATGGGCTTGTAGCTCAGTGGACTAGAGCACGTGGCTACGAACTACGGTGTCGGGGGTTCAAATCCCTCCTAGCCCTAGTTAAAATAAATCTTGGGGTGTCGCCAAGCGGTAAGGCAGCGGACTTTGACTCCGCCATTCGCAGGTTCGAATCCTTCCACCCCAGTTCAAAATTTTTATTCATCAAATCCTACACAGCCAGAAATAAAAACTAACCCGAAATTTTCTCTATAACGTTCCATAAAACGCATAAATCTATCCCATGAGTTTGAGTTTTGTATAATGAAGACAGCTTGAATCTTTTCCGGTTTTCCTTTTTCAAAGGCCATTACGACTTCTTTTGTAAAAAGAACACCTTCTTCATCTGTTAAATAAACTCCAGTAATTAAGTCTTCAATATTTTCGACTCCTTTCTTTAAAAGATCAAAAACAATAGGGTTTTCAAGTATAAATGTTGCTGTACCTGTCTTGCCTTTTCTTGATCTTGTCAGTTTTATTGTTGGATTTTTCTTTTCTTTAATACCTTTAATCCATTGAATATCTGGTTTGATACTCATAAAATTGTTTAGTCTATGTTATTAATCTTGTTATAACGATTCTTTTACTTTAGCTATTGAAGCTTTTAAAATTTCTTCAGCTTCTTCTGTAAATTGTTTTGTAGAATCAATGATATTAGCAAATTCAGGTTTTGAATTAGTTAAATAACTAATTAATTCACCAACAAATGGATTTGCTTTGTCTAACTCTAAATCATCTAAGTAGTTGTTAATACCAGCATAAATAATTGCAATTTGGTAAGCAACAGGAATAGGTGAGTTTTGTCTTTGCTTTAAGATTTCACGTAATCTCTGTCCTCTAGCTAATTGACGTTGTGTAGCTTTATCTAAGTCTGAAGCAAATTGAGAGAATGCTTCTAATTCATCGAATTGAGCTAATTCTAGTTTTAATTTACCAGCTACTTTTTTCATACCTTTGATTTGTGCAGCAGACCCTACCCTTGAAACGGAAATACCAACGTTAATCGCCGGTCTAACGCCTGCGTTAAATAAATCACCTGATAAAAAGATTTGACCATCTGTAATTGAAATAACGTTAGTTGGAATATACGCCGAAACGTCGCCAGCTTGTGTTTCAATAATTGGTAATGCTGTCATACTACCACTTCCTAAAGCATCATTTAACTTAGCAGCTCTTTCTAATAAACGAGAGTGTAAGTAAAATACATCACCAGGGTATGCTTCACGACCAGGCGGACGTCGAAGTAATAAAGACATTTGACGGTATGCTTGAGCTTGTTTAGTTAAATCATCGTATACTACTAAAGTAGATTTGCCTTGATACATAAAGTGCTCAGCAATTGCTGCGCCAGTATAAGGTGCAATGTATTGTAACGTAGCTTGCTCATCTGCATTTGCTGCTACAATAACAGTATAGTCTAATGCTCCTTTTTCTTCTAGAGTACGAAGTGCTTGTGCAACAGAAGAAGCTTTTTGACCAATTGCAACGTAAACACAAACTACATCTTCAGATTTTTGATTAATAATTGTATCTAAAGCAATTGAAGTTTTACCCGTTTGACGATCACCAATAATTAACTCACGTTGTCCTCGTCCAATAGGAATCATTGAGTCAATCGCAGTAATACCTGTTTGTAATGGTTCACATACTGATTTACGGCTAATAATACCAGGTGCATTAGACTCAATTAAACGTGTTTCTGATGATGAGATGTCTCCTTTTCCATCAATAGGCTGTGCAAGAGCATTTACAACTCGTCCTAAAATAGCATCACCAACTGGAATTTGTGCAATTTTTCCAGTAGCCGAAACCGTACTACCTTCTAAAATGTTACGGCCTTCACCCATTAAAACGGCACCTACGTTGTCGTTTTCTAAGTTTAAAGCAATTCCAATTGTTCCATCTTCAAATGTTAATAACTCACCAGCCATCACTTGGTCTAAACCATAGATTCGAGCGATACCGTCACCAACCTGTAATACAGTCCCAACTGTATCTAATTTAGCGTCTACTGTGAATGATGCAATTTCTTTTTCGATAATATTCTTAATCTCATCAGGGCGAATTTTTGTCATAGCAATTTAGTTTCTCATTAAAATTTATTTTTAACTAATAATAAAAGATCTTAGTCCTTAAGGATAATATTGCAAATTTCTAATAACTAGAAAGAAGATCCTGATGTTAAGATAGTCGCTAATTTTTTAATTTGACTCTTAACAGTTAAATCAATTGATTGTGAATTCATTTCAATTTTGAAGCCACCAATTAAATCTTTATCAATGTAAACATTTACTTTGAAGTTTTTTCTAGACGTAATTTTTTGAAGTTGATCAATAATTAATTGCTCTTCTTCCGGCGATATTTTATTTGCCGAATATATATCTACAATTTGAATACTATATTCTTTATAGATATATGTTATATACTTTTCCATTACTTCTTTTAAGTATTGAGCACGTTTACGAACAACTAAAGTACTGATTAGATTAATAGTTGTTTTGTCAAGATACTTTGCAAATACTTGTTCAACAAATTTAAGCTTTTGTTCCGCACTAATTATAGGATTCTTGAAGAACGTTTTAATTGATGTACTAGTATCAACTGATAATATATCTGTTAATAAAATTGCGTTTGGTGTCAATACACGGAATTTATTTTCCTTTTTCGCAAGGCTAAAAAATGACTCAGCATAAGGCTTTGCAATTTTTGAGCTTATTAATTTTTCTATCATAAATAACTTATATTGTTTTTCAGGTATTCGATGTATTTATTATTAATGAAACTGTGATCTTTTGGCGTCAAACTAAATTTTAAAATTTTAAGGGCTTCATTTAAAGCTAAATTTGCAAAATTCTCTTTAACTCCACCATATAGTTGCTTTTCAGAACGTTCTAAATTAGTCCTTGCATTTCTAAATAGTGATGCTACTTGTCGTTTTGTTTCATTGTAATTTTCTTTAAGTTTTAGTTCGCGATCAGACTGACCCTTTTCTTTCGTTTTTTCCAGAATTAAGTTAAATTGATCTAATTGCTTATAAACTTGCATCAAACGATTGCTTGCGTTAAATGCCTGTAATTCTGAATCTTCAATTGATTGTAGAATTTTTTGTTGACGTTCGCTTAATTGTGAACCTAAAAAATTTTTGCCTACATTGATTAAAAGGGCAATAAGCAGAACTAAATTAATTATATTTGTTTCAAATAAATCGAACTCAAACTTAATTGATTCAGATTCACTTATTAAAAAAGTTAAGATGTCCATAAAGTTATGTAAAAAGTTAAGAGATGTAATTAAAATTTTTAGCGAATAAATATTTTAACAATATTTTTGCTAACACTTTCAATATCTTTTTCCAACTCATTTAAAAGTCGATATTTTTCAAGTGAAAACCCTGTTAAAGTTTTTTCTACGCAATTATTAAGAGAGGATGAAATAACATCTAGATCAAAACTAATCATCTCTTTATATGATTTGTCTAGCTTATCACTTCTTTGTTCTGCTTGTATTTTAGCTTTCTCTAATCGCTTTTGATAAACTCCTGTTAATAACTCGGCTTCATTCATCATTCCTAATGCTTTTTTTAAGTTGGAAGATATATAAGTCTCTCGTTTATCAATAACTTTTAATAGAGGGTCGTACAAAATGATGTTTAGTACAAGAGTTAATAATAAAAATTGTGCCATCATAGCAGGCAGTGTCAATCCGAAGTCAAATAAGCCTCCCGAAGGTTCTTCTGCAAGAATAAGAAATGAGTTACTAAAATCTGTCATAATTCAGTGTAAAACTTATAAGAAAAATAAAAAGTAAATGAAAAGTTATTTATAGAAGTTTTATAAAATAAATAACTTTTCAAAAAATAGAAATATCAGATGATAAACTCTATTTAGCCGATGAATGGGTTTGCAAATAATAAAACTAAAGCAATTACTAAGCCATAAATAGTTAAGGCTTCCATGAACGCTAAACTTAATAATAATGTACCACGGATTTTACCTTCAACTTCTGGTTGACGTGCGATACCTTCTACAGCTTGACCTGCAGCATTACCTTGACCAAAACCTGGTCCAATTGCAGCTAAACCTACAGCTAAACTTGCAGCGATTGCTGATGCGGCTGAAATGATTGAATCCATAATAAAAATAGAGTTAAAATAAAATATTTATAAAAACATTAACAAATTTCGAATATTAAAATTACAAAAATCTTAATAATTAGTGATCTTCGACGGCTTCAGCAATATAAGAAGCTGCTAAAGTTGAAAAGATCAGCGCTTGGATTGAACTTGCGAAAATACCTAGAACCATAATTGGTAAAGGTATGAATAAAGGTACTAACATTGTTAATACACTAACAGTTAATTCATCTGCAAGAACGTTTCCGAATAAACGGAAACTTAAAGATAAGGGTTTAGTAAAATCTTCTAAGATATTAATAGGCAGTAAAATAGGTGTTGGCTCAATATAGCGCTTGAAATAACCTAAACCTTTTTTTCTTATACCTCCAAAGAAATATGTTCCAGAAACTAATAATGACAATGCAACAGTTGTATTAATATCGTTTGTTGGTGCGGCTAATTCGCCTTCAGGTAATTTAATAAATTTCCAAGGAATTAGTGCGCCTGCCCAGTTACATCCGAAGATAAATAGGAACAGTGTTCCAACTATTGGTAACCAGTTACGATATTCACTCTTACCTAACTGACTCTCTGCGATATCGCCAACAAATTCTACGACTAATTCCATAAAATTTTGCCAGCCTCTTGGGATTTCTTCTATATCTATCGTTCCAAGGATAGCAAAAGCAAGAATGATAAAGATAACAAACCAGCTTACTATAAAAACTTGGCCGTGTAGTGATCCATCTCCAATTTTCCAGTAAAAATGTTTTCCTACTTCAATTTCTGAAAGGATGGTAAAACCATTAAGAATGGGTGTTTCGAATAAATGCATATATTTGATACAATATTTTCAATATTTTTCGTTTAGAAGTAGTATAATTTTTTTATACTACTGTTATTATACACTACAATAAGAAAAATGTGAAAAAGTCTAAAAAGCTTTTTATTGACTACCTAATACAAACCTCGAAAATCTAGCAATCTTAATGTTTTCGCCAAGTAGAGCTACTTTTTGTGTTATTAAATCACCTATCTTAAGATTAGAATCCTTGATAAAATTTTGATCAAGAAGAACTTGTTCTGATAAAAGTTTTTCCACGCGTCCGCTGACCATTTTTTCTCTTATGTCATCAGGTTTATTCTTTAAATCTTCTTTACCAGATTCGATTTCTTTTTCCTTCTCCACAACAGATTCTGGAATGTCTGAATAATTAACATATTTAACACCAGGACACGCAGCAACTTGCATTGCTAAATTCTTAGTTAATTCTTGGAATTCATCACTACGTGCAACAAAATCCGTTTCACAATTAACTTCAATCAGCACACCAATTTTACTCCCTGTATGAATATATGCTTCAATTAGTCCTTCTTTTGCAGTTCTTTCTGATTTTTTATCAGCTGTTGAAAGTCCTTGTTTTCTTAATGTTTCAATAGCTTTTTCAAAATCGCCATCTGTTTCTACTAATGCCGTTTTACAATTCATCATTCCGGCACCTGTTTCTTCACGTAATTTCTTAACTAACGTTGCATCTATGTTACCCATAATTTCTTTAATTTTTAGTTTTTAAAATTTTTTGATTATTTTGACCATTAATGATTCTTTGCCCTAAATAATTCAAAATTAATTGAATGGAAGACGTAGAATCATCATTTCCTGGAATAGGAAAATCAATTAAATCTGGATTACAATTTGTATCAACAATCGAAACTATCGGAATTTTTAGTTTTTTTGCCTCGCGAATTGCTGTCAATTCATGATTTTGGTCAATCACGATAATAACATCTGGTAAACTTTCCATGCTTTTTACACCTTGTAAGTTTCGACGCAGCTTATCCAACTGCTTATTAAAGAAAGATTGCTCTTTTTTTGAGTATAAATTGAATTGAGATTCTTTCGACTCTAATTCGTTTAAATATGCAATTTTATGTTTTATTGTTGCCCAATTTGTTAAGGTGCCGCCTAGCCAACGATGATTAATATAAAACGAATTGCATAACAATGCTTGTTTAGCAGTTACTCCTGCCGCTAATTTTTTTGTACCAACGAACAAGAATGTTTTCCCTTTTTCTGCATATTTCTCTAGAACATCACCGGTATAAAGTAATAATTGAGCTGTTTGTACTAGGTCAATAATATGTATACCATTACGTTCTTTGTAAATATATGGAAACATTTTTGGATTCCAATGATTACTTTTATGTCCAAAATGTACACCTGCTTTTAATAATTGAGCTAATTCAATCTCAGCCATTTTTTAGTATCTTTAAGTAATTGATTAACAAAATATAAAGTGAAAAAAGTTAAAAATGTATTGTATTCTTTTTTTATATGTATATAAAATCTAAATTATTTTATTTTGTTGATTTTTAAGGTTCCAATAAAATTTGTGTTTTGATTTTGTTCACTAGGTAAAGTTTTTTTCTTTTTCTCCTCTTCATTTTCTTTATCGACTAAAAATACTCTGTTCAAAGTTTTATCCATATCAGGAATACCAACAACTGATGGAGAAAAGTCTAAGTAATTATTATACCCAGTTCCAACAGGTATTAAACGACCCACAATAACATTTTCTTTTAGACCATGAAGCCAATCCATTTGGCCTTCTATTGCGGCTTTAGTTAAAACGCGAACTGTTTCTTGGAAACTTGCAGCTGAAATAAAGCTATCTGTTTTCAATGAAGTTCGAGTTATACCCATCAAAATTGGATAGTACTTAGGTGGATTATTTGCAGTATTTAAAATTGATTTTTCAATGACTTCAATTTGCCTTATATCTACATCTTCACCTGGTAATAAACCACTATCATTTCCGTTAGTAATCTTAACTTTGGAAGTCATTCTTTTTACGATCAATTCAATATGTTTAGACGAAATATTTACACCTTGTCCTTGATAAACTTCTTGTACTAAATTGACTAATAGAACTTGAACCTTTATACAACTTCTATGAATAGCATCTATCAAAGATAAGAAATCACAATGGCTGTAATAAAGGAACAAAGAATTTAGGATTATATGAGGATTCCTCTTAGCAGGCAAAAATAAACTACCAATATTTTTGAAGCTATATTTTTTATTTAATTTGGGATAACGCTTCGGGTAAATTATCGGGAACCAATATGGAAGCGAATTATGTTTATTTTTTGTTAAAAAACGTAGTTCGTATTTCAATCTATCTGATTTTTTGTAATTTACTTTATCCAAAATGTAATTTTGTTCAATAATTACTCCAGGAAGAATTGGGGTATCTAAAATTCGTTTTGGAAATTCAGGAAGATCTTTATCGTCTATTGTTTTTATTCGCCACAACTGTCGATCAATTTTACTCTGTTCTATTTCTTCTTCAGCTCGAGAAATGCGAAGTTTAGTCTTAATGTTATAAGGCTTTCTTGCTTCTAAAACTTCTTCTACTTTAGGTAATCCCTGAACGATATCACTTGTTTTTCTTGTCGTGTAATTGAAAAATCCAATTGTTGTATGTTTTTCAAGAAGTTCACCATGTTTTATAAAATTCATATCTGTTGAGGCAAAAATAAGAGACTGACCAAGATGATATGAAATTTCAAATGGGTTAATTGAGTCAACTTTTCCGGAAAAAGGACATATCGTATACTTCATAACTTTATCTCTTTGTCTTATAAAAGGTCTAAAGAAAGCATTTTCATAATTATCTTGCTTGTTATGATATTTTTTATAATCTTCCTTTCGAACAATTAAAACTTTTCGTTGGTCTTTTATTGAATTGCGAAGATATTTTGCCTCAAAGTTTTTTCTAGTAAGCAAATTATAAAAACTTAGAACTGTATAAGGTTCAACATATTGATTCTTATTTAATAAAATTCTTGAATTAAGCTGCCTTTTTGAAATTTCTTTAGGACTATAGGAATTAGATGATAAAATAAATTGATTTTTAATTCCAACGATCTCGTTTGTTTTCGCGGAAATCAAAATTTTAATTTTGTTATTAAATATTGTTGATTTATATCCAAGAAAATTGTATTGCGAAGAACATTCTAGCTTTGAATATATTAGATCACAGTTATTCGTGCTTTGTTGAAAAACATTAAATTTAGATTTAACTTTTATTGTGCTAAATACATTGATTTTTGTTTTCCAGAATTTTTTGTTGTTTTCGAAGTTTGAAGAAAATTCAGAATTCGGAATCTTAAATTGATACAAAGGACACAATAAAACTTTTTTTGAATTCGACCCTGTATCTGTTATAATTTTTACTAAAGTAACTTCTTTTATAAAAATCTTATTCCATAAAATCTCACCTGGAAAATATATACGATTTTTATATTTTTGAACATCAAAATTATTTCTTACGTATATTAAATTACCTGGTAATACATGTAAATTTATTTGTGATGTCGAGTTTAATTTTTTACGAACAAAAAGTAAACCGTTTATTTTGAAATGCAAGTTTTTTGTAAAAAACTTTTTTTTTCCATAAATTCGATTCAATTTTTTCGGAAAAGTAAACTTATTTACCATTAAAACCTTTAGCTCTTGCGGAAGCCAGAGAATTGTGCCACCTTTATTCTTATTTTTTAGAAGATTATAAAAATGACCACCTGTAAATGTTTTATACTTTTGTTTTACTAAACCACGTGTTTTAAAAATATTTACAAATTGAAAAGATTTCTTAAAATTAACAAAAACAAGTTTATTTAATAAAAGGAAAGAATGTAAATTTTGGGATTCAGCTACTTTATGACAATAAAGCGGTTTAGAAAAGAAATATTTAGTGGTTATAGAAAGAGTTTTGTTATCCCTGTACAAGTCATTTTGCCAAAAATCTATGAAGCCTTCGTTTCTTGTAATTAATTTGCTTTGTGCTAAGCTAGTGTTTTTATAAAACGTAGAGGTTTTTTGGGTCAATAAATTGAAAGAATTTGGTACAGAGTATACTTGCCCATAAAGTAACCACATTACATAATCGTATTTTCGTTTTTTGATTGCTAGTTCTGTTTCGTTTCTTATATCTTTTAAATATAAGTTTTCGCAAAAAACTTCTCCTGAAATAGGTATCCGTAATGGTTTTAGGTTTCCTTTTTTCTTTGATTTAGATTCATTTGAAATTTGAATTAATAGCTGATTAAGAGTAACTTTATCACGGTATGGTGTGAAAAATTGCGTACCTACTTCTAAATTAACCTTATGTTTCAATTGCCCATCATCAGAAACTAAGGCAAGATAACCCTCTGTACTTACACGTTCTGCTAAAAGACCAGATTTTGTTCTAACTAATTTTGTCTCTAAATCTTTTGAGTAGTATACATTACCCGTTAAAGAACTTCGTAATTGCGCGTCAACTTTTCCAACAAATACACCACCGGTGTGAAACGTTCGCATTGTTAATTGTGTTCCAGGCTCACCAATAGATTGAGCCGCAATGATACCAATTGCTTCGCCTAAGTCAACAATTGAGGAGTATGCTAAATTCCAACCATAACAAATTTGACAAATTGATCGGTCAGTTTCACATATCAAAGGCGAACGAATTACAATTTTATCCGTGGATATTTTATTATATTTTTTTATCAATTCGCTTGAGATTACGTCATCTTTACGCGCCAAAACTATTTGTGTCTGGTAATTTATTAAATCACGGGCTAAAACACGTCCCAATAAGTTTTCGTCAAATGATTTAGAAATTTGAAGACCTCGTTTTGTCAAACAATTGCTTTCGCGAATCATAATATCTTGAACCACATCAACTAATCGGCGAGTCAAGTATCCTGAATCAGCTGTCTTCAAAGCGGTATCTACTAGCCCCTTACGAGCGCCATATGACGAAACAATATAATCAGTAACACTTAAGCCTTCACGAAAGTTTTTTTTAATTGGTTGTGCAATAACACGACCAGATGGATCAGACATTAATCCGCGCATACCAACTAATTGTCTTACTTGTGACATATTTCCACGAGCACCAGAAAATGCCATAATATAAACTGAGTTCAGCGGATCTGCAGTTTTGAAGTATTCAATTAAGTTATCTTTTAAAAATTCACTCGCTTCATTCCATTTATTTATAATTGCTTGAAAGTTTTCTAAAATTGTAATTTCACCACGTTTAGTTTTTACCTTCAAATCCATAACTTCAGAATTTATTTGTTTTACCAAAGTTCTTTTATCTGGTGTAATTTTTAAATCTTCAATACTAATAGAAAGACCGGCTTTTGTAGCGTACGCGAACCCTAATTTTTTTAGGTAATCGCCAAAAAAAGAAGCATTTGTTGAACCATAATTATTAAAAACCCAAAGCATTAGATTTTGTAGTTGTTTTTTATCTAAAACTTGATTTCTAAAAATATAGTTTGAAAATTTATCGTTCATTAATTTCATCAATATTAGTCTAATTAACAATTAAATAATTTCGGGGTTTTCTAAAACTCTATAAATTGATTGATTAAAAAGAATTCTACCAACAGTTGTTCGTAAAAAAATAACTTGTATTTCTCCATATTTGTTATAGTAAACTTGCTTATCATTAAATATTTTTTTAATGGTACCGTCTTTGAAAATCTTTTTGCTTATAAAAAGACTTGAATTTTTATTTTTTATATCTAGATATTTTGAAACTCTTACCCAGATAAGTGTTTGTAATTTAATTTGATCATGGTTGTATGCTCGAATACTATCTTCAAAATTTGCAAAATAATGAAAAGAATCTTTTTCTTTCGTTGCTAAGGTCATGTAATAGCACCCTAAGACCATATCTTGACTTGGGAACAAACTTGGCTTTCCAGTTGCAGGTGATAAAATATTTAGAGAAGATAGCATTAACATTCTTGCTTCGACTTGTGCTTCAATTGAAAGCGGTAAATGAACAGCCATTTGATCACCATCAAAATCAGCATTAAAAGCTGGACATACAAGGGGATGTAACTTAATTGTTTTTCCTTCTGTTAGAACTGGCTCAAATGCTTGAACTCCCAAGCGGTGTAAAGTTGGTGCCCTATTTAATAAAACAGGGTGATTTTTTAGAACCTTTTCAATAATTTTCCAAACAATTGGACGTTTTTTTTGGATAAGAATCTTGGCCATTCGAATTGTAGCTGCTGATTGGGCTATTATTAGCTCATGTATTATGAAGGGGTGGAATAGCTCGACAATAATATCATAGGGTAAACCACATTCATTAATCTTTAACGTAGGCCCGACAACAATAACTGATCGGCCTGAATAATCAACACGTTTACCTAATAAATTTTGACGAAATCGACCTTGCTTACCAGCGATAATATCTGATAAACATTTCAACTTTCTTTTGTTTAAGACAATAGCTTTTTTCCTCATTTTACTGCTATCGATTAGTTCGTCTACAGCATCTTGCAACAATCTTTTTTCAGTATAAATTACAACGTCAGGAGCATAAATAACAAGTAAACGACTTAATCGATTGTTTCGCATTATAATAGTTTTATAAAGCTCGTTTAAATCTGAAGTTGCGAATCGACCACCCTCTAACCGAATTATTGGTCTTAAACCTGCTGGTATCACTGGCAATAAGGTTAAAATTAACCACTCTGGCCTCATGTTCGTTGCCAAAAGTGACTCAAACAAACGTATCTTTCGAAACAAATTTTTATCACGATTACCTTCTAGAGAATCAAATAAATCTTTACGGCATTCATTAAATTCTTCTTCTAAATCCATACGATCTAATAACTCTCGAATTACGCCAGACCCTACGAGTAAAGGGCGTTGTGATAAGTATAAAGAATACATATCATTTTCAATGATTTTATTTTGCTCTTCAATAAGTTTGTTCAAAAATTTTACCGCACGTGGTTCTTCCACTCTTGGTATTTTTATTCGAATTTCACGCAAGACTGTTTCGATATCTTTCTCAAAATAAGCAATTTCTAATAATTTTTTAGCTGGTATATCGAGCAATAAGGTTAAGTAATTTGGTAAACCTCTTAAGTACCAAATATGAGTAACAGGATAATTTAATTTAATGATACCCATATTTGCTCTTCTTACTTTGGTATCCCCAATTTCTACGTTGCATTTCTCACAAATAAAACCGCTTGCTCGTATTTGTTTATATTTTCCGCAGTGGCATTCCCAGCTATTTGTAGGTCCAAATATTTTTTCACAAAATAAACCGTTTATTTCAGGCTTAAAAGTTTTGTAATTAATTGTTTCGGAACTTAAAACTTCACCAACTGCTTCTCCAGTTGGCAAAACACGCGTACTCCAATTATAAATTCGATGGGGTGAGGCTACTTTAATTTCAACGTAATCAAACTCTTGTCTAAATTTTTGCATTTTTTAGAAGTTTTTTATTTAATACTTGCTTCATCTGTGTTCGACTTGAATATAAGTCAACTTCTTTGTACTCTAAATTTAAGTTTTTTAGTTTTCTAAGTTTATATGCTCCTATATCTAAACCAAGCGATCTTAATTCTTTTACCAATACTCTGAAAGACTCTGGCACTCCCGGTTGAGGTATTTGCTTACCTTGTGTAATTGCTTGTACAATTGAATTACGACCTTCAATATCATCTGATTTAATAGTCATTAATTCTTGTAAAGTGTACGCAGCTCCAAAAGCTTCGAGAGCCCAAACCTCCATCTCTCCAAATCTTTGACCCCCGTGCATAGCACGGCCTTGTAAAGGCTGTTGCGTCACTAACGAGTAAGGACCAGTTGATCTTGCGTGGATTTTATGTGAAACAAGATGAATTAATTTTAATATGTATGTTTTACCAACTGTTATTGGATTATCAAAAGGTTCACCTGTTCTTCCATCTTTCAACAGAACTTTACCTGGATAATACGGATTAAAAATCCAATCCTGTTTCGAATAAAATGCAGCTTTTTTTAGTTGTTTAGTAATTAATATTCGGGAAGCATTTTGTTCATACATTTCATCAAATGGAAGAATTTTAAAACGTTTATTTAAATGGTCACCTGCAAAACCTAATAAACACTCAAAAATTTGACCAACATTCATTCGCGATGGTACACCTAATGGGTTTAATATTAAATCAATATGTCTACCATTTGGCATAAAAGGCATATCTTCAATAGGAAGAATGTTAGATATAATTCCTTTATTCCCATGTCGTCCTGCGATTTTATCGCCAACTTCAATTCTTTTAATTTTTGCTAAGAATATTCGCACAAGACAATATGTTTCGTGTGGTACTGGGTCTCCATTTTCATCGATAAAAATTCTAATATCGATTACCCGTCCACTGCCGCTTTTTAGTCTAAAAGAGCTATCAAAAACTGCTGGTGAAGCTTCGATACCAAAAATTGCTTTTAACAAACGCGCTTCGGGTAATTCTTCAGCTTCTTCTTTTAAAGTAACTTTTCCTACTAAGATATCCCCTGACACGACGTATGTTCCTTTTAATACAATTCCATTGTGATCTAAGTGTTTCACTGCTTCTTCGCTAACATCAGGAATATCGGTCGTTAATTCTTCAGGACCATTTTTAGTTTCCTTTACTTTAATGTCATACTTTTCAATATGAATCGAAGTCAGTAAATTTTCATAAATTAAATTCTCACTAATTAAAATAGCATCTTCATAATTGTAGCCTTCCCAAGGTAAATAAGCTACAACTAAATTCTGACCTAATGCAATTTCACCATCTTGAGTTGCAGGACCATCAGCTAAAATTTGACCACTCAAAACGTATTCGCCAGGCCAAACAACTGGTCGTTGATTAATACACGTTCCTTGATTCGAACGAATATATTTTCGTAAAAGATAAGATCTTTTTTTACCAGAAATCTCCTCAATTATAATTTGATCAGATGTGACACTCTCTACTTTGCCCGATTTATATGCTAGAAGAGTTAGTTCTGAATTTATAGCAATTTGCGTCTCTAAGCCGGTTCCAACAATTGCTTTGCGCGGGTATAGTAGCGGAATTGCTTGTCGTTGCATGTTTGAACCCATTAAAGCTCTATTTGCATCATCATGTTCAACAAATGGAATCAATGAAGTGGAAATTGAAAGCACTTGAATTGGTGAGATATCTGCAAAATTAACATTCACTCTATTTACTAATTTGAATCCTTGATTATACCTAACTAGTACATTTTCATTTGTAACAGCGTCAAAAGAGTCAAAACGCATATCGCCAGAAGCAATTTTGAAATTTTCTTCGATGTCTGAACTCATGTAGAATACACCTCGATCTGTTAACAAGGTTCCATTTACGACTTTATAATATGGTGCTTCAATACGACCATACTTTCCAATTCTAGCGTAACTTGCTAATGATGTTACTAAACCTACATTTTGCCCTTCAGATGTTTCGATTGGGCAAATACGACCATATTGACTCGGATGGATATCACGTGCACGGATGCTAACATGATCTTTATTAAAGCCACCTGGACCTAAACCCGTTATACGACGTCGATGAGTCAGTTCTGCCAAAGGATTCGTTTGATCCATAAATTGCGACAATTGGCCGGAACCAAAAAATTCTTTTAATATAGGGGTTAAAGGTTGAGTATTAATTAAATCAATTATTTCTACTTCGTCAAATGTAAAGGTTTTTTCTTCTTTTCTTTTTTCTATCCCATCATAGATACTTTTTTCTAAGCGTTTTAGACCAGAATAAATTTGATTTTGTAATAACTCTCCTATTGATCGAACTCTTCGATTTTTTAAATTATCAATGTCATCCAGTTCGGAATGGGGGTTTTGTAAAAATTTTATAAAACGCTCACAAATAAGAAAGAAATCTTGTATTGTTAAAATTGTAATTTTTGGAGATAAATTTAGACCAATTTTTTTATTTAATTTTATACGACCAATCTCACTCAGATCGTAGTATTTGTGACTAAATAAACGTGAGAAGCGCCTTTCTATCTTATTAAACGTTGCAAAGTCTCTTTGCGTGTATAAGTATGACTTGTTTTGACTATGCAACAAATTATAATCCTCAATTAGAAAAGAAGTTTCTGCAATATCGCCAATTAACTCATCGATAGGAGGTTGGATTGGGACATGCCCTTTATTAGTAAAGTTTTTAAGAAATGTGGGAACCTGTTTATAGCGCTTAATTTTTTTTAAAGAAAATGGTATTGTAAAGTAAATACTTGCTAAAAGTTCATTTTCAAAATCTTTTGTATTCAAATCAGCATAACGGATATTTTGTATAAAAGTATCTCTTTCTTTTTCATCTAAATATGTATATTTTTGACGTAAAAAATAATATGCTGAAGACGCAGGGGTTGAAAAGGTTTGATCAAATGTTGAGTAAATATTTTCTTTTACAAACGAAGAAATTGAGTCTACATTGGATTTGTTCTTAAGTGAATAAATCATATGTACAAAGTCTCTTTCGCGCTTACCATAAGTTTCATTATCTTTAATCCATTTAAAAATATATTCAACAGGATAAAGGTGTTGTTTATCTATAATTAAACATAAGTCTCTTATTTTCTTTTTTCTATTTTCTCTTATCTTTTTCTCTTTTCTAAACAATTTTAGTTTTTCGCGGTCTAAAGAAATTCTTTCATTGTTAAAACAAGTTTCTTTAAGTTTTTTCTCGTCACTATCTATTTCTTTTATTTTCTTTTTTTTTATTCTGGTAGCTAAAGTTTCTGGAGAATGTTTTCGCTTTTTAAATTCAAATTTTAACCATGAACCTCGATTTGGTATTAATAGTGCGTTATAATCGTAATGATTTTTACGAACTCGTTTTTTTTGTAAATATAAACCAGGGTTACGGATAATTTGATTCACAACAATTCTTTCGCAACCATTAATTATAAATGTACCGTGGTTGGTCATCAAAGGTAAATCACCAAGTATGACCCATCTTTTTCTTGATTTTCCTTTATATTTAGGCTTCTTTTTTATATCTTTTTTTACGTTTTTTGAATACAGTATGTTGATTGGAATTATGATTGGCGACGCATATGTGCCGTCGCGGTTTTTTGTTTCGAATAGATCATATTGCGGTTGTTCTAATACGTAGTCTCCTCCAAATATTTGGACTCTAAATTCTCCTTCTGAGGTGCATAATAAAGAAAAAACCTCTAAAATTGAACTTAAACCATTTGTTAAAAACCAACAGTAACTGGAGCGTTGAATTTCAATCAAATCTGGTAGATTTAAAATTTTAAAATTTGGTTTCATTTTTTTAATCCTTATATAAATAGATATAGCTATTTGATTTTTAGAGTAACGCTGGATTGAATTAAGTATAAAAAAGTATATAAATTTTTAATAGCATTAGTATTTATTGATAATGTGTTTATCATAAAAATGCTATTTATTTTGTTTGCTTTAGTTTTTATTGAAAGAAAATAAACTTACTTCTTTTTAATTGCTTTTGATAAAGCAGTTGCTAGTTGTGATTTTTTTCGTGCAACTTTATTTTTATGGAAAACATTTGATTTTTGAGCTTTATCAAATTTTTGATAAATTTGACTTAGATTTTTTTCTACAATTGATTGTTGAGATTCTGTTGGATCTAATATGAAGTTTTCTAGACTAATTGAATATTTTTTAATATAAGTTTTTACTATCGACTTTTGGATTCTATTCCTTAAACGGTTTCGTCTATTAATCGCAATACGTTTTTTTGATGATTTTATATTTGCCATGATTAAAAATGAGGTATTTTATCTAAGTTAATTTAAGAAATTATTATTTTTTTTGCAAGTTTTCTAAAAAACTTTAAAGGAAAGATTTATTTAAAATAGTAAAAGTATATCAGCTAAATAAGTTTAGCTGATATACTTTTACTATTTTAAATAAAGAACATTTAAATTCAGTTAATCATTTTTTTAGCTAAATTTTCCGGCCGTAGATGCAATAACAAATGCGGCGTATGTAAGTATATAACCTACAGCGAAATGAGCTAAACCTACTAAACGAGCTTGTACAATAGATAAAGCTACTGGTTTGTCTTTCCACTGAACTAAGTTAGCTAATGGAGTTCGTTCATGAGCCCAAACTAATGTTTCAATTAACTCTTGCCAATAACCTCGCCAAGAAATTAAGAACATAAAGCCAGTTGCCCACACTAAGTGGCCAAATAAGAACATCCATGCCCAAACAGATAAACTATTCATTCCAAATGGATTGTATCCATTAATTAATGGAGAAGAATTTAACCATAAGTAGTCACGTAACCAACCCATTAAATAATTTGAGTTTTCGTCAAATTGTAATGTGTTACCTTGCCATAACGTAATATGTTTCCAATGCCAATAGAATGTTACCCAGCCAATTGTATTTAACATCCAGAACACAGCTAAATAGAATGCATCCCAGGCTGAGATATCACATGTACCGCCACGACCTGGTCCATCACAAGGGAAGCTGTATCCAAAATCTTTTTTATCTGGCATTAATTTTGAACCTCTTGCGTCTAATGCACCTTTTATAAGGATAAGAGCAGTAGTATGTAAACCTAATGCAATTGCATGATGAACTAAGAAATCACCAGGGCCAATTTGTAAAAATAGAGAGTTTTTTGAACTATTAATATCATTTAACCAACCAGGAAGCCAAATTTGGCTACTTGCTAGTGTTGCAGGGCTATCTTGTGCTGCAAGTAAGACATTAAAGCCGTACACTGTTTTACCTGAAGCAGCTTGAATAAACTGTGCAAAAACTGGTTCAACTAAAATTTGTTTTTCAGGTTGACCAAAAGCAACTACAGTATCATTGTGAATGTAAAGCCCTAAAGTATGGAAACCTAGGAATAAACTAACCCAACTTAAATGAGAAATAATTGCCTCTTTATGTTCTAACATTCTAGCTAAAACGTTATTTTTGTTTTCTTCGGGATCATAATCACGAACAAAGAATATAGCACCGTGTGCAAATGCTCCGACCATTAAGAAACCAGCAATATATTGATGATGCGTATACAGTGCTGCTTGTGTTACGTAATCTTTCGATAAAAAAGCGTAAGGTGTTAAAGCATATATATGTTGTGCCACTAACGAAGTTATTACTCCTAAAGAAGCTAAAGCTAAGCCTAGCTGCATGTGTAATGAATTCGTAATAGTATTAAACAAACCTTTATGCCCATTTCCAAGTCTACCGCCTGGTGGTTTATGAGCATCTAAGATTTCTTTAATACTATGCCCAAGACCAAAATTAGTCTGGTACATATGACCAGCAACAATAAATATAACCGCAATAGCTAAATGGTGATGAGCCATATCAGTTAACCATAAAGATTGAGTCTGTGGGTGGAAACCACCTAAGAATGTTAGAATTGCAGTTCCTGATCCTTGCGCTGTTCCAAATATATGACTACCAGTATCAGGGTTTTCAGCATAAACATTCCAATTTCCACTAAAGAAAGGAGCTAAACCTTGAGGGTGCGGCAATGTAGTTAAGAAATTATCCCAACCAATATGTTGACCTCTTGATTCTGGAATCGCAACGTGAACTAAATGCCCAGTCCAAGCTAATGAGCTTACACCAAATAAGCCTGATAAGTGGTGATTCAATCTTGATTCATTGTTTTTAAACCACGCGATGTTAGGTTTAAACTTCGGTTGTAAGTGTAACCAACCTGCAAAAAGTAGAACGGCAGATAAGATTAGTAAAAATACAGAACCTACATATAAATCAAGGTTTGTACGCATACCGATTGTATACCACCATTGGTAAACACCTGAATAAGCAATATTCACAGGGTAAAGAGAATTACCTTTTGTAAAAGCTTTAATTGCAGACTCTCCAAAATGTGGATCCCAAATTGCGTGAGCAATTGGTTTAGTTTTTAAAGGGTTTAAAATCCATTGTTCGAAATTACCTTGCCATGCTACGTGGAATAAATTTCCAGAGGTCCAAAGAAATATAATTGCTAAATGGCCAAAGTGCGATGCAAATATCTTTTGGTATAGGTTTTCTTCTGTTATACCGTCGTGACTTTCAAAATCATGAGCAGTTGCAATACCATACCAAATTCGTCTTGTTGTGGGGTCTTGTGCTAATGCTTGACTAAATTTTGGAAATTTAGTTACCATAGAATTACCTCATTTATATATTATAAAAAATTTATCCAACAGAAATGATTCGAGCTAAGAAGAATGCCCAAGTTGTTCCTATTCCTCCAAGTAAATAATGTGCTAAACCAACTGCACGACCTTGTGTAATACTTAACGCACGAGGTTGAATTGTCGGTGCAACTTTTAATTTGTTGTGTGCCCAAACAATTGACTCAATTAACTCTTGCCAGTATCCTCTTCCACTAAATAGGAACATTAAACTAAATGCCCAAATGAAGTGTGCACCTAAGAAAATTAATCCGTATGCTGATAAGGCAGATCCATATGATTGAATAACTTGAGAAGCTTGTGACCATAAGAAGTCTCGTAACCATCCGTTAATCGTAATGGCACTTCTAGCAAAGTTGCCACCTGTGATATGAGAAACTGCGCCTGTTGGGCTTACTGAGCCCCAAACATCTGATTGCATTTTCCAACTGAAGTGGAATATAACAACAGATAAACAGTTATACATCCAGAATAAACCTAAGAAAACATGATCCCATGCAGATGATTGACATGTACCACCACGGCCAGGTCCATCACAAGGAAAACGGAAACCTAAGTTTGACTTATCAGGAATTAATCTTGAGTTACGAGCATATAAAACACCTTTTAGTAGAATTAAAACCGTAACGTGAATAGTAAATGCGTGAATATGATGTACCATAAAATCAGCTGTGCTTAATTTAATTGGCATCATAGCAATTTTCGATCCAATTGATACGACATCGCCACCAAAAGCATAACTTACAGTTGCTAACGCATTTGGTGCTGTATTTGTAGGTGCTAATGTGTGTACTTGTTGAACCCATTGTGCAAAAATTGGTTGCAGTTGGATAGCGGTATCAGAGAACATATCTTGTGGTCGACCTAATGCTCGCATCGTATCATTATGAATGTACAACCCAAAACTATGGAAACCAAGGAAGATGCAAACCCAGTTTAAATGAGAAATAATCGCATCACGGTGACGTATTACTCGATCTAATAAATTGTTATAATTGTTTACTGGTACGTAATCACGAACCATAAAAATGGCACCATGAGCTGCACCACCTACAATACAGAATCCTCCTATCCACATATGATGTGTAAATAAAGATAACTGAGTTGCGTAATCTGTAGCTATATATGCATAAGGCGGCATAGCATACATGTGGTGAGCAACAATTATACTTAATGAGCCTACCATTGCTAAATTGATAGCTAATTGTGCATGCCATGAAGTTGTTAAAATTTCATATAGTCCAGCATGGCCATTTCCTGTGAACGGTCCTTTGTGAGACTCTAAAATTTTCTTCATACTATGACCAATGCCAAAGTTTGTCTTATACATATGACCTGCAAATAGGAATAATACAGATAAAGCTAAGTGGTGATGAGCTACATCACTTAACCAAAGTCCACCTGTTAAAGGGTTTAAACCACCTTTAAATGTTAAGAAGTCTGAATATGCAATCCAATTACCCGAGAAGAAAGGTACTAAACCTTTTTCAAAACTTGGATATAATTGAGATATCAAAGTTCGATTTGTGATAAATTCATACGGTAATGGAATTTCTTGAGGCGTAACCCCTGCATCTAATAGCTTATTAATTGGTAATGCTATATGAATTTGGTGACCTGCCCAAGATAAACAACCTAAACCAAGTAAACCTGTTAAATGGTGATTTAACATTGATTCAGCATTTTGGAACCACTCTAATTTTGGTGCTTGCTTATGATAATGGAACCATCCTGCGAAGATCATTAGACCTGACATCACTAAACTGCCAATTGCAATAGAATAAAGTTCTACTTCACTTGTGATACCTTCCGATCGCCATAATTGGAAAAAACCTGAAGTAATCTGAACACCAGAGAAGTTACCTCCAACGTCGCCATTTAGGATTTCTTGACCTACAATCGGCCAAACAACTTGAGCACTTGGCTTAATGTTTGTTGGATCGTTTAACCATGCAGAGTAATTTGAAAAATATGCTCCATGGAAATGCATTCCACTTAGCCATAAAAAGATTATTGCTAACTGACCAAAGTGAGCACTAAAAATTTTTCGTGAAACTTCTTCTAAAGAATTTGTTTGAATATCGAAATCATGTGCATCTGCATGAAGATTCCAAATCCATGTTGTTGTTTTTGGTCCTTTTGCCAATGTACGAGAAAAATGTCCCGGTTTGGCCCATTTTTCGAATGTTGTTTCGACCACATTTTGGTCGACAAGGACGCTAGCTTTTTTTGCTTCTACCATTAACTTTATTTCTCTCCTATTGAAACAAAAATAAAAAATAGAAACCCTTACTTTGTAAAAAAATTTATTTTTAAATAAGTTTTCATAAGTATATCTTACAACATAACTAGTAGCAATTTTACTATTTAATTGATATATTTAAAATTTTAATATTTATTTAGTTTTTTGCATTACAAATTAATTTAAAATTGCTTATGTTACCAAGTTCAGATTTACAAAAATTAATACATATATTCCCTGACCATATAAAAAAGGCAATTGAAATTCATCCTGAACTAAATAAAATAATAGAGATCATAATTGATCTGGGAAGAAAACCTGAACTTCGTTTTTTGCGAAAAAATGAATATATATCCCAGCAAATTATTTCATGGCAAGATATTGATTATTTAGTTAAACAAATAGGAAAATTTGCAGATGATAATCGGGCGGGAATCAATGAAACGCTCCATAGAATCAGTTGTATTAAAAACAAAAAAGGTATTATTATTGGGGTAACTTGCCGGGTTGGTAAATTTATTATAGGAACAGTTAGTCTCATCGAGGATCTAATACATAAAGAACAATCTCTTTTACTTCTTGGCAAGCCAGGAGTAGGGAAGACAACAGCAATACGTGAAATGGCACGTGTTTTTTCCGATGAATTATATAAAAGAGTAGTAATTGTAGATACGTCTAATGAAATTGCTGGAGATAGCGATATTCCACACATTGGTATTGGCCGTGCACGCCGTTTACAAGTATTTCAATCAAACTTTCAACATAAAGTTATGATTGAGGCAGTTGAAAACCATATGCCAGAAATAATTGTTGTTGACGAAATTGGAACCGAATTGGAAGCATATGCGGCTCGAACTATTGCTGAACGAGGTGTTCAATTAATAGGTACTGCACATGGAAATTCACTGGAGAATTTAATTAAAAATCCGGCTTTATCAGAATTAGTTGGAGGGATTGAGGTAGTAACATTAAGTGATAATGAGGCAAAAAGACGTGGCACACAAAAAAGTATTTTAGAACGAAAAGGCCTTTCAGCTTTTAAGATAGCAATAGAAATGAATAGTTTAATGAATTGGCAAATTCATGTAAATGTGGAAGAATCAGTTGATTTAATTTTGTTAAGACAAACACCTTTCTTAGAATTTAGAAAAATCAATCTAGCAAAAAAAGTCTATATTTGTTATCGTGGTTCTGAACTATTTTTTAATTTCCAAACTCAAAATAAGCAAATTTTGCCTATTAGAAAATTATCTTCATTTTTAAAGAGATTTGAAAATAAACATAATCCAATTGAAATTTATCGAAAATTAATTATTCTCCAAATTTTTTATTCACATCGAATTTTCCTTCCAATTAAATTTTTTACGCTTTTTGGAAAAAAATTGTTTCATATCTTTAAGAAAGATAAAAAAAATCTAGTTATTTTTTGCTACTGTTTACCCCAGGAAAAAGTAAAAAAGATCTTTAATAAAATGCAGCTTAAATTTATTTTTACTCAACAAATTGAACAAGCTGATTTTGTAATTAGCCAAAAATACCACATCACAAAGACTAGAAAATTTTACAATCTAATTTTGAAAAAGAAAATTCCAACACTGTTGGTTAAGAATCATCAGCTTGAATCAATTTTAGTCAAATTAATTAACTTTGTTAATATGTAAATTGTTTGGTTTATATTTTTACTATTTATATTTGTTCTATAAACGTGGATAAAGTTGTCACTGGTATTGTATGATTAAATAAATATGCTGTCCGGTTGATTTTTAGTTATACATATACGTATATATTATACAATCATAAATTAGGTCACCTGGGACTCGAACCCAGAACTATTCGGTTAAAAGCCGAGTACTCTACCATTGAGTTAGCAACCCTCTTATTACCATTTCTATTGTACATGAAAAATCTTCTTTTGAAAAGATGGAACTAATTTAAATATCAATATTAAATACTTAAAAAGTAAATAGATAGATGCCATCTTGTGTATAATATATGTGCGTATACATAATTAAAAAAACAGTTTATTTAAACTAATACGTGGGATAAAAAAGAATAATTATTAAATTATAAAGGATACAATATGGTTAATTGGCAAGTTATAGCACAATTATTATCGGCTGGTTTAATTTTATTATCAGGACCGGTTGTAATTTTCGTTTTAGCATTTAAACGAGGTAATTTATAGTCTTTACAAACTAAATTCGTATAAATTAAATTTAATTAAATAAAGTTTTAAGGTTATATAGTGAACTTTATTTTATTAAAAATAAAATAATATAGACAAAATACTTTCTATTTTTTTCTATATAACTTGTTTTCTATACCCATTGAAGTCAAAATATTGCCTTATAATTTTAAGCTTATAGATAAAAATCATTTAAAAAATAAATGTGATAAATGAAGAATTAATTTTTGCTTAAATGCATAAAATCCTATAATTCTTCATTCTAAAGCAACGATTTAAATTAGAATTGATTATATTTATACGTTGTAGAATAAAACTTACAAAGCTAATAACTGATGTTTTAGTAAGCATTTTCAGCATCAACATTTTTTTCAGTGTATCTTTTCATACAAATAAAGTTTAAAGTATTCAAATATCAAAGAAATAAAAACTAATTTGGAAATCTATTATTTTCTATATATATATATAGAAAATAATAGATAAATTATAAAATCTAATAAATTTCGTCTTGTTCAATGTAAAGAAATAGTGCGGCCATAGCAAAGCCTGGAAAAATAAGACCTATTAACGGAACAAAAATACCAGGTAAATATGATGCAACCATATATTTGATTTATAAAATTTTTTAAATAATTGTGTTTCGATCTGAATTGCGGTACTTATATTTTAATATTTATAAAGATGATCCAATGCCTGAGTAAGCGCCGTATATGAATGTACCTAAAACTGCAAGAATACCTAAACCTGCAACCACTGCAACCATCCAAAGTGGAATTCTACCTGTTCCTGCCATATTTAACTCCTTATGGGATTTATAAATTTAATTGAAAAAGTAACTAGAAAATAGAACAGCCAATACAAAAATTAATAAAAGACCCCAATATAATGAAGTACGATTTAACTCTACTGGTTGTTTAGTATTTGGATTTGGACCAGTCATTTTTTAACTCCTATCTTTGTATAAATTGCATTGAAGTGATTGCACCAATAAAGAATACTGTTGGTACACCTAAGGCATGAATAGTTAACCAGCGGAATGTGAAAATTGGGTAAGCAACGGGCTGATTTATTTTTCGATTCATAGAAATTCTCCGAATTATTTAACTTTAATAAAATTATAAACCACGTGTTAAATCTTCTAACTCTTGTTTTGCACTGAATCGATCATTTACTAATGGTACTTGTTGACGATCTTGTGAGAAATACTCGTTTGGACGAGGTGTTCCAAAAATATCGTACGCTAAACCTGTTCCAATAAATAACCAACCAGAGATAAAAAGTGAAGGAATTGTTATACTATGAATAACCCAGTATCTAACACTTGTTATAATATCTGAAAATGGACGCTCACCAGTAGAACCACCTGACATGTTTACTCTCCTTTGAAATTTAATAGTTTTTAGTTTTATTTAGATAATAGAAAGTGAAATATATTATTTCGTAAATTGTGTGTGTTTATTTTTGAATAAATCAAAAACATATCACATTATGTATATATATCGAATTATAAACCTGAGCGAGCAATGGGAATCGAACCCACATCGTTGATTTGGAAGACCAAGGTTTTACCACTAAACTATACTCGCGACGCTTTTATGTATCAACCTAACTTCTACTAAAAAAAAGTTAGAATTAAAAGTTCAAGAAAGTCCATTCTAAATCAACCTCTAGAAATAAAGCTAATTGTGTAGCTTTTTGTTCTAGGATTTCTAGCGATAACGGACCAACCTGCGATATATACGAAATTGGGATTTCTCTATTATCTTTTGTTAATAGATAGATAGTTTGTTTTGAATTAAACCCACCTTGTATACTAACCTTTATAGCTTTGATAAGCTGAAATGAATAAGTTAAAGCGAAATTACGGTTTTTTCCTGGAAAACCTTTTCGAAAAATCCTTATTATTTTTTCATTTTTATTATATTCATTATAACCTGCTCCTACGTCCCATAAGATTGTCAAAATTACGTACAAGCTTAGGAAAAAGCTGAATGAGCCGTAAAATGTCATGACTATACCTTGAGGAAAAAAGTTAATTTCTAACGCATTTCCAAAAGGTAGAATTTGAGTGTGAAGATACGAGGATATACCTGTTACTAAAAATCCTAAGCCGCCAAATAAAAGAACTGTAAACCAAAGATAATTACTCCATCTTCTAGAACCTTTAATAAACTCACGTTTTATATTACCTTTATTTATTTCTTCCATTAAAATAAAAAATAATAAGATTTTAAATTAAACGAATTGACTTTAGTCCTATGAATAGAGCCGATGAAAAACTAAATATGAAACCTAATAAAAGAATGTAATCAAAAACTATAGTCATTTTATTTCCTTTTTTTATATAGCATATAATATTATAACAATAATTTAAAATATTTTTTTATACAAAAAATTCATTTTTTGTTTTCAAAAAGATCAAAGCATTAACAGAATTTTACATATATGTTATCATTACAATATAAAGTAAAAAAATTATTATGGCTAATTTAATTAAATCGTATAATAATGATCCTTTTGTTGGACATCTATCAACACCAATAACTTCTTCAACATTAACAAAAATGTTATTGTCAAACCTACCGGTATATAGAAAAGAGATCTCGCCGATGTTATGTGGGCTAGAAGTAGGAATGGCACATGGCTATTTTTTACTTGGTCCTTTCTTCAAATTAGGTCCACTTCGTAATACTGATGTAGCTTTACTAGCTGGTTTCTTTGCTGCTATAGGTTTAGTTTTTATACTTTCAACTTGTTTAACAATTTACGGTTTTGTTACATTTGATTCTACAAAACAAGATAATACTATTCAAACATCTGTTGGTTGGAAACAATTTACAGCAGGATTTACAATTGGAGGATTAGGTGGAATTAGTTTTGCGTATTTATTACTTTTAAACTTCCTATAAAAATAAATTTATAGAGCAGCAAACAAAATGTTGCTCTATAAATTTTATTTATTTTATAACTATTCTAGCTTTACTCATTCATATTCTTATATGTTACAACCGTAGAAGGTGCAATTGAGTTTAAGTAACTGAAGACCCAGTATTTAATTAATGTATCTAATAATACAGGAATTGTTGCAATAAAAGTGAAGATAAAATCTCGATTCTCTGGTAGACCGAAATGCTTTAAAACAAGCTCCAAAAATACTTCCCAGCCATGTGGTGAATGGAAACCCACTAGTAAATTTGTAATCAGTATTAAGAAAAATGCCTTTCCAGCATCACTTAAGTTACCAATAAATCGAAGTAAGGAGAATCTGACTAACTCCATTTGTTGACGACTGCGAATAATTAAACTTACAGTAACCGTAAAGTAAAAAATGTCTGATAAAATATTTTTAGTAGAGCCTTTACTTTCATTTTTATATTTTTCAGTTATTTCGAACGCTTTTTCCCTAATTTTCTCTTCAAAATCTTCCTGGTTAAATATAGATTTACTTTCACCTAATTTAATGTTGGTATTCTGATTAAGGGAGTTTAGATAATAACGCGTTTTATATAAGCGCAATTCCTCAAAAGCTTCTTTTTCTTGATCTTCATTAATAAAAACTTCTAAATGTTGCTCACTCCAAAGAAAATCAACTAATGGACCAAAAATTATAATATCAAGCAACTGAGTTAATAAAAATGGTAAGACAAATACAATTGAAAGATATCGAATGATAACTATTTTTTGATTCTTCGAAATACGTGAGTTTTCAATAACTTTATTTTCAAAGTTATTTTGAAATGGCTCACTAAAAGTTTTAAAAGAGTTTACAATTGATGAGGGTATAAGACTAAAAAGGGTTAGAGATATATTTTTAAATTTCCAGTTTTTCATAAGACATCTTTATATATTGACAAATTATTTTTTATTTGTTAGTGTAATTAGTATATGACATACAACAAAAATAAGGGTCGGTGCCCGAGTGGTTAAAGGGGGCGGATTGTAAATCCGCTGGCTTAGCCTACATTGGTTCAAATCCAATTCGGCCTAGAATATTCATTTCTTTTAAAGATTCTGTATCAACACAAGAAGTACGTATTAATACAATCTTTCCAGTCCTAGCAATTTCAACAATCTCAAATTGGTCCAGTAAAGTTTTCAAAGCTACAATTTTACCAGGATCACCAGTGATTTCTAGTATTAACGCGTTTAATGAAAGATCTACAATTTTAGCCCGGAATATTTTGATAATTTCGAGTATTTCTGATCTAATTTTATTATTAATCTTAATTTTGATTAACATTAACTCTCGCTCGACAGCCGGCACACAAGTAACATTTGTAACTTGCAAAATATTGATTAATTTATTTAATTGCTTTACAATTTGCTCCATTGTTCTGATAGTTCCATCAAATACGATTGTAATTCTTGCTATTCCTTCTGTTTCTGTTTGGCCAACAGCTAAACTTTCTATATTAAAGCCTCTTCGAGCAAACAACGTACAAATTCTTGTTAGAACTCCAGACTCGTCTTCAACTAAAATTGATAAAGTATGTTTCATATGTTTTTTTATTTTTACAAATCTATCTAAACAAAACATAATAATATATGAAATATGTTTTTATGTCTAGACATAAAAACATATTTCATATATTATTATGTTTTGTTTAGACAAATACGCTGGTATAGCTCAATTGGTAGAGCAACTGATTTGTAATCAGTAGGTTGTGGGTTCAAGTCCCTCTACTAGCTACTAATTTTTTGAGATTGAATGCCACAATCCTGGTTTATCTACAAAAGATAAACACTCAATAATATCCCACTCTAAAGTTATAGAAGATATTGACTGATTTTTCATTTTTATATGAAAAACCACATTTACTAAAAAAGGATAAAAAAATGGATATTTTGCTGTGTTAGCTTCTAATCCTATTTTTTCAAACAAGTAATAACGAGAGCAAAATGTCAAATAAAAACAATTTATACATACACACATTCTATTCTTCCCAATGAATTTTATACTTTTCCCAATCAATATTAGGCTGTTTATTTATATTGTCACGGTTTTTAGAAATTTGTTCTGTCAACATTCTTTTTTGTTCTAATCGAAGACTTTTATCGTAATGTTCTCTGTAAATATAAGCTTTTCCATATAAAAGTGAACGTGCCATGATTGTACGATCACGATTAAGTTCGATAATTTTATGGTTTATTTTTTCAAGTTCTTTCAATTCATATTGAAGAATCTTAAACTTTCGCTTTGTCTTAAAATTATTGATATATTCAAGTATAAGTTGAATTTGAGTTGAAAAACGATTATACTTAGTATTCTTTCTTTCAGTATGATAGCTTTCAACAATTCCAGAAAATTTGATTCTTTTGCACTTATCTATTCGTTTTTTTAAAAAGTAATATCGAGTTGATATGGGTTTTTCCAATTTATTGCTTAAATCTGTATTATCTAGAATAAAATTTTCAATTAAATCTTTTTTTTTTGTTCTTTTGAAACTAAAAAGAGAAAATGGAAATTCTAATTTTCTACCTTCTTTATCCTCAATCATGTTTATAAATTTACATAGTACGTATATAAGCACTTGACTTTAATTAAAAAATAAATCGGGTCTATCGTCTAAGGGATCAGGACAGAAACCTTCTAAGTTTTTAATGCAGGTTCGAATCCTGCTAGACCTATATTTACTAACTACTCTACTCTCAAATCTAAAGTTATCTCAGAGTAGAATAATAAAAGATTTATACTTTAATCATCAATTGAAAAAATAGAATTAAATCCTTCTAGTACTTGATCTCCAGAGTCTATAGTGGCAAAAGGATCTTTTCGTAATCTATGACGCAAACATAGTACAACAATTTTCTTAACGTCACTTAAAGTAACTTCTTTTCTATTATACAATGCTGCATAAGCTTTAGCTGCTCGATTAACAACCATATCACCCCTTAAACCGTCAATATTTAGAAAAGAACAAAGATCAGAAATTTTTGTTTTCAAGTCATTATCAATTTTTACATCAGCCAACAATGACTGTGCTCTACTTAATTGTTTTCTTAAGTTAACTTGACTTTCCGCAAATTTTGACATGATTTCTTCAGGACGCTGATCAAATTGAGTTCTTAACTCAACAATTTGTAATCTAAGTTTTGGATCACGTGGTGTTTTAACTTCTACTAACATCCCAAAACGATCAAGAAGCTGTGGTCTTAATTCCCCTTCTTCAGGGTTTCCTGAACCAATTAAAACAAATTTTGCTGGATGTTTCATTGACATACCTTCACGTTCTACAGTATTCCAACCAGAAGCAGCTGAATCCAATAATATATCAACTAAATGATTATCTAATAAATTAACTTCATCAACATAAAGGAAACCACGATTTGCTTTCGCTAATAAACCTGGTTCAAAAGCTCTTACACCGTCTGTTAAAGCAGCTTCTAGGTTAATTGTACCACATACCCTATCTTCGGTAGCACCTAAAGGTAAATCTACCATTGGTGTTTTAATTACATCAAGACCAAAATTTTGAAGAAGGCCCATTGAATGTCTTGTATTCCATTCTCTTCGAGTTTCTGGACCCATCAGTTCAGGATTAAATGGATCTGAATTGTAAGGATCATTTTTTACCACAGTAAGATCAGGGAGTAAGTCTGCAAGTGATCGCACTGCTGTAGATTTACCTGTTCCTCTGTCACCCATGATTAAAACTCCACCAATTTTTGGATCAATAACATTAAGTACAAGAGCTAGTTTCATTTCATCCTGCCCAAGTAGGGCAGTAAATGGTAGTATTTGGTTATTATTACTCATAAATAATTAGGGATTCCTATAATTTTTAAGTGTATAAACTATTGCCTAAACGAATTGCTAACATTGCTGAAATAAAGGCGATAGCTAAGGCAATAAATATTTGAATTTCTGTAATCATATAAAGAATAAAGATTTTTTTATTAAAAAATTATTAAATTAAGAGTTTGTTAAAACTATTTTAACTTTTTTATCAGTACATTTTCTTTTATTATAAATTCCAAGAAAATATTTGGCATATAAATACATTAAATAGAACAAAAGAAATCGAAATTTATTTTTAGCTAAATAATGTACTTTTTTTAATGTCTTCTGCTTGGATAGTTACTAGATCGTATTTTGTTAAATCACTCTGACTTGTATAGAAAATTCTACTCGCCTGTCTCATTCGTGAGCGATCTAAAGCGTTACGAATACTTCGCGCATTGGCAAATAAAGGCTGTTCTTTACGACGTTTAATATACTCGATAAACGCTTCTTCGCCATCTGACGTCAAAGTATATTGTTGCTCATCTAACATCATTTTAGCGATCTGGAATAATTCGTCCACTGTATAATCGGGAAAATTAACGTGATTTGCAATACGGGATGACAAACCAGGGTTTGATTCGTAAAAGGTATCCATTTTTTCACTATAACCAGCTAAAATTACAACAAGGTCATCTCTTTGATTTTCCATAACCTGTAATAAAATTTCAATTGCTTCAGCACCATAATCTCTTTCATTGTCAGGCTTATATAAATAATAAGCTTCATCAATAAATAAGATCCCCCCCATTGCCTTTTTAAGAACTTCTTTAGTTTTCGGTGCCGTGTGTCCAATATACTGGCCAACTAAATCATCACGAGTTACAGTTACTAAATGTCCTTTTTTTATATATCCTAATTTATAAAGGATATCAGCCATTTTTAGAGCAACTGCAGTTTTACCTGTCCCAGGACTACCTGTGAAAGACATATGTAAGCCTGGATTACTTGATGATAAGTTTAAATCTTTTCTTAATTTATCTATTAATAATAAAGCTGCAATTTCTTCAATTCTAGCCTTTACTGGTTTTAATCCAATTAACTCAGAATTTAAAACATCTAAAACATTTTGTATTTGAGTGTTTTGATATTCCTGCCTCAAGTTAACTCTTGCCATATTGACTCCTTTATTTTGTATTTATATTTAAATATAATGATTATTTCTACCGAGATTTTGGTAGTGATGATTCAACAGTTTGTCAATAAGTAGCTTTTATATTTAAATTTAATAGTTGATCTAAGATCAACTATTAAATTTAAACATTTTTAAAGATTTAGTAACGGATGCCTTCTGGTTGACGTTGAACAGAGTAGCTGTTGATCGTGTAACGAATGAAACGGCTATCAGTTTCTTGACGGTCTAAGTAGAAGCCTGGCTCAATACTTGGACGGTTAACAATGAAAGACATTACACAACTCTCAGTACCACGGCTTGCATCGAAAGCGTTACACTTAATGTAGCGTGAACCAAAAGTCTTACGACATTCGTTAACTTCATAAATTACGGCTGCTGGGTCTTTGATGTCGAATAAAGGTAAACCCCAAAGTTCCCAGTATGCGTTACGTGGGTGTGGGTCATCTGTATATTCAACACTTACTGACCAACCTTTAGAAATAGCGTAAATCGCTTGTGATTTGATTTGCTCGTCAGTTAAATCTGGTAAAAAGGAAAAAGCACCTTGTGTAAGTCTCACTATTCAATTCTCCTAAAATTAATGAAATTTTAATAATTTGTTAATATATTGCTCTTAATATAAATTTAGTAAAAAATTTATATTAGATGTTAGCTGTAGCTGTTTCAACGAAATCAGCTGTATCTGTAGACGTGTAGTTGAAAGAAATATCTTTCCAAAGGTCTAATGCAGTTTGTAACGGAGCACATGTTGAAGCTGCCGTACGTAAAATTTGCGGACCTTCAGCAACATAGTCGCGACCTTCGTTACGAGCTAATACCATAGCTTCTAAAGCTACACGGTTTGCAGTTGCACCTGCTTGAATACCATCCGGGTGACCAATTGTACCACCACCGAATTGTAATACTACGTCATCACCTAAGTAGTAAATTAATTGGTGCATTTGACCACAGTGAATACCACCTGAAGCTACTGGCATACATTTACGTAATGCAGCCCAGTCCATATCGAAGAATAAACCTTGAGGTAAATTTACTTGTAATTCAGTTGCTAATAAAGAAGCATAGAAACCTTGAACCATTAAAGGATCACCTTCTAACTTACCTACAACTGTACCAGCGTGAATATGGTCAACACCAGCCATTCTCATCCATTTACAGATTACACGGAAGTTAATACCATGGTTTTTCTGACGTGCATATGTAGAGTTACCTGCACGGTGTAAGTGAAGAATCATGTCATTGTTACGAGACCAGATAGCCATACTTTGAATTGCAGAGTAGCCGATTACTAAATCGATCATAATAATTACACTACCTACAGCACGAGCATATTCTGCACGTTCGTACATATCTTCCATAGTAGCGGCTGTACAGTTTAAGTATGAACCTTTAACTTCACCACTTCCTGCTGCTGCACGGTTGATACCTTCCATTACGTATAAGAATCTTTCTCTCCAACGCATGAATGGTTGTGAGTTAATGTTTTCATCATCTTTAAGGAAATCTAAACCACCTTTCAGACCTTCATATACAACACGTCCGTAGTTTTTACCTGATAAACCTAATTTTGGTTTTACAGTAGCACCTAATAATGGACGGCCGAATTTATCAAGACGCTCACGCTCAACAACTACACCAGTCGCTGGACCTTGGAATGTTTTTAAGTAAGCAATAGGAATACGCATATCTTCTAAACGAAGAGCTTGTACTGCTTTGAAGCCAAATACGTTTCCAATAATTGATGCTGTTAAGTTAGCAATAGAACCTTCTTCAAATAAGTCACATTCATAAGCAATGTATGCGAAGTATTGATCTGTTGAATTAGGTACTGGATCAACACGATAAGCTTTTGCACGGTAAACATCACATGCTGTTAATAAATCTGTCCATACAACTGTCCAAGTTGCAGTAGAAGATTCACCAGCAACAGCTGCCGCAGCTTCGATAGGGTCAACGCCTGGTTGTGGTGTAATACGGAATAATGCTAACACATCAGTTTCTTTAATTGAGTAGTTACCATCCCAGTATCCCATTTTTGCGTATGGAATTACGCCTGACTCATATCGTTCGTTTTTAATTCTAGTACGTTCTGATACAGACATGAAAATCTCCTTAAGTTAGAGGAATAAAATTCAATAAATATAAAGATGATGATTTTTTATTTTGTTATCCAAAGATGATTATACAAAAACCAGAATAGTAAAAATTTTAATAAAATAATTGTAAAACTTTAAATTAATTATTAACTTTATTATATATGTATTTTATATACCTAAACTAAAGAGTTAAAAATACTTTTACCGAATAAACGGTAAAAAGTATTAATATTAATATTTCGAAATATAAACTTTAGAAGTTTAATTCCACAGCTTGTACTTTTTCGAATTGTTTTTTCTTTAAGACAAGGAAAAGTTGTGACAGAATAACAGAAAATGCAAAACACATGTAACCAACAATTCTTGTTGGATTTTGTAATACAACTTCAGTTTCTGCTTGTCCAAAACCACCAACATTTGGATCAATAACAAGCGGTTGTTCTGATTGTACAATATCGTTTTCTTTAACTAAAAGTTCTAAACCTTTAGGTACAACTTGTTTTACAGATTCACCACTATTAGATTGAATAGTAATTTCAAACTCGTTTTTCTCAGATTTTTGAATCTGTGAAATACGTCCTGCTGCTAATGATGTGTAAGTATTATTGTTACTTTTCTCACCGTTTGGATATACTTGTCCTCTTCCACGGTTTCCACCTACATAGATTGGATATTTTAAGTAATTTACTTGTTTATTACTTGCCGGATCAGGTGATAAAATTGGGAAAATGATTTCACGGTGAGAATCTCCACTTATTGGTCCAACAACTAAGATATTATCTTTTGTCGAACTATATGGTGAAATGTAAACACCCTTATTTTTTTCTTTTATTTCAGCTGAAATTTTGTCATTTGGAGCTAATTTAAAACCTTCTGGTAAAATTACAACAGCACCAACATTTAAACCACCTTTTGTACCATTCGCCAAAATTTGTTTGTTTTTTACGTCGTATGGAATTTTAACAACAGTTTCAAATACTTTGTTTGGTAAAACCGCTTGAGGTGCTTCAAATTCAACAGGTTTTGAAGCTAAATGACAGTTGGCACAAACAATTCGTCCGTTTGCCTCACGTGGGTTTGAATATGCTTGTTGAGCAAATATTGGATAGCTTTTTGCATTATCTGGTATTGAGAAACTCGTTAATCCAAATAAAATAAACGAGGCAAAAATTTGGATTAATTTAATTAACTTTTTTCCTTGCATTTTTTTTATTGTTAAATTTAATCGATTAGATCTATTATTAGAATTCCTAGTCCTCCAATCATATAAAGAACGATAAGTGCTACTGATAGTAGAATTTGAGTGACTGGATCTGTTGAAGGAGTTAGAATAGCTCCTAAACATGTTGAAAAAAGTATCATAACCTTCCATCCACTCAACATAATTTCTGCGGAAATTATATTGAAAATTCCAGTGATAATTTGAATTACTGGAAGCTGAAAAGAAAGTACGGTTCCAATTGTTAAAAATAAAAGAAAGTCGAAATAGTCGCTAAAAGACCATAACGGTTCAATTACATCATCGCCATATAATAAGAAAAACTTTAAGGCAGCTGGAACTAAAACTTGAAATGAGAAAATTAAACTTAAACCAAACAATAAAAAAGATAGAATTATTAATCCTGAAATAACATTTTTTTCTTTTGACGTACAACTAGGTAATAAATAAACAATTAACTGACTAAAAATAAGAGGACTTAGAAAGACAATGCTCGAGTAAAGAGTAACTTTTAAAGTTGAAAAAAAATACTCATTTGGCGCTAATTGTATAAACTTAATTCCTAGACTTGGATATTCTAAGAACTTTACGATATATTTAACGAAACAAAAATTGGATATGATTAAAAAAAGAAAAGAAAGTAGAACTATAGATATCCGGTATTTCAATTCTAGAAAATGTTCCAAGAACTTGTATTCAAAAAAAAAGCCCGAGTCACAAGTACCTACTTTTGTATCAAAGAAAAATTTTTTTTTATTTATCATTTTTTTAAAGAAGATAAAAGCAATATGAAAAAGCAAAATTTTTTCGAGTCTTTAGATAGAAACGTATCTAAAGACTCAAAAGAGTTATCCTAATCCAAAAACTTTATAGGAAATAATACTTTCGTAAATTTCTACGTTAAGCATCAAGAAGTGATAGCGAGTAAAGTCTTTTTCGAGCTACGTTTACTCCTTTTTCAGCATCTTTCTTTTGACGATCTGTTTTTGCTTGATTTAGAATCTCAAGCGATTCATCTAATTTTTTTTTCGCATAATCCAAATTAATATCTTCGATGTTTTCAGCATCAAGAATCATAACTTGTACATTATTATTGTCAACTTCTGCAACTCCTGAAAAAGAAAATATTTTTCTCCATGTTTCGTTTGTTCGGAACTGTAAAAGACCAGCTTCTATACCAGTTACTAAAGTTGCGTGTTGCGGTAATATGCCTATTTGTCCAGTTTCGGTAGGTAATGATACTTCGTCAACTTCTTCACTTAAAATAGTTCGAGTTGGAGTAAGAATTTCAAGATTCAACATAATGATTTAAAGGACTTTTTAATTTTATTAAGGTTTTAATTTATTCTTTTAGACTCTCGGCTTTTTCGATTGCTTCATTTATATCACCAACAAGGTAAAATGCCTGTTCAGGTAACTCATCTAATTCGCCATTTAAAATCATGTTAAACCCTTTAATCGTATCTTTTAAAGAAACGTATTTACCTGGAGAACCTGTGAAAACTTCTGCTACGAAGAATGGTTGTGATAAGAATCTTTCAATTTTTCGTGCACGTGCCACAATTAAACGATCGCTTTCAGATAATTCATCAATTCCAAGAATTGCAATAATGTCTTGTAACTCTTTATATCTTTGTAACGTTTGTTTAACATCTTGAGCAATTTTGTAGTGTTCTGCACCAACAATATTTGGTTGTAACATTGTTGAAGTTGAATCTAATGGATCAACGGCAGGGTAGATACCTTTAGCTGCTAAACCACGAGACAATACAGTCGTTGCATCTAAGTGAGCGAACGTTGTTGCTGGTGCAGGATCGGTTAAATCATCAGCAGGTACGTATACTGCTTGAATTGAAGTAATTGAACCTTGTGTTGTTGAAGTAATTCGTTCTTGTAATGCTCCCATTTCAGTTGCTAGAGTAGGTTGGTATCCTACTGCTGAAGGCATCCTTCCTAAAAGAGCGGAAACTTCTGAACCTGCCTGTACAAAACGGAAAATATTATCAATGAATAATAATACGTCTTGTTTGTTTACATCACGGAAGTATTCAGCCATTGTTAATGCTGATAATCCAACACGCATTCTTGCACCAGGTGGCTCGTTCATTTGACCATATACTAATGCAACTTTAGATTCTTCTAGATTCTTTTCGTTGATTACACCAGATTCTTTCATCTCCATGTATAAATCGTTTCCTTCACGCGTACGTTCGCCTACACCACCAAATACAGATACACCACCGTGTGCTTTAGCAATGTTGTTAATTAGTTCCATGATTAGAACAGTTTTGCCAACACCTGCACCGCCGAATAGTCCAATTTTTCCTCCTCTTCGGTATGGTGCTAAAAGGTCTACAACTTTAATACCAGTTTCGAAAATCGAAGGTTTTGTCTCGAGATCAGTGAATAGAGGTGCTTTTCTATGAATTGGTAATGTTTCTGATGTAGTAACATCACCTAATTCATCGATTGGAACACCTAAAATGTTGAAAATACGGCCAAGAGTAGCTTTTCCAACAGGAACTGAAATAGGAGCTCCCGTATCTTCTACCTGAACTCCACGTTTTAATCCATCTGACGAACTCATTGCAACCGCACGAACTCGATTATCTCCTAAAAGCTGTTGAACCTCTGCTACAATTTTGTTATCACCGTCACTGATTATTACTGCATTGTAAATTTGAGGTAAATTACCTGAAGGAAATTCAATATCTAATACTGGTCCAATGATTTGAGTAACGCGACCATTTTCTTTTTTTTCAGCCATTGTATCAATTTAAAATTTTTAAAATTTAGAAGATTAACAAAATTTCTTTTCTATGGCACTAACCCAGTAAAAAAATTTATTGGGTTTTGTGCGAAACCATTCTATACCAATAGTTTCTATGGAAAATAGCGTTTAAAAGCCGAGAGCTTTATCTCTATCCTAAATTTTAAAAATTTAAGATTATTTTTCAACAACTAATTATACCACATTACCTTTATAAATTTTAACAAACTAGCTTGTTTTGTTCTTCTATTCTTTTGTAAAATGTTCGTAAATATTATTCGCGTCCAGTTATTTTTAACCAGTTTTGTGCTTCCACATAACTTTGAGGTGACATAGATACGGCTTGACGCCAATATTTAGCAGCTTTTTCAAAAAAGAACTTAGAAACTTCATAGTTATTTCGTTCAGAAGCCATCGCGCCTTGATATTGGTAAATAACTGCAATATTATTGAACGCTTGTGACAAGCTAGGATTTACATCGATTGATTGGTGGTAATACTCTAAGGCTTTATTATATTCACCCATATTAGCGTATATTAAACCAATATTATATAGTATGAAGCCTCGATCAGCAGGGTCTTCTTCTATTTGTAATGCTTCGTAATAATTTTCTAAAGCCTCGGCGTATTCTCCTTCTGACTGTGCAGACATTCCATCACGATAATAGAAAAATGCCTGTTTTTCTTTTAAACTAGCTGGAAAAACTTTCAGAATAATGTCTGCTAAAATTGTAAATGTTTTATCAATAAAATTATCGTTTTTTTGGATGCGGCCCATTTATTTCTTTCTATTATTTTTTCTATTTCGATTTTGCTATCGAAAATGGCAATAAACCCATTATTCTTGCTCGTTTTACTGCTTTAACAAGTTCACGTTGTTGCTTTACTAACAATCTTGTATTTCGGCGTGGTATAATTGTTCCACGGACTGTTAAGAAATCTTTTAGTAACTCGATATTTTGGTACTGTATTTTTGTCCCTGGTTTTAAGGGTGAAAATCGTTTTTGTTTTTTTGCCATAAAATTTTATTAATATCTTATTCTTGTCTATTCTGTACTACTTAACTTCTCTATGAACTGTATGCGTTTTACAGTATTTACAATATTTTTTTAATTCTAAACGATTTGAAGTATTTCGTTTATTTTTAGTTGTCGTGTATCTAAAAACTCGACTATGGGCTTTTTTTTCAATAGATTTACCTTCGCTACATTCTAAAGATATTATTATTCTATTTCCTTTGTTTTTTGCCATTTTTTATAACTGATTTTTAAAGTTTTTATAAAAAGTTTGTAAAATTTTGAGTTTGTATTTGAAATACTAGAAGTTCTACCGCTAAGAAATATAGCGGTAGAAATAGAATTTTTAAATTGAATCTTCTTCGATTTCAATTAATTCGTTTAAACTAAAGTTATTACTATTTGTTCCACTATAATTTACTTTTTCAAATCTTACAGTAACTGGATAGTTAACTTTACTAGCATCCACACTTGCAACTTTACCCACTTCTTTATACCAGTAAGATTCCGGACGATTTATAAGTACAAGAGAATTTCTTTTTATCATAAAGATTCAAATTATATATTTTTAATAAATAAACAGATAAATTATATACTAATTTATACTAACACATAACCTCTATATTTACAATTTTATTTATTCAGAAACAAAAAAATGAGGAACTAAAACTAAAATAAACCAAAAGCTACAATAATAGTACTTATTTAGAGAGCTTCTTAAAAACTATAAAAATTTAAGTAATTTACAAATTTTAGTAAAATTTTTGAACAATAATTATGACTAAATCAACTTTTAATAATAAAGCCGTAACTGGGGCATTTGCAATCTTGGATTGTTTAGTTCAAAACCAAGTAAAACACATTTTTGGTTATCCTGGTGGAGCAATATTACCATTTTACGATGAACTTTATCATTGGGAAAAACATAATCTGATTGAACATATTTTAGTGCGCCATGAACAATGTGCTGCTCATGCAGCAGATGCATATGCAAGGTCAACAGGTAAAGTTGGAGTTTGTGTTGCAACGTCTGGACCAGGTGCTACTAACTTAATAACAGGTATAGCTACAGCACAAATGGATTCTGTACCTCTAATTGTCATTACAGGGCAGGTTGGAAGACAATTCATCGGTACCGATGCCTTTCAAGAAACTGATATTTTTAGTGTTACTTTACCACTAGTTAAACATTCCTATGTTATTAGAGAAGTTGATCAAATGGCACAGATATTCTCTGAAGCAATTTTTTTAGCAAAAAATGGTCGCTCCGGTCCTGTTTTAATTGATATCCCTAAAGATGTAGGACTAGAAGAAATCACTAATTATCAGCCTAGTTACTCGAAAACAATTAAAAATCATTATCTTAACTGTTTTCACTATCGATTAGAGTCCGCAGAAATATACCAAGTATTAGAATTATTAAAACATTCGACACAGCCTTTATTATATGTAGGTGGGGGTGTAATTGCGGCAAATGCTCAATTAGAGTTATTAGAATTCGCTGAGTTGTTAGGAATTCCTGTAACCACTACTTTAATGGCAAAAGGAGCACTCAATGAAGAGCACCCGTTATATTTAGGTATGTTAGGAATGCACGGTACTGCTTACGCAAATTTTGCCGTAAGTGAATGTGATCTATTAATAGCTGTTGGTGCACGCTTTGATGATCGAGTAACTGGAAAATTAGATGAATTTGCTTCTCATGCTCAAGTCATTCAAATTGATATTGATCCAGCTGAAGTTGGCAAAAATCGAATTCCAACATTAGGTTTAATTGGAAATATTAAGAAAATATTGATACAAATTATAAAAAGTTGTAGAACGACAACTATCTTAAACAAATTCAATGCACAGCCATGGCAAGATCGATTACAAGTTTGGAAATCAACTTATCCATTACTGATACCTAACACTCAAGAGCAATTATCTCCACAAGAAATTATCTCTACCATTGGTAAAATGGCACCCGACTCTTACTTCACTACTGATGTTGGACAACATCAAATGTGGGCCGCACAATTTATCCGCTGTTTTCCACGTAGATGGTTATCAAGTGCTGGCTTAGGTACTATGGGATATGGGTTACCCGCAGCAATTGGCACGCAAATTGCTTATCCAGATGCATCTGTAATTTGTATAAGTGGAGATGCAAGCTTTCAAATGAATTTACAAGAGTTAGGAACTGTGCTGAAATACAACTTACCAATCAAAATTTTCATAATAAATAATCATTGGCAAGGTATGGTTAGACAATGGCAACAAACTTTTTACGATAATCGATATTCTCATTCAAATATGAAAGATGGATCACCTAACTTTAATCAATTAGCATCGTCTTATAATATAAAATCATTCACTATATCTTCTAGAAAAGATTTAGTTCCTCTTGGTCAAAAAATTGTCGACTTAAAAGAACCTGTTTTAATAAATTGTTTAATAACGGAAGACGAAAATTGCTACCCAATGATAGCACCTGGTAAAAGTAGTGCACAAATGATGGGAGTGACGCAATTACTTGAGCCTGAACTTATAAAAACAAAAAATTAAACCTTAACAAAAACTTTTTAACAATCTATTACTTTTTAACGGAACCTATCTAGGTAACTAGAAAAGTAATAGTTTTATTTCTCTATATCTTTCCATATGGGACTGCTAATGGGTTTCGACAATTAAAACGTTCCTCTATTTCTTTGTAATTAAAATTATTTTCAAAAAATAATTGCAAATACTATTTTATCATTTAAACGAAATTTAAGCTTAGCTGTATAGAGTTATAATCACTTAAATCATATAATTTTTTAATTATTAAAAAATAAAAATTTGAAACTTGCGTTAATGTTAATATTATGTTATATTAAGGAGTAGAGAAAAACTTTTAATTGGACGTGGGTTCAACTCCCACCAGTTCCAAGATAATGCATCTGTTGCCGAGTGGTCGAAGGCACCGGACTCATAATCCGTTTTCTTTATGAACATCGCTGGTTCGAACCCAGCCAGATGCTGCACCTTTAGTTCAGTTGGTAGAGCGTGGGATTCCAAATCCTAAAGTCGAGGGTTCAAGTCCTTCAAGGTGTGTATAGCTTACAAACTTACATTATATATTAAGAATATAATAAAAAGATTAAATTTCTTATCTTTATTTTTATAAAAAAATCATATTTGTGATATAATAAAGCCTATATTGCAAGACAAAAAAAAGTATAAACAAATCACAATTTAATAATGAGTACCAAAAATAGCTTAAAGAGAATACTAAGTAGAAATTACCAATATGGTTTCAAGACAGATATTGAAACAGAAAGAATCAAATCAGGTTTAAATAAAAAAATCATATACCTGATTTCTAAACAAAAAGACGAACCTAGTTTTATGCTGGAGTACCGTCTTAATGCTTATCGATTTTGGAAAAAATTAAACCAGCCTACATGGGCGTATTTAGATATTCCGGAAATTAATTATCAAGACATTGTATACTATTGCGTTCCAAAAAAGAAAAAAAAACTAAAGAGTTTAGATGAAGTAGATTCTGAATTATTAGACACATTTGAAAAATTAGGAATCTCATTAAGCGAACAAAAAAGATTAGCAAATGTAGCCGTTGACGCAGTTTTTGATAGTGTCTCTATAACAACAACTTTTAAAGCAGAACTCGCAAAGTTTGGCATAATATTTTGTTCAATATCAGAAGCAATAAAAATTTATCCGAATTTAGTAAAAAAATACCTTTCTCAAATAATACCTGTGGGAGATAACTATTTTGCTGCTTTGAATTCGGCAGTTTTTACTGACGGTTCGTTTTGTTATATTCCGAAAAATAAATATTGTCCATTAGAACTGTCAACGTATTTTCGAATAAATGATGAAAATTCTGGCCAATTTGAACGAACATTAATTATTGCTGAACCTGGTAGCACAGTAAGTTATTTAGAAGGTTGTACAGCACCCCAATTTGATAGTAATCAGTTACATGCTGCAGTTGTAGAACTATTAGCACTAGATAACGCAAAAATCAAATATTCGACTGTACAAAATTGGTATTCTGGCAATGAAAAAGGACAAGGTGGCATCTACAATTTTGTAACAAAACGAGGTCAATGTAACGGGATAAATTCTTCAATTTCCTGGACACAAGTTGAAACTGGTTCCGCTATAACTTGGAAATATCCAAGCTGTATCTTGGCAGGAAAAAATACAAAAGGAGAGTTTTATTCAATAGCTTTGACAAATAATTATCAACAAGCTGACACCGGAACTAAAATGATTCACTTTGGTTCGAATAGTAAAAGTCAAATTATTTCGAAAGGAATATCGGCAAGTAAATCAAAAAATAGTTATCGTGGTTTAATTGAAGTTAATAAGAAAGCTTTTGGCATTCAAACTTACTCTCAATGCGATTCTTTACTAATTGGTAATGAATCACAAGCCTCAACATTTCCTTATTTTTATATTCACAACTCAACCGCAAAAATTGAACACGAAGCTTCAACTTCAAAAATTGGAGAAGAGCAGCTGTTTTATTTCCAACAGCGAGGCATTGAAACTGAAGAGGCAATAAGTTTTATTGTTAGCGGATTCTGCAGTGATATTTTTAATCATTTACCTATGGAATTTGCAACAGAGGCCGACAAACTATTAAATTTAAAATTAGAAGGAACTATTGGTTAAATACAAAATATGAACTCAAAAAAATTACTTGAAATCAATGATTTACACGCAGAAACAAATGGAATAAAAATTTTAAATGGAGTTAATTTAGTCATTAATGAAGGTGAAACCCATGCAATCATGGGTCCTAATGGGTCTGGGAAAAGTACTTTATCTAAGATTTTAGCAGGTCACCCATCTTATAACATCTTATCAGGAAAAATACTATTTCGCGGAAATGATATTACAGAATGGGAACCAAACCAGAGAGCTAATTTAGGCCTTTTTTTAGCTTTTCAATACCCTATTGAGATTCCAGGTGTAAATAATGAAGACTTTTTACGTTTAGCATACAACTCAAAACAAAAAGCAAATATGTTGAAAGAAATTGATCCTCTTGAATTTCTTCAAATAATTTATGATAAATTAAATTTAATTGAAATGGATCCTTCATTTTTACTTAGGAATTTAAACGAAGGATTTTCAGGGGGAGAAAAAAAACGCAATGAAATTTTACAAATGTTATTATTGAATCCAATATTTACGATTTTAGATGAAATTGATTCTGGTCTTGATATTGACGCACTAAAGAGTATTTCTAAAGGAATCAATGAATTTATTAGTTCAGATGACTCTAAGTCTTTACTAGTTATTACACACTATGAAAGACTTTTAAGCTATATAGTTCCTGATTATATCCACATTATGCAAAATGGAAGAATCACAAAAACGGGTTCTGCAGATCTTGCTAAAAAACTTGAAAAAAGTGGTTATACAAATATTTAAGCTTAAAAATCAAATAGCTAAAATGAATTTACATAATTAAAACGTTAAGGAGAGATAAAACAATGCAAGGCCTTCACTCTAATTTATCTATAATTTGGATTGCAAATAATGTGACGTTTGATATAGATACAACGGTCCATATGCTTCAAAAATTTACCATTATAGTTTGGAACAATTTAGCTAGTGAGCCGGAAACAATTATTAGACGAAGAGATTACATTTTATATGGTGTTATTTATACTTGGGATCTTTTTATTCTTATGCTTAAAGCGAGTATTCAAATATATGCCTTACTATGTTCAACTAGGGCTACTTTACAATGGATTGCGAGTATTAATCCTTATGACCCTCCAATCTTGTACTATACGCTATTAACGGATAGATATGCGAGGATTTGGACATGGATTCCTGGATTTCTAGGCGTTGATTATTCATTAGCAATAGGAATTCAAGTTTTGAATCTTTTGTCAAGATTAGTTGGTGTATTCTATATCCCGTTACCAAATATTGCATAATTTTTTAATAAAAGAGAATATTAAGAAAGAGTATAAACTAGGCGACAAAATTAGTCCTTACATTAAAGAATTTTTTAATAAGAAAGTCAATACAATAAATTGATTTCCATATATTGTTTAGCCTTCATCATAAACTCTAAAATTATTAGAGTTTATGATAAAGTATATATGTTTGTTTTTTTATAGTCTTATTTTATGGATAGTTAATAAGTACCAAGTATTTTTATATTGGGAAAATTACTGAGCAAATCATCGTAATCAAGCTTTGCTCGTTTTTCGATCCAATATTGTATTATTTGTGTAACTTCGTTAAGAATTAAAACTGAATTTTTTTGACTAATCCATCGTTTTGAATTAAGTTCATATTTCAAGACTTTCCAGCCATCATAACGTGGCCAAAAATATATTTTTGATAAAGGAATTTTTTTATTTTCAATCTCAAAACCTATTTCAACTGATGACCACAAAATATTAATTTGGAATTCCATTTATTGTTATGTTATCAGATTTGATTTTACAAAAAGATTGTAAACCGTTTTTGTTGGTTTAGCACCTTGTTTCAATCTTATTTTTAGACGTTCTAAATTTATATAGCTAGCTTTAGTTATTGGGTTGTAATAGCCAAGTTCTTCAATAGGTTTACCATTTCGTCCAGATCTATCAACCATTAAAACTACTCTATATGTCGGATATTTTTTTCTTCCTAATCTTTTTAAGCGTACTTTTAACATATATTTTTCTATTTAAATTTAAGCTTTACTTTTATAACTACTCTTATGCATGTTTATATGCATAAAACGAAGCGGGTAACGCGATTCGAACGCGCGACATCAACCTTGGCAAGGTTGCGCTCTACCACTGAGCTATACCCGCATAGTTATGCCAGAACTATTTTTTTTATTTCTCAATATAAACTATTTACCAAGGAAAGTACGTTTAATCAAGAATTTAATAATTTATTGTTTTTATAAATTTTTAAATGGCAAATGCTATGTTAATATATTTAACTATAAAAGTCAAGAAAAAATAAAAAATTTATAGTTAAATATATTAACAGTCAAATTTAAAGCTATTGAATACTAAATATATTCTTTTTTAGCTTTAAGGCGGAGTAAGAATATACGGTTAGCTATAGCTATAAATTAAGCGAAAGAGTTAGCGCAACCTGTAATAAACACAACGCCTGTCCATAATCTAGCTAAGCCATAAACTAAACCTTTTGACTTTTCCCATTCATTAGGTAAAGCAAATGCAACGGGAACTATAACAATTAATCCTAGTGATAAAATCACCAAGAAGCCTGTTAATAATTGAAGAACTGTAATCATACTTTTTACTCCTATTAAAATAAATCCATGTTAGTATAATGTTCCGAAATTAGTCCCAACCTTTGTCAGATTGTGCTAATACATAGTTTGCAACATCATCAATTTCTTCGTCAGCTAATCGACCGCCAAAAGCAGGCATAGCATTTTTCCCATTGGTAACTTGATACGTAATAGCTTTCGTACTAGCCATACCATTTGCTTCTAAAACATCTTTCTTTAAAGTTTTTTCAGGCATAATAACGTTGTTACCACCTGCGTGACAAGCAGCACAGTTTGCACTAAAAATACGTTCGCCGTTTGCGATATCAGCTGCGAAAACTGGAGAAGCTAAGAAATTTAATAGAAAGAATGAGAATAAAATGTTTCTTTTCATTTACTTTAAAATTTATATTTTTATAATTATATACCTTAGTATAATTTTAACAACGATCAATTATTCGCAAATTAAATTAATTTTCAAATATCAATTTTTCTTGATTTTGTTATATTCCAGTTTAATAGTAAATTTTTCCACCGCCCCATTTTTCTGTCAGAATATTCGGTTGAACTAAGATATGTCCCGCAATTGTATAAAGGTCATCATCGGATAATGAGCGCATTTTTGGAAATATATCAGCACTTTTAATACTTGGATGGATTTCAGCAATCGATTCTAAACCATCATAACTAGTTGGACTTTTCATATAATCTACTAAAGCTTCTATGTTATTACGATTAGGAGTTGCTAAGCTTAAAGATTCAGGATCTAAGCCCACGTTTGGATTAGTTTTTGTAATACCACCCACGTGACAAGCACTACATGACGCATTGAATAGACGTTTTCCTTTCTTAATTTGCTCAGGGCTTAACACCACTGTTTTACTTTTATTTAAAGAAACAGTACGTGTTGCTTCATCTAATTCAATAGACCAACTTGGTGTTGGCATCATAGCAGTTAAACAAATACCAAGAGATAAAATGAATATATTCGGTAAACGTAAAAAGTAATTTTTAACTTGTTTCATAAAGATCAATATGTATGTAATTATATTTAGTTTTGTAATGGCGAAACAAAAGACTGGTTTATTTTTTATTTTTTTTTCAAGTTGCTTACAATGACGCCACGAAGACGAATATTTTCCCAAATTAAAGCAAGTATTAAACTAATAATTAGAACCTGACTAAATAAAAGAACAGGATCTAGTCGCCATCCATGCATTATTAAAATAAAACTTGCCATTATGCCAAGTGTAGAGAAAAAAATGTCTTCGTCTCTTGCCATTTGTGGTCTAGCTAATCTTATTCCATATAATAAAAGTACTCCAAATGCTAATAAAATACCGAGAAATGTGTTGGGTCCAAAAGTTAAATTTATCATATCAATTATTTAATGTTAGTACTTTTTTAATGAACTTAATTTTTGTTAGTCGCTATTTGCTGGTGTACAATTTGCCCAACCGTTGTTACTTACGAACGAGTTACTCGATCTTTATTACTTACGAAAGTTAATGCTAACCCAATTGGAATTACGACTACAGTAGCTCCAAAAAGTAGACTTAATAAGAAATTTGATAATGATGATGTCATGATATAACTTATTCTTAAAATTTTAATAAACTTTTTTACATAAAAATTAAAGGCTAAATGAATAAAAAAACCTTTAAATATAAATTTATTTTTTAATAAATTGGTAGGTATAATGGGTCTGGGTAGAATCTATTTATTTCAATAATAAATCCAGCTGTAAGAGTCATCCAAGCTGCCATTAAAACAGGTGCTGTAGATAAGTATTTTTGAAAGTTTTCCATAGTTTTAATTGTGTTGTTGTTTTGATATAGTTTGTGTTTTAACGAGGTGAAACAGTTATTCTATCATTATCGGCTGTTAATTCACCTTTAGTGTATTGTGTCCAAGCATCAATAGGCCAAGTAAAACCAGAGAACATTACTGATAAAGCGTATGGAACGTCAATAATAATTTCTTTTTCTGTTGAATTTTTTGTTTTGGCTGCCATTTGTAGATAAGCTCGTCCAACCCAACCAATCCATCCTGTTATGTATAAAAACATTAAGCCAGGAGCAACAAATTCTGCAGCGTGGTCCCAACGGCCATCTGTAATTAAGTGTGGTAAGCCTTCTCTACCACAAAGTAAACCTGATTTTCCATAGCGTTCAAAACGTACTTTTGTTCTTTCAATTTGATTTCGTAAACTTAACGCTGCGGGTGAATTTGGATCATACTTTTTTAAACGTCCTTCTAGTTTTTTAACGGAATTATCTAAACGTTTCTGGAACGCTGGTGAATTACCGCACTTAGTTAATGTAGATAATGAGTCTGCATTACTAGCATATGGTGTACCTACACATAGAAATCCTGTTAAAAATAAAATCGAAATAATTTTTTTTAATTTCATTAATTCTTATCCTTTTGTTAAACTATACATTCACAACAAATTTTATTTTATTATGCAAATGTTTAATAATAATAAGCTGTAGAAATTTATCTAATTAATAATTAGAGTTATTTTATTACCACTTTAATACCTCAACATTTTTGTAAAATGTTTTTGATTTTATAAAAATTATTTTATAATAAAAATCTATAGCAATAGATTTAAATTAAAATTTTTCATAGCTTTTAAGTAAATCATAAGAAGGCAAGACGTTATTATGGTATATAAATTGTTTTTTAGCTTGAATATATAGCACTTTATAAATCGGTAAATTTTTTTTACTGATATAAAAACTTTTAGAATATCTTAAAACAATTTTTTAATAAATGTATACATATTAAATTATAAATTGTAAATCTACATTATAGTATTATAATACAATGTAGTATCGGCAATACAAAAATTAATTTGTTCAACTTCATGTTTTAATATCCATTGAAGTATTAAAAAATTAATCTTACTTTACAAATATTTCTTGTTTATTATAATTAAGATTACAGTTTAAAAAATTCTTAAAAAATTATATTAGAAACAAATAAAAAAAGGAAAATACTTAATATGAAATTAGCTTATTGGATGTACGCAGGACCTGCTCATATCGGAACATTAAGAATAGCAAGTTCATTTAAAAATGTTCATGCAATCATGCATGCTCCATTAGGAGATGATTACTTTAACGTTATGAAATCTATGTTGGAAAGAAAACGAAGTTTTACACCTGTAACAGCAAGTGTTGTAGATCGACATGTGCTAGCACGTGGATCCCAAGAAAAAGTAGTAAACAATATTACTCGTAAAGACAAGGAAGAAAATCCAAATCTAATTGTCTTAACTCCAACGTGTACCTCAAGTATTTTACAAGAAGATCTTCAAAATTTTGTAAATAGAGCTAAATTTGAAAGTAAAGCAGATGTTTTACTTGCAGATGTTAATCACTATAGAGTTAATGAAATGCAAGCCGCCGATCGTACTCTTGAACAAATTGTTGAATTTTACTTAAAGAAAGCAGAAAAACAAAAAACATTAAATCTAGAAAAGACAGAAAGACCCTCTGTAAACATAATTGGTAAATTTTCTTTAGCATTTCATAATCAACATGATATTGCAGAGTTAAAACGTTTATTTAAAGATTTAAAAATTGACATTAATCTAATTATACCTGAAGGAGTTTATGTTGAAGAATTAAAAAATCTTCCAAGAGCATGGTTCAATGTTGTTCCATACCGTGAAATTGGTTTACTGACAGGCGAATATTTAAAAAAAGAGTATGGTATGCCATTCATTTCTACAACTCCAATGGGCATAGTTGAAATCTCTCATTTCATTCGAAAAATTCAGAAACTTTTAGTCAAAGCTAACTATCCGGTTAATTACGAAAAATATATATATACACAGACTCGATTCATTTCCCAAGCTGCTTGGTTTTCACGTTCAATTGATTGTCAGAATTTAACAGGTAAAAAGGCCATTGTTTTCGGAGATGCAACCCATGCAGCTGCTATAACAAAAATATTAGTGCGTGAATTAGGTATTGACGTGATTTTAACTGGAACTTATTGTATATATGATCAAGCCTGGTTTAAAAACCAAGTTAAAGACTTATGTCAAGAAGTTTTGATAACGGATGACCACAATCTAGTAGGTGATATGATTGCTAGTTTAGAACCTTCAGCAATCTTTGGGACACAAATGGAACGTCATGTTGGAAAACGTTTAAATATACCTTGTGCAGTTATTTCTGCTCCAGTTCATATCCAAAATTTTCCTCTAAGCTATAGACCATTTTTAGGGTATGAAGGGACAAATCAAATTGCAGATTTGATTTACAATTCATTTGTTCTAGGTATGGAAGACCATTTACTAGAGATTTTTGGTGGTCACGATACACGAGAACCAATTATGTCAACTCTTTCTAGTTCAGATGATTTAATTTGGTCAATTGAAGCTGAAAAAGAATTAAAGAAAATACCAGGATTTGTTCGCGGCAAAATAAAACGAAACACTGAAAAGTTTGCCCGCACTAACAATATCACAAAAATTAGTGTTGAAGTGATGTACAAAGCTAAGGAAACTGTCACAAGCTAAAAAATGTACGTAAAAAAATTTAGAATTATTATTGACATAAGAATGAAATACCAAAAAATACAATTCTTACACTTGGGGATTCATTGTTTTTAATGAAAAAATTTTTATACAATAGATTTTATCTATTGTATAAAAATAATAAAAGAATTATTCGATAATTTTCGAAACTACACCAGCACCAATTGTTTTTCCACCTTCTCTAATCGCAAATCGCATTCCTTCTTCAATAGCAATTGGACAAATTAATTCAGCAGTCATTTTAATTCTATCGCCTGGCATTACCATTTCTACAGCATCACCATCATCAGAAGTAAACTGTAAAATTTGACCAGTTACATCAGTTGTTCTAACATAAAATTGAGGTCGATAACCAGAGAAGAATGGTGTGTGTCGTCCACCCTCTTCTTTTGTTAAAATATAAACTTCAGCTTCAAATTTTGTATGAGGAGTAATAGTTCCTGGTGCAGCGATAACCATTCCACGCTCAATATCACCTTTTGTTATACCACGTAGAAGAATTCCTACGTTGTCACCAGCAAAACCTTCTTCTAATGTTTTTTGGAACATTTCTAATCCCGTCACTGTTGTTGTACGTGTTTCTCTTAAACCAACAAGTTCAATAGTACCGCCAACTTTAACACTACCACGTTCGATTCGACCAGTTGCTACTGTACCACGACCCGTAATAGAGAAAACGTCTTCTACAGCCATTAAGAATGTTCTATCAACGTCACGTTGCGGAGTTGGTATATAGTCGTCAACAGCTTCCATTAACTTGAAGATTTTATCAACCCACTTGTTATCCCCTATCTTTGTAGTAGGGTTTGCAGTTATATGTTCTAACGCTAATAGAGCTGAACCTGCAACACAAGGAATGTCGTCACCAGGGAAATCATAACTAGATAATAACTCGCGAACCTCTAATTCTACTAATTCTAGTAACTCTTCATCATCAACTTGATCTTCTTTATTTAAGAATACAACAATGTGAGGAACACCTACTTGTTTAGACAATAAAATGTGCTCACGAGTTTGTGGCATAGGACCATCTGCCGCAGATACTACTAGAATAGCGCCATCCATTTGAGCTGCACCCGTAATCATATTTTTAATATAATCGGCGTGTCCTGGACAATCTACGTGCGCATAATGACGGGTTTCAGTTTCATATTCAACGTGGGCAGTGTTAATTGTAATACCACGTGCACGTTCTTCAGGAGCTGAATCAATATCATCATATTTTTTAGCAATACCACCTGATGCTATCGATAAAGTTGCTGTTATCGCAGCAGTTAATGTTGTTTTACCGTGGTCAACATGTCCAATTGTACCAATGTTAACATGCGGTTTATTACGTTCAAATTTTTCACGTGCCATAAAATTTAAATCCTATTTTTTATTTTAATGAATTTTTTAAGCTTTTGGCGAAAATAAATTAATGAATTTTTATTTAATATTCCTAGTATCGATAATGGGCGTAAGCTTTATTTGCTTCTGCCATACGATGAGTTTCCTCACGTCTTTTAATTGAATTACCTGTTTTATTAGCTGCTTCTAACAATTCATTAGCTAAGTTTAGAGCTATACTTCTTCCAGCACGTTTTCGACTAAAAGTAATGATCCAGCGTAAAGCTAAATTTGTCCCACGGAAACGATTAATCTCAATTGGAACTTGATATGTTGATCCTCCAACACGAACACCTTTAACTTCGACACGTGGCATTACATTTTTAATTGCTCTTTCTAAAGTTATTAAAGGATCAGCGTTTGTTTTTTTCTCTATTATAGTAAAACATTTTCGAATAATTTCTTCTGCTAAACTTTTTTTTCCATCTTTCATTATCCTATTTGTCAGAAGTGAAACTAAATAACTGTTATAATTTGGATCTTTTCCAGGAAAAGATTTTTTCTTTGAATTTTTACGTCCCATAATTTTTTACTAAAATTTATTTAAAATTGAAACTTGTTTATTTTGGTTTTCGAACACCGTATTTTGAGCGACCTTGTGTTCTATTTTTAACACCACTACTATCTAAGGCGCCACGTATAATATGGTATCGAACACCTGGTAAATCTTTTACTCTACCTCCACGAATTAGCACAACAGAGTGTTCTTGTAATTCATGGCCTATGCCTGGAATATAGGCAGTAACTTCAAAACCTGAAGTTAATCTAACTCGAGCTACTTTTCGAATTGCTGAATTTGGTTTTTTAGGAGTCGTTGTATAAACTCTAATGCAAACACCACGTCGTTGAGGGCAATTCTTTAAAGCAGGTGATTTCGTTTTCTTTTTTATTGTTTTTCGCGCAGAGCGAAGTAATTGTTGTGTTGTAGGCATATCTAATTTTAAAATTAAGTTAGTTTTATTTCTCTTTACTGTATCTTCTATTAAAACGGTCAATTCGTCCTTCAGTATCAACAACTTTTTGGGATCCAGTGAAAAATGGATGATTTCCAGACCAAATATCTACCATTAGTTCTGGTTGCGTTGAACCAACTTCCATAACTAATTCTCCGTTACAATAAACTTTTGTTTCACGATGCCATTCAGGATGCAGATTCTTTTTTGCCATTGTATAAAAAATTAAGTAAAATTTTAATTAACGTTTTGAATATTGTGGAGCTTTTCTTGCTTTCTTCAAACCATATTTTCTTCTTTCTTTTATTCGTGCATCACGGGTTAAAAAACCATTTTGTTTTAATACACCTCGATGTTCAGAATTCAATAAACATAATGCTTTAGCAATTCCAAGTTGTACAGCACCTGCTTGGCTAGAAAGACCGCCTCCTTGCGCTTTCACAACAATGTCCATTTTATTTAAAAGCCCTACAGAGAGTAAAGGCAAATTAATTTGATTGATTAAAATGTTATTAAAATTAAAGTATTCATTTGCATCGCGTGAATTTATTATTACTTGCCCATTTCCTGAACTTAAATCCACTTTTGCTATGGCACACTTTCGTCTTCCAGTACTTTTATAAATTTTATCCATAAATGTTAGAATTAATAGTTTCAATATTTTGTGATGTGTATGGATGACTTTCCTCTGAATAAATTTTCAGTTGCTTGTAAAACTGTCGTCCTAATTTTCCTTTTGGTAACATACCTTTGACAGCTTTTTCTAAAATTCGTTCAGGAATTCGATTTTGTAAATCTTTGAAGTTTTCAATTTTTAAACTTCCGGGATATCTTGAATGTCGATAATATAATTTATCGTTATATTTATTACCAGTAACTTTAATATATTTTGCGTTTACTACAACAACATAACTTCCAGTATTTAAAAATGGAGTGTACATCGCATTATTTTTCCCTTGTAAAAGGGTCGTAATAATTGTAGCTAAACGTCCTAAAGTTTTATTTTTTGCATCAATAAGATACCACTTTTTTTTCTTTTGGTCTATAGAAGGTAAATATGTCTTATTCATATATGCGTAAAGTTATTATTGTAAAGTAAGATTTAATTGATTTTTTAAAGCAAATAAGACTTCATCAATTGATTTTTTTCCGAAATTCTTTATTTCAGTTAAGTCTTTCTTAGAATACTTAAGTAAGTCTTCAATTGTATCAATTTGTTGCTTTTTAAGACAATTATAGGCACGTGTTGATAAATTTAATATTTCAATTTTTGTTGTAGTTCTATTAGAGCTATCATTTTGAGTTTTTTCAAGCTTCGGTTGTTCTTTGTTCGCAATTTCAAATTCCTCTTCATTGTGAGTTTGTTGCGCACTATTTTCGTTTTTAACGATCATATCTTGGAACAATTGCATCAAATTCGATGCAGCTTGAGATAATGCTTCAATAGCTGATAAACTACCATCTGTCCAAATTTCAATAATTACTTCTTCATGTAAGGTTTTCAAATGTTTTGAAATTGAATTTATATCAAAAACAACCTTTTTAATAGGTGAAAAAACTGCATCGATTGGTAAAAAATCGATTGAACGTTGAGTTGAGTTTATTGTTGCTAATTGATATCCCGTTCCTTTTTCAATTGCAATTTCCATCTTAAAGAGTTTATTCTCAGCAACTGTAGCAATATATTGCTGAGGATTTAAAATTCTAACGCCTGTTGAAACTTGAAATGATTCCGCAGTTATAATAGCAGGGCCTTGAACAGCTAAAGTTCCAATTGTTTTTTTACTTAAATCTGATTGAAAAGAAATTTGCTTCAAATTTAAACATAATTCCAGAAAATCTTCTCGAATACTCGGAATACTAGAAAACTCTGTATTAATTGTAGGGATTGAAACTCCAGTAATAGCAACACCTGGTATCTCGGCTAACAGTGTTCTCCTTAAAGCATTTCCGATTGTAATTCCTTGCCCTATGTGTAAAGGGCTGATGACAAACGTTCCATATGACTCGTGTAAATTAACTAGGTTTGATTCTTTATTTTCAATTTGAAAGATCGTCATAAATTAATCATATTTATTGATTCTATTTATACACGTCGGCGTCGTGGTTTACGACAACCATTATGTGGAACACCATTTCGATCGACTATAGAAATTACTCTTAAACCTTTATTTGCGATTGCTCGTACAGCTGTTTCTCGTCCACTACTCTGTCCTTTAAACCAAACTTCAATATTTTTCATACCTTGGTCGATCGCTTTTAATGTAGCATTTTCTGCAGCAATTTGTGTCGCAAACGTCGTACTTTTTCGGGTACCTTTAAAACCTGATGATCCAGCCGATGCAAAAGCAATTGTATTCCCGTTTAAATCACTTATCGTTACAATTGTGTTGTTTGAGGTCGAATTAATATGAGCAATTCCTGTTGGGACATTTCTTTTTATTTTTTTCGAGCTACGTTTTGTTATTTTTGCCATAAAATAAAAATTTAGTTTTGTTTAATTACCGTTTTGCTTATTTTCGTTTATTGCGTCGTGTTCGTGAATTTGTTCGTGTTCTTTGTCCACGCAATGGTAAACTATTATAATGACGTCTTCCTCGATAGCAATTAATATCGATCAATCTTTTTATATTGAAAGTTACTGAACGTCTTAATGTACCTTCAATTTTATCTTGGTAATCAGATTCTAATAAACTTCTTAAAACTGCTACAAAATCATCAGTTAAATTTTTAGTTCGAAGATTTGGATCAATATTTGCTTTGTCTAAAATTTCTCTTGAAGTTGTTAAACCTATACCATAAATAGATGTCAATGCATACTCAATTCTTTTGTCATTTGGTAGATCGACCCCAACTAGCCTAACCATTAAATTTCTCCTTAAAATTGTATTTTATTGTATTATCCTTGACGTTGTTTGTGTTTTGGGTTTGAACAAATTATTCTTAAAACACCTTTTCTTTTGATAATGCGACATTTTTCGCACATTTTTTTTACCGAAGGTCTTACTTTCATATCAAAATTCCTTTTTTTTTAAACTTTATAACTTTCTGAAATTGATAAATTTCTTAATTCTTTTATCAAATCACTTGTTACACCAACAATTAGAATTAAAGTTGCTGCATTAATATTTTTTAAAGATGCCTCATCAAAAATTTTATAAAAAATACCAGGTAATAGGACAATTACTCCTAGAAAAATACCACCGATCATTATTGTTCTGGCAATCGTTAGTTTTAAGTAGTTTAATGTGTCAGATCCTGGATTTATACCTTTAATAATAGTTGAAGCTTTACTTAACTCTTCATAAATATCTTTTGGATTTAAAATAATTACTGAATAAAAATAACTAAATATTGTAACTAGAGCTAAGTAAGTAAGTATATAGACAAATTGTGTTGCCAACAGGAAAAAAGATGAATAGCTTGTGAATTTATCAAAGTTCAATACATTTGTTAATAAAGATATTGTATATGAAGCAAAGATAATTGGTAAAATACCAGCTTGTGCTATTCCAATAGGTAAGCGGTTTTCACTTTTTTTTTGATTTAAGCGCGTTTTACGCGTGTTTAAATCATCTTGCATTTGTTTCAATTGTTTTGGCGATAATAAAGGGATTGATCTTTCTGTATTCTGTACAAAAATAATACCAAACACTAAAATTAAAATTAAAAGACCTGCGAAAATAAGATCTTTAGTTAAGATTTTAGTCTGAAAAAGATTCATCAACGAAGGTTGAGAAATTATATTCATAACTAAAAACAAAGACGAGCCATTTCCAAGTCCATAATCTGTAATTAAATCACTTAACCAAACTAAAACCAAAAAACCACAGACCAATGACAAAACAATTTGGGCAAGTATAAATAAGTTCCAATCAAATAAAACTGGTTTAAGAGTCAATGCTATAATAACGCTTTGTACAAATGCCCAAAATAAACTTAAATATTTTGTTAGCTTTTGAATCTCTTTTCGGCCAGCTTCCCCCTCTTCTTTTTGCAACTGTTTTAATTCTGGAGAAAAGGGTAGAAAAAATTGAATCAGAATTGAAGCATTTATGTAAGGAAAAATATTAAGAGTAAATATGTGTAAAAGAAATTCATCATGGCCTGAAATGATTTTTAAATTCTTAACAACTGAAGACTTTGTTAGGATAAGTTCACTTAACAATTTTGGATCAACTCCTAAAATTGGAATGTACTTTCCAACCCTGTAAATCCAGACTATAAATATTGTTAGGAAAATTTTTTTTGTTAAAAGTGATCCCATTTTTGTATAAAATTTATTTTGAGTATAAACTAGAATTAATCAGTCTTTTTTAAAATCGATTCAATAAAATACGATCTGGATCTTGCAATTTTTTTAAAGCTAACACAGTAGCGCGAGCATTATTTAGTCTATTTTTAGAACCTAATTGTTTTGTAACAATATTTTTCACACCAGCTAATTCCAGTACAATTCTACTTGAACTTCCCGAAATTAAACCAGATCCTGCGGAAGCCGGTTTAATCAAAACTTTAGAAGCTCCAAATTTTGCGTCTGTTGAATAAGGAATTGTAGACGATTGTGTTAAAGGAACGCTTATTAAATTTTTCTTGGCATTTAAAAGACCTTTTTTAACGGCGCTAGCTACATCTTTAGCTTTTCCCATTCCAACACCAACATATCCTTTTTTTTCATTACCTATTATTACTAAAGCTCTAAAGCTAAGATTTTTACCACCTTTTACAACTTTTGTTACCCGTTTAATTTCGACGATTTTTTCCAACCAATAAGAAGAAGAGAAACTTTTTTTTTTCTTAAAACGTTTTACCTTATCTTTTTTTTCGTTAGTAGTATCTGACATAATTTTATTTATTTAAGTTTCTTAATACTGTAAACCAAACCCAAGATTTCTAGCCCCTTCGGCTAAAGCTTTTATTCTTCCATGATATGGGTACTTGCCTTTATCAAAGTAGACTGTTTTAATATTTTTTTTTAAGCATAATCTAGCTAATTTAAGTCCAACATAATAAGCGGCAGATTTAGTTCTTGTTTTATTTTGATATTTTTCTCTAATTTCGGGATCTAACGTAGAACATGAAAATAGAGTGTTTGAATTTTTATCGTCAATTATTTGTGCATAAATATGCTTATGCGAACGAAAAACATATAGTCGTAATTTATTTTTATTCATATTCTATTTCCCTGATTTACCAACTTTAATATTAACGTGCTCACCTTTATAACGAATTCCCTTACCTTTATAAGGTTCTGGAGGTCGAACTTGACGAATTTTTGCTGCAATTTGTCCAACAATATTTTTATCAATTCCTGAAACAACGATTTTTGTATTTTCTTCAATACTAAAAGTAATTTCGTTAGGAGGTGTAATCGTAACGGGATGACTGTAGCCCATATTTAAAACAAGATTTTTACCTTGAACTTGAGCACGATAACCAACTCCTCGAATCTCTAAAACTTTACTGAATTTGTCTGTTACACCAACAACCATATTATCTAGCAATGTTCTATATAATCCTAGGTAACCTTTTGTTTTTCTTGTTTTTCGTACAGTCTCAACACTCATTTGTTCTTCATTTATTTGAAGTTCTACTTCTGGAGGTAATTGCAAACTCAACTTTCCATGTTTACCACTTACTTCTATATTTGGTTTGTTATAGTTAACTTCAACCCCTTTTGGTATAGTTATTGGTTGTTTACCTATACGTGACATAATAGTTTTCCTTATTTTTTAGTTTCTACCAAATAAAACACAAAAGTTCTCCACCAATTTTTAATTTGTGCGCATCACTTTGTGTCATGATACCTTTTGATGTTGAAATAAGAATAATTCCTAAATTATTTAAAATATTAGGTAAATTACGATAATTAGAATAAATTCTTAGACCTGGCTTACTTACTCTTTTTAAAACACTTATAATACTTTCATTTGTTCCTTTTTTATACTTTAAAGAAATTAATAGAACTTTTCGAAAATCTTCTTTGTATTCTTTAAAGTCTTTAATAAGGCCTTCTTTCTTAAGTATACTAGCAATAGTACAAGTTGTTTTAGTTGCTGGAACTTCTACGATTTGATGCTTAACAATAATTGCGTTACGAATTTTTGTTAACATATCTGATATGGGATCATTAAACATTTTGTAACCTTTTTAATTATTTTTAATTAATTCTTAGTGAAAGGGAAGTTAAATTCTTTTAATAATTCTAACCCTTGGTTCTTATTTCCTGCAGTTGTTACAATTGAAATATCAAAACCTCTAATTTTATCAATTGAATCATATTGAATTTCAGGAAATACAAGCTGTTCTTTTAAACCAAAATTATAATTACCGTTTTGATCAAAATGCTCGGGACTTAATCCTCGAAAGTCTCGAATTCTGGGAAAAACTAAATTTATTAATCTATCTAAAAAAGCATACATTTTCTCATTTCTCAATGTAACTGTTACACCTAAAGGCATATCGTCTCGAATTTTAAATCCGGCAATTGATTTCTTCGATTTCTTTACAACCGGATGTTGACCTGTGATCAAACGAAATTCATCAATAGTTTTTTGAAGAATACGATCGTTTTGGGCATCTAATCCTAATCCACGGTTTATTTGAATTTTTACAATTTTTGGAATTTGGTGATCGTTTTTAAAATCAAATTTTTCTTTTAATGAACTGCGAATTTCTTCTTTATATAGTTTTTTAAGTCTTTGATTCATGCTATTTTTTTTACATTTGAAATATGAACAGGGCCTTCAATTTGCTTTATTGTACCAACATTATCTTCACCTTTACTTTTGTCTTTGAAGTGTTTAACTTTGAAATTTATATCTTGAATTGTTATCAAATTCTTTTTTCTATTTAATGTTAAGACTTTCCCTTTTTTCCCTTTTTCTTTACCAGTGATAAGTTGTACCTGATCACCAATTCTAACATGTACTTTTTTTTGGTTCATATAGTGTATTTTTTTATAAAACTTCTAAAGCTAATGAAGTAATTTTAGTAAAGTTATGATCTCTTACCTCTCTTGCTATGGGACCAAAGATCCTAGTGCCTCGAGGATTATTTTCATTTGTAATTAAAACAGCCGCATTGTCATCAAATTGAATGCTCATACCATTTTTTCGTTGTACTGCTTTTTTTGTTCTTACAATAACTGCTCTGACGATATCTGATTTTTTAACAGGCATATTCGGAATAGATTCCTTGACAACACCAATAATTACGTCTCCGATTTTTCCAACTTTTTTATTGTTACCTAAAATTCTAATACAAAGGATCTTTCTTGCTCCAGTATTGTCGGTAACAGTTAAGTATGTTTGAGGTTGAATCATTTTAGAAATTAATTTAAATTTTTATTTAACCACTTCTTTTAAAGCCCAACATTTTCGTTTGCTTAAAGGTCGAGTTTGCTTTATAATAATTTTGTCTCCAACATTGCAGACATTATCTTCATCATGTACTAAATATTTTTTAGTTCGCTTGATTGTTTTAGAATAAATTGGATGACGGTACTTGTTTTCAATTAGAACAACAATAGACTTTTGCATTTTTGTGCTTATTACGATACCTATCTTTTCTTTAATTGACATTTTCTAATATAATGTTTAATTATTTTGTTGATAAAGGGTAATTAAATGTGAAAGTTTTCGTTTCGTGTGTTTTATTTCATGAGGTTTAAAAGAATCATTTGTTCTTCTTTTCATTTTCAAAAAAAATAAAGATTTTTTTGTTTCCAGAATAGTTTCAGGAATATCTTCAGTATTAGTAATATCAATGTATTTTGGTAATGCCATAATTCTTTTGTATCCTATATAGCTTTTTTTTAATCTAACGTACTAAAAATTTTGTTTTGACAGGTAATTTATATGAAGCAAGTTTCATAGCTTGCTTAGCAAGCGCAAAAGATACTCCACTTAATTCAAACAATATTTTACCAGGTTTAACAACAGTAACCCAATATTCTACTGCGCCTTTACCAGAACCCATACGTGACTCAGCAGCCCTTTCAGTAACAGGTTTATCAGGGAAAATCATAATCCATAATTTTCCTCCACGTTTTGTACATCTATTGATGACACGACGAGAAGCTTCTATTTGTCTTGCAGTTAACCATGAAGGTTCTAAGGTTTGTATTGCATAATCGCCAAAAACAATTTTTGTTCCTCGAGTTGATTTTCCGCGCATGTGTCCACGGTGATGCTTACGATATTTTGTTCTCTTAGGACTTAACATTTTCTTTTTATTTTTTTATTTAATTTTCTAACTTTTTTCTTCTATTTTAAACTTCACCTCTGAAAAACCAAATTTTTACCCCTAAAAGCCCATAAATCGTCTGTGCAGTTCGACGTGCATAGTCTATATCTGCACGTATCGTTTGTAATGGTACACGGCCTTCTCTATCTCCGTCACTTCTTGCCATTTCAGCCCCATTTAAACGGCCTGAAATTTGAATTTTTATACCTTTACCAGAGTTTTGAGCATCTGCATATAGTTTCGCACTTTTTAGTGCACGTCTAAATGCGACACGATTTTCTAATTGCTCTACTAAAAAATCAGCAATTAATATTGCATTACGTTCATTTTTACCAATTGGAGTTAAATTAATTTTTATTTTAGAATTCGGTTTACAAACTTTTCGAATATTTTTTTGTAAAACTCTTAAACCTGTTCCATTGACACCTACAACAAATGCAGGATTAGCTGTATGAATTTTTACTTCTAGAGTTTTTCCATCATTATCACGTTCAATAATAGTTTCTGTTATTTTTCCTTTTTTTGCTAGAGTTTTTTCAATTACTTGTCTAATTTTATAATCTTCTTCTAAAAAATTTGCGTAATTATTAAATTTCGAAAACCAAACTGATCGATGACCTCGAGTAATATTGATTCGAAATCCTAATGGATGTACTTTTTGACCCACAGTTTTTTCTCTCTCTTATTTTTTAATTTACTTTAATTGATGATACACTAATCGTTATATGACAAGTTGGTTTATAAATTTTATATGCACGTCCTTGAGCACGTGGACGGAATCTTTTCAAGTATGGACCTTTTGTAACAAAAGCCTCATGAATAACTAGATCTTGTTTTTCTAAATTATAATTTTGTTTAGCATTTGCCGCAGCCGATTGTAATGCAACAAAAATAGGTAAACATGCTCTGTAAGGCATAAACTCTAAAATCATTAAAGCTTCTTGATAGCTACGATTGTGAAGTTGTTTTAAAATTCGTTTCACTTTTGATTGTGAAGTACGTATATATTTAGCCTTTGATGTTGCATATACTTTAGCTTGTGTAATATTCATAAAAATTTAACGCTTTGTTTTTTTATCTTTTATATGTGATTTAAAATTACGAGTTGGAGCAAACTCTCCTAATTTGTGTCCCACAATTTGCTCACTTATGAAAAGTGGAACATGCTGACGTCCGTTATAAACGGCAATGGTATGACCAACCATAAATGGTAGTATTGTCGAAGACCGAGACCACGTTATAATTGTTTCTTTCTTATTTTCTTTATTTAAAGAACTAATTTTTTTATATAAATGATGTGCTACAAAGGGACCTTTTTTAATTGATCGACTCATAATAGATATTTTTTTTATTAAGATTTGAACTATACGCGACGTCGTAGAATAAATTTATCACTCAACTTATTTTTTTTTCGAGTTTTTACACCTAACGCAGGTTTGCCCCATGGAGTTACTGGTCTTACTCGACCAATCGGCGATCTACCTTCTCCACCACCATGTGGGTGATCACAAGGGTTCATTGCTACACCTCGAACATGAGGTCGACGATCTAGCCATCTTGTTCGGCCAGCTTTTCCAGACACTAAGTTTTTAAAATCTGCATTACCAACTCTTCCAATAGTTGCGTAGCATTCTTTTCTTACTAGTCGAATTTCTTTTGATGGCATTTTTAAACTTATATAATCGCCTCTTTTTGCCATAATTTGAGCACTGGTTCCAGCAGAACGAACAAATTGTCCACCCCTTGAAGGAAAACATTCAACATTATGAACATAAGTACCTAAAGGTATATTTGTTAGAGGTAACGCGTTACCAATTGCAATTGGTACATCAATTCCTGATTCTATAATTGCATTTAATTTTAAGTTTTCAGGGTAAAGAATATAACGCTTTTCTCCATCCGTATAGGAAATTAGAGCTATACGGCTTGTTCGATTTGGATCGTATTCAATAGAACTAACTTTCCCTTGAATTCCATACTTATTTCGTTTGAAATCAATTATACGATATCTTCTTTTGTGACCACCACCACGGTGTCTTGAAGTAATTACTCCTCTATTATTTCTACCTTTTGCTCGATGAAAATGTACAACCAGTTTTTTTTCTGGTTTTTTTCTTGTTAAATCATTAAAATCAGAAATGATTCGATTTCTAGTACCAGGGGTACCCGAATTATATAATCTTATTGACATGGTCTATTTCTTTTTAAGTTAAATCAGAGAATGCTTTAATTTTATAATCTTTATGTAAAGTAATGTAAGCTTTTTTATACCTTGAACAGTTTCCAACAAATTTACCAAATCTTTTTTTCTTAACTGGTAATACGATTGTTTGAATTTTTTTAACTTTTACTTTAAATAAATACTCAATAGCGTTAGCTATAGTAGGTTTATCGGCTTTGAAATCAACAATGAAAGTATATTTGTTCATTTCTAATAAGCGAGAAGCTTTAGCAGTTAAGATGGGATATTTTATACAATTAATAAATTGAATGTATTTATACTTTTCAAAATTTAAATTATTAAACTGATTTGTCATTTAAAAACTCCTTCAAATTTAGAATTTTTCAGAATATCAAGCGATGTTATTATAACATCCGCTTTAAGTACAGAAACCACATCAATATTAGAAACGTATCGAATATCAACATTTTTTAGATTTCGAGTTGCTTTTTTGATTAATTCATTTTCATTTTCTAGAATTAATAAGAATTTCTTCTCTGAAGAGCGTCTTATTTCATTTAAAAATGAGTTAAGTAAACGTGTTTTTGATTCGTTTAGGATATCTCCTAAATTTTCAAGTAGCAACCATTTTTCTTTTTTATTTATAAAGCTATTTTTAAGAGCTAAACTTTTTTCTTTTTTATTTATTTTTAAGTATTGTTTTTTGGGTTTAGGGCCAAAAGCTACACCACCCCCACGCCATAAAGGAGATCTACTAGAACCTGCTCTTGCGTTTCCTGTCCCTTTCTGCTTCCAAGGTTTTTTTCCACCACCTCGCACTTCACTACGAGTTTTTGTAGATGCAGTTAACTGTAAATTGTTAATTAACTGTGTTTTTACAGCACGGTGAACCACATACTTAGAAGAACTTACTAGACTCTCTAAAAGAAAATCTGTAGAAACTAAACGAAAAACTTTAATAGCGTTAGTAATTGGTATACTTTCTGATTTTTCAAGTTCGTTAATTTGTTGTTTTGTTATTTTGAAGTTATTTAAATCTGTTAATTTATTATTTTTAATAAATTTAATGTCAGATTCATTTAAATAATCATAGTTACTATTCATATTTTCAAATGTTTCAATTATTTTTTGCTACTAATACTAATATTAAGTAAGTTACCTACTTTACCCGGTACAGAACCTTTAACAATAATAATGCTATCCTCGTTATCTATTTCTAAGATTTGTAAATTTTTTATAGTTTGTTTTCTATTGCCATAATGTCCTGCCATTCTTTTACCTGGAAGTACACGCCCGGGAGATGTTCCAGCTCCAATAGAACCAGGTGCTCTATGGTTTTTAGAACCATGACTCATAGGACCAATTTTGAAGTTATGGCGTTTTTGGTTACCACTAAAACCATGACCAATAGTTTTTCCACTAACATTGATAAATTGCCCTTTTTCTAAGTTCTCAACTGTTAGCGATTGACCTAAAGTAAATTCGTCAACATTATCTACTCTATACTCAACTAAATGTTTTAGGTTTGGTACATTTGCTTTTTCTAAATGACCCAATTCTGGTTTGGTTAGATGCTTTTGAGCAATTTTAGCATATCCAATTTGAATTGCATTGTAACCTTCATTGAGCTTCGTTTTTATTTGTGTTACGTAACAGGGACCAACTTTTATAATTGTTATTGGTATCGCTAAACCATTTTCGTCAAATATTTGTGTCATACCAACTTTATTTCCAAGCATTCCAATAGGCACGATAAAGGTTAAACTCCATTTTTATAAAATTTTAAGAATTTCTATCTTAACTAGTTGTGAACGTCTATTAGTAGTTAAATTAGTGCACTTATACTAACAATAAATTGTATAAAGTATATACTGAAAAATTTTTAAAATTGTCTATATACTTAACTACAGAATATAAACTATAAACAGAAAAGGAGAAAAAAGTATGAATACATCAAAAATAATTGGTATTGATTTAGGGACAACAAATTCAGTAGTAGCCGTTCTAGAAGGTGGGCAACCAAGTGTTATTCCAAACTTCGAAGGAAATCGAACAACACCATCAATTGTCGCTTACACAAAAAACAAAGAACTACTGGTTGGAGAAATCGCAAAACGACAATCTATAATCAACCCAGAAAATACTTTTTCATCTGTAAAACGTTTTATGGGTCGAAAAAGTTCTGAAATCACAGAAGAAGCTAAACAAATAACTTATCAAGTTTTTGGTGATAGCAATAACAACATAAAAATTAAATGTTCAAATCTGGATAAAAATTTTAGTCCAGAAGAAATTTCAGCCCAAGTCCTTAAAAAATTAGCTGCAGATGCTTCAAGTTATCTAAATGAGAACGTAACGAAAGCTGTCATAACAGTTCCAGCTTATTTTAATGATTCGCAAAGACAAGCGACAAAAGATGCTGGTCGAATTGCTGGATTAGAAGTATTAAGGATTATTAATGAACCTACAGCGGCTTCTTTAGCTTACGGCTTTGAAAAGAGAAATAATGAAACAATTCTAGTTTTTGATCTTGGTGGTGGAACATTTGATGTATCTATTTTAGAAGTAGGCGATGGAATTTTCGAGGTTTTATCCACTTCAGGCGATACGCATTTAGGTGGTGATGACTTCGATAAGGTCATTGTAGATTATGTTTTAGAACAATTCAAAGAAAAAGAAGGTATTGACCTTAAAACAGATTTACAAGCGATTCAGCGTCTAACAGAAGCTGCAGAAAAAACAAAAATGGAACTATCATCATTAAGTGAGACAACGATTAATTTACCGTTTATTACTGTCGATAAAAGTGGACCAAAAAATCTTGAGGAAAAAATAACTCGTGCGAAATTTGAAGTTCTAGTAGAAAATCTTTTAAATCGCTGTCGTATTCCAGTTGAACAAGCCTTAAAAGATGCAAAAATTGATAAAGAAGCTCTAAACGAAGTAATCTTAGTTGGTGGCTCAACACGTATACCTTCTGTTCAGAAAATTGTTAAGCAAATTACAAATAAAGACCCTAATCAATCTGTAAATCCTGATGAAGTAGTTGCAATCGGGGCGGCAATTCAAGGGGCTGTTATTTCAGGTGACGTTACTGATATTCTACTTTTAGATGTTACACCATTATCATTAGGTGTTGAAACAGTAGGTGGATTAATGACTAAAATCATTCCAAGAAATACAACAATACCGACCCGACGTTCAGAAGTTTTTTCTACAGCAGTTGACAATCAAACAAATGTAGACATTCATATTTTACAAGGGGAACGAGAATTAGCAAAAGATAACAAAAGTTTAGGTAACTTTACTTTATCTGGTATTCCCTTAGCGCCAAGAGGTATTCCTGAGATTGAGGTAACTTTTGATCTTGATGTTAACGGAATTTTATCAATACGAGCACAAGAAAAAGCAACAAAAAAAGAGCAATCTATTACAATTGAAGGCGCTTCAAATTTAAGTGAAGACGATGTTCAAGACATGATCAAATCTGCGGAAGAATTTGCAGAGTTCGACAAACAACAGCGCGAAAAAATTGATTTAAAAAATAAAGCTGAATCTTTATGTTATCAAGTTGATAAACAACTAAAAGAAATGGAAGAAAAAGGAGTTGACGGTGCAAAAATTGAAATTCCAAATAAAGAAGAAATTACTCAATTAATAGCTTCATTAAGAGAAGAAATTAAAACTGAAGAATTTGACGTTTCTAAAGTAAAAACTGATATCAATAAATTGGAACAATTAATATCTTCACTTGGTGAACAGTTATACAAACAGCAACAAAATAGTGATTCTACTACTACGGCTAGTAATAATGACAAAACGGTAAGTAAAAATGCAAACGATGATGCTATTGATACTGAATTTGTTTAAGCTAAAAAAGAAACAATTCTAAGTTTAAGCAGTATCAAGAAAAAAAGTGTAAGCTAGTTGGTATTAAGTTAAAAAAATATTCTTTAATAACTAAATATTTCTAGTTAGAGTTAGAAATATTTAGTTATTAATCATATCCACTAAAATTGTTAATTAAATCCTAACTAACATTCTAATTAAAAAAGCCACCTTTAAAACCAAAACAAATTTTTGCTTTATATGAAAAATTATTATAAAGGGTTAGACAACGCCATTACAGTACCAAATAAAAATTACTTTTTAGGTTAAATAAAATAACTAAAGAGTCTTGATATTACTGAAAATAAAGGGAAAAATTTTTTAAGTTAGTGGGTGGAAGGCGGTTTCAAATATCGATCCTCTTTTTTGAACATTGTTCATATAATTCTGATATTAGATGAATGGCTAACTTTGTTGGTACTTGTCACCGAAGCAATTATGGCACCCGCACCGATACAATAAGTTGCTAATTTTAAAGGAGTGGGAGCACAACAGTCTAAAGTAATGATTTTTGTTAGTGTTACTGGATTTTGGGAGTTAGTAATGTTTACTCCATTTTTCACTAGGGATAGGTACGTAACACCAGTTGTAATAAAATCAAACATTTTAACCTACTGTAATTGCTATCAAGATTTTTACTAATTAAGAATTCCTTAAAGGCGATAGACCAATAGCTATAACAATATCAATAGAGATCAGTGTTTTTAAAATCATAAAATGAATAATTAAGTAAATAATGCTTAAAAATGATAATGTATTAGTCTTAATCTATTGTTCTGGGCGATTTTATGAATTTTTTCAAATAAATATAAGCGAAAACAGCCAATTCAGTTTTTTGAGAAAATACTAATGATCAATACTTTATGTTATCCCAACTGGATTTTGAATTACAAATTCAACTTCAATTCATTCAAAGTGATAGTAATAAAAACTTAAAAAAATTTTTTTATTTTGACCAAATATTAAATCAATACAAAAAGCACGGATTAAAAACACATTCAGTATACCTTTCGTCAAGCTTGGGAACATGGAATGATTCAAGACAATTGTCAAATAAAGTTTAAAAATGAAAAAGAAAACACAATCTATTCAAATACAAAATCTTACTCTCTTACTTATTGGATAAAGTAAAAAAATATATTTATGTGTTTAACAAATTAATATTTACTACTTAGTTAGATATTTTTTAGTATTTATGAATGTATTTATAAATTTTTAAAGGACTTTTGCTTAAAAATTAGATTTAAAGAGAAAAAATAAAAGAAATTTATATCGCGAATCTTTGAAGAACTATTAAAAATATAGTTTAGGGTAGTACCCTAGACTATATTTTTTATTACTCTAATTTGATAATTAGAATAAGCCTAATGTTAATGCTTTATCAATAGGCATAGTTGCTCCAATACCTAACCAAATAGCAATTACTGTTCCAAGTAGGAAAACGATACTAGCTATTGGACGACGGAATGGGTTTTGGAATTTATTAACGTTTTCGATGAAAGGCACAGTTATTAATCCAGCAGGAACTGCAGCCATAGCTAAAACTCCTAATAATTTATTAGGTAAAACTCGTAAAATGTTGAATGTAGGGAAGAAGTACCATTCTGGTAAAATTTCAAGAGGAGTTGCGAATGGATCCGCTTTTTCTCCTAATGCAGAAGGTTCTAAAATTGCTAATCCAATTAAAATTGAAAATGTACCTAAAATACAAACAGGGAAGATGTAAAGTAAATCGTTTGGCCAAGCTGGTTCACCGTAATAGTTGTGTCCCATACCTTTTGCTAATTTAGCACGTAATTTTGGATCTGATAAATCAGGTTTTTTTATAATTGACATATTGTATAATCTCTTTTATGTTAAAATTTAATTAAGAAAAGTTTTTATAGTGGACCAGAAATACCTTGTTTACGAATCATTAAGAAATGAATTAACATTAAAACAGCTGCTGCTAATGGTAAAACAAAAGTGTGAAGACTATAGAATCGTGTTAACGTTGTTTGACCAACACTAGTACTTCCACGTAATAATTCTACTAAAGGTGATCCAATTACAGGAATTGCTTCCGGTACACCTGTAACAATTTTACATGCCCAGTATCCTACTTGATCCCATGGTAAAGAGTAACCAGTTACACCAAAAGAAACTGTAACAACTGATAAAGTAACGCCTGTAACCCACGTTAATTCACGAGGTTTTTTGAAACCACCTGTTAAATAAACTCGGAAAACGTGTAGGATTAGCATTAATACCATCATACTTGCCGACCAACGATGAATTGATCGAATTAACCAACCAAAGTTAACTTCTGTCATTAAATATTCTACAGAAGCAAAAGCATCACTAACACTAGGTCGGTAATAGAATGTCATTGCGAAGCCTGTAGCTACTTGAACAAGGAAACATGTAAAAACAATTCCACCAAAACAGTAGAAAATGTTAACGTGAGGAGGAACGTATTTACTAGCAATATCATCAGCAATCGCCTGAATCTCTAGACGTTCTTCAAACCAATCATAAACTTTACTCATTAAAAGTTATCTTTTTTGAATTCTTTAAAATTAATATCTATATGCAGTTAAACGAAATGCCAGAAACCAGATTTGAACTGGTGACACGAGGAGCTTCAGTCCACTGCTCTACCAACTGAGCTATTCTAGCTTATTATCATAATATGAATGATACAGATTTTTTTGAAATAAAGATATAAATAAAAAAAAAATAAAAAAGTATAAATTTAATTTTTTTCATTTATATCTTTATTTTCTTTAATATCTTATTAAGTCAAAAAGATTTAATTAGCATTGTACCAATCAACATCAACATTATCAATAATTAGAGAAGAATTATAAATTTGTAGAATGATTAATAAGAAAACAAAAAATGCTAGCATAAAAAACGCCATTATTGGAGTCGTTCCCCAACCAGGAACAACTTTTCCATAATCCGAATTTAGTGGGCCAAGTACTTCACCTAATCTTGTTCTTAGAGACATATATTTGGAAATTTTTATATTTTATAAAGTATAATATGTTTGCGTTGGGAAAAACCAATTATTTTTTTAATTAAATTTAGTGTGTTAATTATGGAAACATCAACTATTCTAATAATTTTTTTATCAAGTGTACTTCTAGGAATTACCATGTATTCTATATACACGGCATTTGGTCCGAACTCCAAAGATTTGCGTGACCCATTCGATGAGCACGAAGATTAATTTTATCTATTTAAAGATAGGAAATAAGTTTTCTCGCTTAATCCCTATCTTTAAATAGATAAAGTTTAATTTTACTTCTTAACAATCTTCGGAGTTTCTCTAAAGAATACAGCAAAGAATATAACCATTAATGTTCCAATTAATAAAAATGTGTAAACTAAAGCTTCCATTTTTAAATTCCCCTATTTTTTATACTAATCCTTTTTTACGTGTTGATTCATCACCTAGTTTTTGGAATGCACCGAACTCAACTTGTTCAGTTACCTCAGCACCAATTCCAGTAAATACGTCTCTAAAAATAGTTCTCGAACCATGCCATAAGTGTCCAAAGAAAAATAGTAGAGCAAAGTTAGCATGTCCAAAAGTATACCAACCACGTGGACTACTTCTAAATACACCGTCTGATTCTAAACTTGTTCTATCAAATTCAAAAACTTCACCTAGCTGTGCTTTACGAGCAAACTTTTTCACTGTTGGGGCATCTTTAAACGATTGTCCGTTAAGTTTACCACCGTAAAAACTTACTGTAACACCTACTTGTTCGATACTATATTTCGACTCTGCACGTCTAAATGGAATATCAGCTCGAATAATACCATCTTTATCTACTAAAATAACTGGGAATGTTTCAAAGAAAGCTGGCATACGACGAACAGTTAGTTCACGTCCTTCTTTATCACGGAAAATTGGGTGTCCTAGCCAGGCCTCAGCAATACCGTCACCTTTATTCATAGGACCAGCTCGGAATAAACCGCCTTTTGCTGGGTTATTTCCAATGTAGTCATAGAATGCTAACTTATCAGGAATTTCAGACCAAGCGTCACTTAAAGAAACGTTTTGTTCAAGACTTGTTTCAATACGTCTTTCAATTTCTTGTTGGAAGTAACCACTATCCCATTGATAACGAGTAGGTCCAAATAATTCAATTGGTGTTGTAGCTGATCCGTACCACATTGTTCCCGAAGTTACAAAAGCTGCGAAGAATACAGCAGAAATACTACTCGATAAAACTGTCTCGATATTACCCATTCTTAGAGCACGATATAAACGTTGCGGTGGACGCACTGTTATATGAAAAACTCCTGCTAGGATACCAAAAGTTCCTGCTGCTATATGGTGTGCTGCAACTCCGCCTGGATTGAATGGATTGAATCCTTCAGGCCCCCAACTAGGAATTGCTGCTTGAACCTTACCAGTTAAACCGTAACTATCTGATACCCAAATTCCAGGTCCAAATAAACCAGTTACGTGAAAAGCACCAAATCCAAAACATAATAAACCAGATAAGAATAAGTGAATACCAAAGATTTTTGGTAAATCTAAAGCTGGTTCACGAGTTGGAGCGCGGAATAATTCTAAATCCCAGTATACCCAGTGCCAGATAGCGGCTAAGAAGCATAATCCAGATAATACAATGTGTGTCAAAGCAACACCCTCAAAACTCCATAGACCAGGGTTACTAACACTTTCACCTGAAATACTCCAGCCACCCCATGAATCCGTAATGCCTAAGCGTGTCATGAATGGCATTACAAACATACCCTGTCTCCACATTGGGTTTAAAACAGGATCTGATGGATCAAAAACAGCTAATTCATATAATGCCATAGATCCGGCCCAGCCAGATACAAGTGAAGTATGCATTAAATGAACTGCAATTAAACGGCCAGGGTCATTTAATACAACAGAATGAACACGATACCAAGGTAGTCCCATTGACTACAAACCTCCTATAAATACATTATTTTCAAATCTAAAATGGATAACTTTTTTGCACTTTTTACAATATCTTTTATAAGAACTTGTATACATAATATTATAGTTTAAATTTTTGAAACATTACGTATTAAGTTTTTCTAATAGTTCCTATTTAAGACTATCTGAATTCATTTAAATTTACTTTGCTATAATATAAATCGTAAGTAAACAAATATGTTTTATTAAAACTAAAGAAAAAAGGAAAAAATAACACATGGCAAAAAATTTTAACGTTCATTTCGTTTGTGAAGAATTATCTATCGATCAGACTGTAGAGTGTGCAGGTGACCAATTTGTACTAGAAGCAGCAGAAGATAATGGACTTGAACTTCCTTACTCTTGTAGAGCTGGTGCATGTTCTACATGCGCAGGTATTGTTGCAGAAGGAACTGTTGATCAATCAGAGCAATCATTCTTAACAGACTCACAAATGGAAGATGGCTTCGTTTTAACATGTATTGCCTACCCAACTTCAGACTGTACAATTCGTACACACGAAGAAGAAGCTTTATACTAAAAATTTAATATAAAGGAGTATTTTTTACTCCTTTATTAAAAGCTAGTAATTTTTGTCTAACTAGTTTTGTCTTGAAACGAAATTGAAACGTCTCTAGAAAGCCCTAAGTCTTTCAACTGTTCTGTTAAGTCTGAAAAACTAACATTAGCTTCAATTATTCTTCTATGAATTCTTATTTCAAAATGCTCACGCGAATCTTTATCTACGTGTGGTGAACGTAATAAACAATATCTTTTTATTTTCGTTGGTAAAGGAATAGGGCCAGAAAACTCATTCGTTAGTTTTGCTAAAGAATCTGAGATCATCTGTGTCGCATTTACTAAAGAAACATGATTAAAAGATTCTAAACGAATTTTTATATTTTTAGAAACCATTATAATTATTTTTAATATTTTTTTATACTTACCAACTAGCTTTTGTAACTCCGGGAAGTAAACATTCATGTGCCATTTCTCTAAGACTATGTCGCGATAAGCCAAAATCACGGTAGACACCTCTACTTCGACCAGTTTTCCAACATCTATTACGTAAACGTACAGGCGAGCTGTCGCGCTTCATTTTTTGTAAAGCGAAATGAATCTCTAACTTCTTATCCAAATCTGTGGCCTTTAATATCTCTTTTTTCAATTCTTTTCTTTTCTCTACACCTTTTTTTACTAACTTTTGTCGTTTTAGTTCTCTCTGAACCATATTTTTTTTGGCCATTTTTATTTTTTCCTTAGTTTTTAACGATAGTTATAAATTTACATTCAAAAAATAAATTTTTCAATGTAAATTTATAAACTTAAATAAAATTAATAATACTTACTCTACAGCAAATTCAGAAATTTGAGATCGATCAGATCTACCTGATTCAGATTTATTATCTTCAAATTCTTTAACTTTTTCTTCAATTAATTTGACTGTTTTATATTCACGTTGTTTTGAATATGTTACGTAAACTAACTGATTCTGTTCTTCTCTAAAATCTTGTCGCTGATCTACAGATGTAGAAACTTTTTCTAAATGTACTCTTAAAATAGTTTTAGATTGACTATTAGATTGACTACTGCCATTTTCATTAAATGAAGAATTTTTAAGTATATGCTCCGCAATCGGATCCTCTAAGTATTTTGTTATACCACGTCGTAATGGACGTGCACCAAATTCTGGATCATAACTATTTTTAACGATTTCAATTTTTGCTTTGTCTTGGACATATACTAAACATCCACTTTCTTTTGCTCGCGCTTTTAAATCATTAATCATAATATCCGCAATAGAAATTAACTCGTTTTCAGTTAATTCTTGGAACACAATAATTTCATCAATTCGATTCAAAAATTCAGGTCTAAAAGACTCTTTTAATTTTTTAAACAATGAATTTTTAAGCTTTTTATATTTATCTTTTTGGAAGTTTACTAACCGCTCATCAGCTTCTTTTTTCACTTTTTGTTTAAAGCTTTCGAATTCTCCTGGGCTAGAGAAATAAGCAACATTTTCTAGTTTTTTATCAACTAATTTCTGTATTTCTTCCTCCTTATTTTTGAATTCTTGATTTACACGAATAGATTGTTGTAGAATAACACTTGAGCCGGTGTTTGACGTCATGATTAGAAGTGTATTTTTAAAGTTAACAACGCGACCTGTGGAATCGGTTAAACGCCCATCTTCTAGAATTTGTAATAAAATGTTAAGGATATCTGGGTGTGCTTTTTCTAACTCATCAAATAAAATCAGTGAAAACGGACAGCGTCGAACAGCTTCTGTCAATTGACCACCTTCATTATATCCTACGTATCCTGGAGGAGACCCAATTATTTTTGCCACAGTATGTTTCTCCATATACTCTGACATATCTAGACGGACTAAAGATTTTTCAGAACCGTACATGTGTGTGGCCATAGTTTTTGTCAACTCGGTTTTACCTACACCCGTTGGACCACAAAACATGAAACTTGCAATTGGTCGATTTGGATTTTTTAAACCAACACGAGAACGACGCATTGCTTGAGATACTGCGCTAACAGCCTGATTTTGACCAATTACTCGTTTATGTAAAACTGATTCTAAATTTAGTAAAGTTTCATATTCAGATTTCGAAACACGATTTGCAGGTATACCAGTAGACGCTGCTACTACGTCAGCAACATCTTCTGCGATTACTTCTGTTTTTCCGTATTCATTTTCTTTATCTTTTATTTCTTCATTTTCTAGATTTGGTTTTCGAACAAAATCGGCAAATAGATCAGATACGTCTTTTTCTTTCAATTCTTTAATACTCGAATTCAACTCGACGATCATATTTTCCATATCTTCTCGTTTACTATCGTCAGTTTCTTGTTTATAACGATTAAGTAAAGACTTTTGTTTGTCGTTTAGTTCTTTTAAGTCTTTTTTCCTTTTTTCTTCAATCATTAAAATTTCTGCATCCGTTGGAAGAGAAACTAATCGTTTTAATTCTGCACGAGCTTGTAGTTCAGTTAAATAATAACTTTGCGCAGCTTCAAATTGGTCTAACCTTAAAGCCTTTAATTTTAGTCCTAAAGCCCTATCTAGTACTTTTCTTATTATTACTAACCTTTCCGGAACTTGATACGTAGCTAAGCGAACTTTTGCACCAGACTCGTCCATAAGATCAATAGCTTTATCAGGTAAAAATCGATCTTGAATATATTGACTGGAGAATTTCACAGCAGCTTTTATGGCGCCGTCACTAATTTTTAAGCAGTGGTGCTCTTCATAGCGAGGTCTTAATCCTTCAAGAATTTGACAGGTATCGTCAAAACTAGGTTCATCAACGGTTACCGGCTGGAAACGTCTTGCCAACGCAGCATCTTTTTCGATACGTTGACGATATTCATCGATAGTAGTTGCACCAATACACTGAATTTCACCACGAGCAAGTGCTGGTTTCAGTAAATTCGCAGCATCCATAGAACCTTCAGCTGCTCCTGCGCCAACTAAGGTATGGACTTCGTCAATAACAAGAATTACATTTCCTCTATTTTGTGCTTCTTTAATAACGTTTTTTAAACGATCTTCGAATTCACCTCTGTATTTTGAACCGGCTACCAACATACCTATATCTAGCGAAATAATTTCTTTCTCTGCTAATAGATCAGGAACATCTAAGTCATGAATTTTAAGCGCTAACCCTTCAGCAATAGCTGTCTTACCAACTCCAGGTTCACCAATTAGGATCGGGTTATTTTTTGAACGACGGCATAAAATTTGAATTACCCGTTGTATTTCTTTGTCACGGCCAACAACTGGATCTAGTTTATCTGCGTCTGCTCGTTTTGATATATTTTTTGTAAACTCATCAATGTAAGATTTAGGCTCACTATCGCGACCCCCTCTCATCCCTCCATCTACTTCAGACTCTAGTTCTTTTTCACGTTCTTCTAATATTTTTTCGAAGAAACTTTCTTTATCTTTTAATTCATTTAATTTTGGTTTTTCATTGCTATCCTTGTCATCTGAATTGCTGAATAGATTTGGCAGTTTCAGATCTTCTTCAGCCTGTTGCTCTTGTCGTTTTTCTAAACGTTTTTTCAGATCGTCTATTTGTTCTTCTTGTTTTTTTTCTAACTTGTCAATTTGACTTCGCTGTTTTCCATCGATTCGACGTTCTAGTTCTTTTTCTTCTAACTCTGAAAGTTCTTCAATTCCTTGTTTCTTTAGTTTTTGTATCTCTCGTTGTCTTTCTTCCTCGCGCTCTAATTCCTCAAGTTCATCGAATTGCTTAGACCCTTTTTCAAAATCATCGACATTAAGTTTTGAGTACATCGTTTCCGCATCTTCTTCGCTCTCTAGATTGAAGTTTGCGCCTTTTTTATTCTCTTTTTCAAAATCTTCCAGGCTAAAGTTTTTTCCACCTTCTTTACCAAAATCTTTAAAGTCGAATTCGGGGTATTTACTAATATCCTCGTCGCTACTATCTTTTTTCTTGTCTTTTGTATCATTAAACTTAAATGTCGGATACATTTTGTTAAGATCCCTTTCTTTGTCGAAGTTTTTGAAGTCAAAATCTTCGCTATCATAATCAGGTCTTTCAATTCCTAAAGCTTCATCAACGGAACTTTGGGACACATTATCGTTTCCACGAGCATTACTAAGAAATGCCAATTCTTGAAGTAACTCTGTTTTAACAGTTTCTTTATCAACATATGAAGATAAAAGTTTTGCTGTGTAAGAATATTTTAAATAATCGTTATTGTATTGATAGATAGAAGAATTTTCATCAACTTCGTCTTCATCGTATAAAAATGCTAATAACAGGTGCTGTGTACCAACATATAAGTTATTCATTCCTTTAGCTTCTTCATAAGCAGCTTCAAGCAACAACCTTGCTTTTCTTGTAAAAGGAATTTTTTGCATGTTTCCTATCGATTCGCGGATAGAGGCATTTGATTTTAGTTCAGCGCCTGAACTGAAACCAAATACAGACCGTTCAAACGACTTAATAACCATTCTAATTTGTTCAGGCTTCAAGTGGCGTCTTAAAACTTCGCCTCCTATCCCTTCATTTTCGACTAATGCTAATAGAAGCATCTCTGTCCCTACACGTGTGTATCCATATTCTTTAGTTAATTCTAAAGCCGCATAAACTACTTTAACGGCTTCGGGCATAAATTCTTCGAACATCTTTGAGTATCCTTATTTTTTAGTAGAGTATTCGTTTCAACTATTATCTTTTAACTTTAAAATTTTAACTTACTAACTATTGATTTATTATATTACTTAATGATAAAAATTACAAAGGATTAAATAAATAATTTATTAATATAAGTAAGTTAATTTTTTTAATTAAAAAAAAATATTTTTTTATTAAAAAAAACTTTCACAAAGCTTTAAATTTTATCATAAAAAAAATGAAAACATTGTCACACATTAAAAATGTTAAAACGTTAACAAAAAGCAATCTTGAATTGATAACGAAAGTTGAATCTTATTTTAAAAAAGAAAAATTACCTAAACTTAGTATTGGGGACACAGTTAAAATAGGAGTTGCAATAACTGAAGGGAATAAGGACCGTTTACAATATTTTGAGGGAGTAATCATTGCTAAACGAAATTCTGGAATCAACGAAACAATACGTGTACGAAAAGTTTTTCAAGGTATTGGAGTAGAACGTATTTTCTTAGTAAACTCTCCGAAAATCAATTCTTTCGAAGTAAAAAAACGTGCAAAAGTTCGTCGTTCAAAACTGTACTTCTTAAGAGGACGTAGTGGTAAAGCAACACGATTAAAACAACGTTTTTAATTTTGTCAACAAAATAATAAAGAATAATT